TGGCTGTAAGGGCGGCAAAGAAGTCTCCGCCCCCCCGGAAATCCGTCTCTCGTCCAAAAGTGCTTACGCACCTCCGTACCCAGGACTTGGTTTTGTCGTCGGACACGACGGAACGACGAAACAGTCCGACAAAACTTCGGACCCCAAGGGGTCTTGTCGGACGACACCACAGAACCAAAAAACTGTGCGTGCGATAAACTCAAGGTTTTGATTGTGTTTCCGGGCACGCTAATGATAATGGGTCAGGTACACAAAAAAACTGTAGGACGATATATATTGATAAGTTATGATTTCTCCATTAAACTCCTTCATTGGAGTTTCGTGGTGACACATTTTTTCCCATGATTTATTATAATTAAATCCTTATTGCAATCAAAAAAGGGAAAAATACGGATGCGTGAAATATTAATATTAATTTTAAGCTCCAGCGTTTTGAGTTCAAAAAAAATCCTAATATATAATGAAGAAGTTATTGTAGCTTTAAGTTTTGTGTGTTTCGTTATATTTAGTCGAAAAACATTTGGTGAAACTATAAAAGCTACTCTTGATGCGAGAAGCGAAGCTATCCTTTCCGATTTACAGCAATGGATGGGTTATCAAGAAGCTATGTTGTCCGAATTGAAGAAACAGCATGAATTACGTAGTATAAGCTTGCGTTCAAGTACACAAATGATTGGAGAATCATGTATAAATGATATGGTTACGCGCTGTGCGCCGAAGTGCAAACAGACAGTGAAATCTGTGTTATGCCAACAAATAGAACAAAAGTTGAAAACACTGTTAGCTATTCAAGAGCATTCCCGTATCAGTTTACAGGAGAAGATAGTAACTTGTTTTCGCGAAACAGTTTGTGACGAATTTCGCTTTTCCAAATTGCGGAAGCATCAGTCAAAACTAGTTCAACAAAGCATGGTATTATTGAAAGATGGGGTTCCGAAATGAACAATTTTGCACAAAGATGGCTGTTTTCCACGAACCACAAGTGCGACGCTATGCATGCTAGAATCGCTGGGTCAAACCGCGCCGGGACGACTGGTGCTAAACCTCACGCAACTCAGCCGAAAGTTAGTAGGAGAGTGATGTCCTGCGTTGGGGTAGACGGTCTGGTAAGTCCAGGGAAACGAATACTAATGATGCGCCCTCCGTTTCTGTGGAGCGTAGGCGGTTTCATGCCTACGGCTTACGAGTGCCGCCGTTCTCATCCGAATATCTTACTTTGTGGGGGAAAAGGAGCGTCCCTGAGAACCGGAACGAAACGCTCGTACTGCGGTGATGCTACAAGCTCACCTAATGCGCTAGGTAGGACAAGCCATTCTGCGCGATTTAGGCATGACGGCGGCGAGGGTGGGGCTGGGTCACGCCCCGGGATGAGTTGTAAACCCCATGCCAATGGCGGACGGGATAGTGACTCAACTGAGAACCGGTCGGGTAATGAACCCCCTGCTGTAACCGTCCATATGGACGGTGGCGGTTGGAGGCGGAAACTCGAAACTCTCGAACGAAACGACAAATCCGGGAGAGTTGTAAACATCTACTCCATATGCACGGACCCGAACTTCTTGATTGCGGCCTATGAACAAATTAAGTCCCACACAGGTAACATGATACCGGAAGGGGGGGGGGGCCAGGAAAGAGAAAACCTCTTCCTTCGTCGAGTGGCTCCGCCCCCGGAAAGTCTAGATCGCGCGTGGTTCGAAAGAACCGCCGAATTACTTCGAAGCGAACAGTTTTGTTTCAAACCCGCCGCACGTGGGACACCCACGCCTAACAGGCCCAGGGAATTCAGACCTTTAACTATCGGGAGCGACGAGATTGTTCAGCAAGCCATGAAAATAGTCATGGAACATATATACGAACCCATATTCCTGGACATCTCCCACGGGTTCCGTCCCGGAAGAGGATGTCACTCGGGGTTGGAACAAATTTGCCTGAAATGGACAGGAGCGTCGTGGTTCCTTGAATTTGGCATAAAAAGGTGCTTCGATTCCATGGATCGACACAAGCTGGTCTTCATCTTACAAAAGCATATAGAAGATCAGAGGTGGATGGATCTCGTGCATAAACCGTTCAGCGCGGGACTTGTTGGCGGCGGGCCAGAAGGACCAGTCCTCTCCCGTTGGTCGACTCCCCCTTGGTCCCTCGCCCCTCTACTTTGTAATATTTACTTGCACGAGTTAGACCAAGAAGTGGCCAAGATGGCTAATGAACTCTCACGGAGCCGCCGCAAGCGAAGAGTCGACGAGAGAACCACGGCGGCTACAAGGAGGACGCTCGGAACGAAGGCGTTCAGAGCGCTGACCCCGCCGCAGGCGGAAATCATGACGGTCTGGAGAGAGGCCGGGGGACCGTCCCCGACTGATTGGAAGGACCCCAACTACGCACGCGCATTTTACGTTCGATATGCGGGCAATTTCCCCTTAGGTATTGCCGGACCCAAGAAACTGGTGGTCACGGTCAAGAGTAGGATTGTGCAGTTCGTTAATTCGAAGCTCCACCTGGAACTCGCCGAAGGTGATATATCCCATATAAGCGCCGAAAGCGTTAAATTTCCGGGAATGGAGATAAAGGTTGTGCCCTCCTCGAAACTTCGAAGGAGATTCAGCAAGGCCATGGAGAAGCGACGGAGGGTTAGGAACCGTATCTCTACTCTAAGGGTACAAAAACGCAAACGCCAAGATTCCTTGATCCACGATGCCTTGGTTAGGGCGCTGGGTAAATTGTCGATGAAACAGAACTCTGCGGGACCGACAAAACTCCTTCCTAAATCCCCGGAAATGGCGGAGTTAGCTAAAGCCTTGTTAAGAGAAATGCAAGCCGATAAGGATCTAGTAACCGACATTCGGGACTCCCAGAAAAACTTCCACTCGGCTTCAGCGAGCAGGCTAGACTTTGCCCCGGATGAGGCGCGGGAAGCAATGGATAACCTCGAGAGGAAACTCGACAAGTGGTGCGATGAGTGTAAAGTCCGAACCCCTTTTGATAAAGAGAGGGGAAAGGCTCGACCCGTGGGAAGATACGAGGCGCTATCCCTGCAAATTTTCGCCCCATTAAGGGAGATAAGGAAAAAGCTCAAATCGCGGGGCCTTATTACGGAGAATAATAAACCTCGTTGTGTGGTTAGATCGATTCGACTCAACGACGAAGACATTGTGCTTTGGTTTAACTCCGTAGCCCGAGACCTATTGAGTTACTATCGTTGCTGTGCCAATTTTTACAAGGTACGAGACTACGTGGATTATTTTTTACGCTGGTCCTTGATACACACAATGGCCGGGAAGCATAAGGCATCGGCGACGGAGCTCATCAGGGCATTATCGAGAGATATGGTCATAAAGGATGACGGGGGGAAAAAAACAATAAGCTTTCTAAGCTCCAACGAAATTCGACGGATGAGAAGAATGTTCTTGAGGGGCATCCAATGTGGCTCCGATATGCGGACTCTGGACCGTATTTACGCCATGTTCGGGCGCTCCTCCCGATTGCGGTGCTCCGTGGAGGCGTGCTCCGAGGATAAGGTGTAAATGCACCATGTGCGCGAGAGGCACCTGGATGCTTTTAGGGGTAACAGTAGTGACCAAGGTTACGGTAATGTAAGCGTTGTTCGAGGTTGCCATCAATATAAAGCAAATACCTTCGTGTATGGATCATATCGCGATGAATTGCACAAGAGGTTATTGTAGTTTGGAGAACTGGATCGGGAGTAGCCCTCATAAAATTCCAGGTGCATACGTCCAATCGAGAGTAGGCTCTTGGAGAGCCGTGTGATGGAAGACTATCAAGCACGGTTCCACGAGAAGGGCTAATCCTTTACTCGACAGATATAGGTACTCTATATTTAATTTTCGGTGCCATTGCTGGAGTAATGGGTACATGCTTTTCAGTACCAATTCGTATGGAATTAGCACAACCCGGCAATCAAATTCTTGGTGGAAATCATCAACTTTATAATGGTGCGCCCGGATATACATCGTCCGACAAGAAGAGCTATCCACTCTTCTCTGTGCCATCCAAGCTAGCTAACAAGCTAGGGCACAGGCTCAACTTGCAGGGGCGCCATAGTAATATGGCTTACTCGGGAGCAGCAAGAAGTCCAAATCGGGGAACGGCAGGGCTGCCACCGCTAGGACGCCCCGAGAGAGCAGAAGGTACGGCCAGGATAACTGACTTGACACGCAATGCTCGTATTACAGTAGACCTCTTGTCTCAAGCAGCACATTATGGCAAGAGCACGATGAGTAAGCCTCTACGGAGGTCGGAACTGTGCACAATACATTGTGTGTGCGCAGTCCATGGAAGAATGTGGGGCACTCTACACAGATACCAGCTGAGTAATCAGCTAATTGCGCAAGGGCCTAACCCTTCAGGATCTAAGATTTTTATCGGCTTTACGAAGAAGGGATCGAAGTGTCTTCCGGACACGAATGACAAGGACTATGTAAGAGCCGGGGAAATAACCCGCCGCCCCAATCGAGGTGGGGTTCGGAGGGCCCGTAATAGCTTCGGATTTTTGCAATCCAGCCCGGCAGTCAAGGAGCCTAGCTCTCGGTCGTACTGTTCTATCCCGGAGGTCTCGGATAACGAAACATCGTCTCGTTCCAACGGCTCCGCCGGCTCAGCCCCCAGAGCTGACTGGTCCGACCGTGTCCGTATGTCCGTTTCGGAACAGATTCAAGCTTATTTAGGCCCGGACAATAGATACAATGGGCTGATTCATGTCATATCAGACCCTACATTTTTGGCCTTGTGTTATGAATCCATCCGAGGTACGCCAGGGACCCCCACCGGGTCTGATGCGAAAACTTTGGATGGTCCAGAATGGTTTGTACAAGTAGGTGAGAAACTTAAGAAGGGCCTGTTTGAGTTCTCGCCCGCGCGGGGACTTACGAAGCCCGGCAGGAAGGAGAAGCGTCCCTTAGGCATCAACGGCGGCCCACAAAGAAAGTGCTACGGGGAACAGATCGTACAAAAGGCCTTAGAGCTTGTGCTCGAGGCCATCTATGAACCTATTTTTCTAGATTGCTCGCATGGATTTCGTCCCCACCGAAGCTGTCACACAGCATTAAAGAGGCTCTGCTTAGAAGGAGGTCACTATCCCTGGGTTGTGAAGGGAAACATTCAAAAGTTTTTTGATTCGACACCTCATAAAGCGATCCTTCACAGAATTTCACAAAAGGTAAAGTGTCATCGTACGCTAGAATTACTCCAAAGGGCTCTCCGTGCGGGTTACAAGGATCCTACTTCCGGTCGGGTCATAGGTGACGAAGGCATTTTTTCGCGGGGCTCGGTGCTGAGCCCGCTACTCTGCAACATCATACTACATTACCTCGACGAATTCGTGATGAAACTTCGTGATCGATTTAACAAGGGCAAAAGTAGAGGACTTAACCCAGAGTACAAGCTATTAACTCGTCGTATGAATGCGAACAGACAGGATAGATCTCTCCCGATTAAGCGCGGATTAATCTCGTCGAAAGATGATGATCCCTTGGACCCTTACTTTCAAAGAATTTTATATGTACGATATGCCGATGACTTTGTCATTTCAGTAAGCGGAACTCGGTTAGAAACTTTCGCGATTCAAGCGTCGTTACAGAACTTTCTGCACCGGAGTCTTGGGTTAGAGCTTAGTTTGGGTAAAACCATGGTCTCACACCTTGCAAACAAGGGATTCCATTTCTTAGGTGCATACTGCAAACGCACCCGATGTAGTCATCGGATCCTCCATGTGCGCACGAAGACGATTAAGCAGCGTTCAACAGAACGTCTTCGGGTTTGTGCCCCCATTACGAAACTTTTTTGCAAGTTAAGAGAAAAAGGTTTTGTGAAACGGAATGAAATAGGGAAACATATACCCACGGCGAGGAGTAATCTAACCCCATGGGCTCATGCAGACATTTTGGAATTCTACAATCAGAAAGTTCGGGGAACCCTGAATTACTACTCGTTCGCGTCGAATCGCAGTCGTCTTAATCAGATTGTACATGTGTTGCATATGTCCTGTGCCCTGACCCTCGCTTCAAAATACAAACTGGAGACAGCTAATAAGACCTTTCACCGCTTTGGTAAGTACCTTGCTTGTCCCGCTACGGGTATGAGTCTATTTCGACCAGGTGCGTACGAAGCCATACACCTATACAATCCCGATCCGATTGCTCGGGCTGAGCAGATTATTGATATTAGCTGGTGGAGGTCGACCCGAGCCGCTCTTTCTAGAGCATGTGCTCTTTGCGGATCAACGAAAGTCGGGGGGACGCATCATATCCGTTATGTCAAAGACGTTGAGGCCAGGATCCGATACGTCACTTCCGCTTCTTATTCCGAGTGGAAGGGCGCCTCGAAACGAAAGCAGATCCCCCTATGTTCTCACCATCACAGTGCGTATAACAACGGCCAGTTATCTCAGTCGGAAATGTTAGCACTGTCTCTGTACACGATCCATGGAGAGATGTTCAATTGTAAGATTGAAAGTTCATAGCAATAAGTGGAGACCGGAGTTGCGAGCCGTTTGAGGTGAAAGCCTCACGTACGGTTCTGGGGGCAGCTGTGTCGTAAGAAGACCCGACTGACCCCCTACTGTTAATAACAGCTCACGCTTTTTTAATGATCTTCTTTATGGTTATGCCGGCGATGATAGGTGGTTTTGGTAATTGGTTCGTTCCCATTCTTATAGGAAGTCCGGATATGGCATTTCCTAGATTAAATAATATTCCATTTTGGCTTCTGCCACCGTCATTGTTACTTCTTCCGAGCTCAGCCTTAGTAGAGGTGGGTTGCTAAAGCCGCAGCCCACCCCAAAAACTTCACTATATGCTGGAAATCCTCCGGACAATCAGCAGGGAAGTCAAAAAAACCCCCTCAGAGACTATACGTGAAGCGAGCTTCCAGCTTAAAGAAATAGTCCAAGAAACTCCAAAAGAGTCTAGTTCGGCCAAATATCAGCCACCAGGCGATAAGCTTGATGCTTATTTGGCTAGTTTAATGGGATGGTTCTCTAATAACTACTGAAAGCGAAAGGGGCTGTGGGGATCGGTATCCCAACGTAAAGATTGTCTTCCGTTGTGAAGATGAGTCGCCTCTCGTTCCAAAGCTTCGCGCAAGGATTGTAGGTACCGTGTTATACGATGTTAACCATTTAGGCGAATGGATCGGGTGCACAATATGCTTGCAGTATTCGGAATAGTCACTCGCATCAACGGCAAGAGGCGCACCCCAAAAATTGAAGCGCTTCACCGTATGATTGAACGGGTACTCCGCGACCTAGAGATCGATAAACAACGCCGCCCCATCTTGTCTAATGGTTGGTTTTCGAGCATGTTCGAGATGGTCACTTCGCTGTTCAATACGACATCAGTGAAGAAAAAAAAGCTGTTGCATTCACATGCATATACGGTTTTGTCCCACGCAAAGTGCGAAAGGCATATCAGATCTCGCCTTGTTGTTGCAACATGTTATGACGACCATTACTTGGGCAATGCGCTGCACCATCCCGGAGTTTGAAACCCGTGAGCAGGGGGGATAGCGGGTTTTCCGTGTTTCTGGCACTAACCTGGAATCAATAACCCTGTTAGAGACTTATTTCACGAGGAAGTTTCCCCAAATATCTCGACTTCCGTGATTGGTCACGCGTTTGCTTTCTGCATAGAAGCAAACTTCACGAGAGCGCGTCGGGTACCCAAAAAAGACTAGCTTTGGAAGCTACTATGACTACTAGTCGAAAAGATTGTAGCTTTCCAAATCTGTACTGGCTAAATGCCGCCGATTAGACTCTTACATGAGGAGGAGCTTCCATGTGCGGTTCGGGGTGGACGGTCTATCCACCCTTAAGTGGTATAACCAGTCATTCCGGAGGATCTGTTGATTTAGCTATTTCTAGCCCTCATTTATCAGGTGTTTCCTCTATTTTAGGTTCTATTAATTTTATAACAAGTGCGCCGTGCGAGGCTCGTTTTCGGTTAGGAATAATACCCATATTCCTACGCGTATGTCTGACTTCCATAGGGAAATACGTGCAGCAGGCCAATGCGGCATCTTGGGCTAATAATCCATCATGTTTGCGAGCAGTTGGTCGAAGGGGACGCCAAAGGGGACTGCCCTTCTTGGTGGTGTCTCTTAGCTGGGGTGGTCAGAGTCAGGTTAACCAACTTGATACGTACTCACTGCCTGAGAAGGGGCTACATATCCCAAGCAGAATACGTCGGTATGTGTGTGGCGGAGTAACCCAGGGATCCAGCTGGGCGAAAGCTTTGACTGATGCTGTTAGCGGTCGGGGCTGTCGGACAGTCACAAGTAATTCCAGCATAGGAACTGACTTGAGCAATCAAGCAAGTGCGCAAGGACCTTACACCACTAGGTGCTCCGAAGAGGAGCGAAAACACGAAGATAGAGCAACCACGGGAAGTAACCGCTCGTCCAACAGACGATGCGCGGGCTCAGAGGTCCCGTAGTAGTGAGGGGAAGGGGAGCCAACCCAGCAAGGCCACGAAGGCGACTAGTCAGAACACGATCCATAGTTCTTCAAATGTCTCGGGCAACTCCTCTCGTCAGCCTACCCATGTTGTCGGAGCGACGCCGGTACATATGCTAAGAAAGTGGTGAACAATTGTAAAGCTAACCAGGGACACTATAATGGATTTCTAAGAATTATACTGAATCCAATGTTTCTGGTTCATTGCTATGAGAGTATCAAAGGTAGGATTGGCAATAGGACTCCAGGATGAGCAAATGGTCGAACCTTAGATGGGCTAGACTGGAATTCGTTTGTACGACTCGCGGAACGTATGAGCAAGGGTCAGATAGATCCAAATTTAACCCGCCCAAAGAGTACTTATACCTAAGCCCGCTAAAAGCCCCTGGGCCCCAAAGCCGGACCTTCTGTGTCAGACGAGGCCCCGCCGGACTTTTTTTCGGACACCACAAAACCAAAATACTGTCCGACGAAGGCCGCCCGGTACTGTCAGACAAGGGGGAAAAACTCGCAGAAGTAAAGAACGAAACTGACGCACCAGACCTTAGGGAGAGGCACGTAATGCTCGACCAACGGGAGATGTTATCGCCTCTCCGATAGAAAGGATAGTGCAAGAAGCACTCCAATTAGTCTTGCTTGGGAGCCATATGGTAAGAACAATTTCTAGACAGCTCCCACGGATTCAGACCGGGTAGATAATGTCACTCCGCCCTCCGTTTCATCCATTTGATAGGCAGTCACCATTCATGGGTTATTCAAGGAGATATATCTAACGGCTTAAATGAGATACCGTACTCCACCGTCATGAAAGGGCTGAGCCCTTGCCGAAATAAATGTCAACGGACCCTAGAACTGGTTATGAAAACCCAACCTGAAAGCAGCTTACATCGAGCTAGAAAAAGGTCATCCATTCGGGTACTCGTAGTGTTTTAAGTCCATTCCTATGTAACATGGTTTTACACGAACCGGATCAATTCATGCTCAGTATGTAAAACAGATTCGAGAAAGGGATTAATGGACGTGAACAACCTACAGGTTCTTCCGTAGGAAAAGCAAATATTCTAATAATCCAGCGGTTCGAAAAGCTATGCTGATGTAAATGGGGAGAAATCCTAAATACGATGTGATTGATCCTAATTTCCGACGATTAAGTTACATAAGATACGCTGACGATTTCGCAGTTCCTACTTATCTACGGCACCAGAAACGGGGCCGAGAAAATAAGAGCGGAGATCAATCAAGAGCTTCCTTCCTTGAACAAGCGTGCGGTCTGGAGCTAAATGTGGATAAGATTCTCATCACACATTTGAGTAGCGAATGGCCCCCCCTTTCTTTATAGGGGCCGAATGTGAACCCCAGAAAGGAAAGGCCATTCTACATGATCGAAGGTTCCAATATCACACGGAAAGGTCAGACCCGAACGATGCTCCCATAAAAGACTTGCTGTTCAAATTAAAGGGGATTCTAAAAAGAACCATATGACTATAATGTACCCAACTGCGACGAGAGGACTAGTGGAACTATCGCACTCTGATATCCTGGCGGCTTTATACAATCATAAGATTAGAGAACTGCTTAACTATTACTTTTTTGCGGGTAATAGAGGAGATCTGCAAAAAGTGATATGGTTCCTAGTTACCCCATCCGCTCTAACCCTAGCTTTGGAATGGAAGCCCCGAACTAGAAAAAAGGCGTTCAATAAATTTGGAGCTCATTTTATGTGCCCGAATACCAAGAGCAGGCTGAACATTCCAAATAACTATAAGGTTCTGCACCATTACGAAATGGAGAGTCCAATGTCTACTCCGGATCCGGTTATCCAGGTTTCTTGGGCTGGGAAACTTTACGAGTCTGGGTTAGGGCAGGTTTGCATCATCTGTGGTGATAAGTAGGAACGTGGAGATGCCTCACGTAAGGGCTCTTCGCGACATTCGAGCCGAAATTGGAATAAATAAGGCAACTTACCGGGAATGGTTAGAGGCGTACGAACGAAGACAGATTCGATTATGTGGAGCTCACCACCAAGCTTATCATGCAGGGGAGCTCAATAGGTAGGAGATTCAGATAATATCATCCTATTAGTAAACCCGGTTAAGCCCCGAGCTCCCTTTATAAATAAAGTAACCCATCTATTATAGAGATAGACTTGATACAATAAACTCAGCAATTTCAGTTTTCTGAGGTAGAGCCGTATGACGAGAAATTGTCACGTATGGTTCGGAGGGCAGCATCGACTGACCCTATCTATCTTCAATATGAGGGGCCCCGGATTGACCATGCATAGATTACCTCTATTTGTGTGGTCTGTTTCAGTCACAGCTTTCCTACTTTTATTATCCCTTCCAGTATTGGCAGGTGCAATTACCATGTTATTAACTGATAGAAACTTTAATACAACCTTTTTCGATCCTGCCGGTGGCGGGGATCCCATTTTATACCAGCATCTTTTCTGGTTCTTCGGTCATCCTGAGGTCTATATTCCAATTCTGCCAGGATTTGGTATCATTAGTCATATCGTCTCTACATTTTCAAGAAAACCCGTATTCGGTTATCCAGGCATGGTGTACGCCATGATCAGTATTGGAGTTCTTGGATTTATTGTATGGGCTCATCACATGTTTACTGTAGGGTCAGACGTTGATACACGTGCTTACTTCACCGCGGCTACCATGATTATAGCCGTGCCTACTGGAATAAAGATTTTTAGTTGGATCGCAACCATGTGGGGGGGGTCAATACAATACAAAACACCCATGTTATTCGCTGTAGGGTCCATATTTCTGTTCACAGTAGGGGGGCTTACTGGAATAGTATTGGCCAATTCTGGGCTAGATATTGCTCTACATGATAAACTATTATGCACCATTATCGATTTCTCCGAACCTTGCCCTAAGCGGACTGTCAATTATACGGAAGCTATGAAACAATTTTTTGTAGGTCTTATTGACGGTGACGGCTCAATTCAAGTTAATCATTGGAGAGAGACAATATTACAGTTTAGGATTCTTATTAAATTGAAATATACAGCAGGCAACCATCTTATGTTAAAGCAATTATCACAAGTTCCAAATATAGGTCAGATATGTATCAAAAAAAAATATGTTCTTTTACAAATAGATCACAAAACTGAGATAGAGGTAGTTTTAGGTATATTAACAGATTATCCTTTAGTAACTACTGATGCTTATACTCGTTATTTATTTCCGCGATTCTGCTTTCTAAATAGAATTTCCTTAAAAGAGTATCAGTTTATGAAGCATTTCTTAGAATCTGTATTTAGAAAGTTGACTCCATTAGAGTTAACTAACCTATCTTATTTCGATAATTGGTTCGTAGGTTTTACAACTGCTGAAGGTTGTTCCTGTATTAGATCGAATGGTTCACATTCATTCGGTATATCTCAAGCTTCCGATCATTATATTCTGGAGAGTGTCTCTACCAAATTCAGTCTACCTAATCAAGTTAGATTGATCGCTGTTAAAAATGGGAAACCTATCTATTTAATAGAGACTCATAATCGTAATTCTTTAGCAAGAGTTATAGACTTCTTTAGTCGTAATGACATTATTAGTTTGGGTGGAGAGAAGTTGTTCCAATTTCATAAATTCATATCGGCTTTTTATGAAAACAAAAAGGGGGCTTGAGCCCGTGCAAAAGTGTCATGGCTAAATTTGGCTGTATGCGGGAAATTCCCAAAGACTTGAGTACTAGAGGCCTTTCACTTCATTCTCAGGGGAATCAAGATCGAGAGAAGGAGCAAGCAAAAAAAATATCTTTTTTTGCGCTCTGGCGCCGAAGTCGCCCAGAAAACGTAAACCCGTAAATAGTAAAGCCCTTTACTCCGCCGGGCTTATTGGCCGGCCTACAGCGGGCCTATAACCTTTTGGAGAGATACCTGCGGTCGATAAACCGTTAAGTTTATGCGCTACGCGCGTGGCGCTGGCCAAATATCGGAGATCTACAAGCCATTTCTGGTCCTCGGCCCTTCTTCCTACGGTCGGAAATGGCTTGACGATTTACAGGGCCGTAACGTTTCGCGCGTAGGGGGGCGGGGGACTGTCCAACAGAGGAGGGGAAAATAACCGGACAGAAAAGGGGCAGATACTGTGAAGTTTATCGCTTCACGTTTTCCGGGTCTCAGCTGCGGCCTTCCCAGGGCCTCAGTAATAATCCCAAGTATGACGTAGATCTAAACTCTACTGAAATGGACAATCCGCCGGAAACCAAACTCAGAAAAAAGGGCCGTAGGGCGTGAGACTGTCCGACAGGTCGGGGCACTTCGGACGAAAAAAAGGCGAAGGACGTTCCGGAAATTTACGATTTCCGGGCTTTATTTATCCGAGACCAGCGAGAGAGGCCCCTCGGGCGGGCCCTTGCAAGCCAAAGAAGGCTGTCGGACCACCCACCCTTCGGCCCTACGGCCCTTACGCTTTATGGGGAGTAGGATTCTCAGAGACTATAGGCCAAACGCATCTGTTGGTCAATGGTGGGATCGATGGAGCGATGATATAGTCCAAGTGGATATGAAAATATCTAGGTAAGGTTGACTTATTATGTGGTTGCACATTTCCATTACGTTCTTTCTATGGGAGCCGTTTTTGCTTTATTTGCGGGATTCTATTACTGGATAGGTAAAATAACTGGTCTTCAATACCCAGAGACTTTAGGTCAAATTCATTTTTGGATTACTTTCTTTGGTGTGAATCTGACTTTCTTCCCTATGCATTTCCTAGGTCATCAATATTAGGCCCACTTCCAAAGTAAAATTTGGAGTGAAACATCACTATACGCTGGAAATTCCTTAGAGCCCTTGGTACTCACTTCGAGCAGTAACCATCTCAGGGATTGGACAATCAGCAGGAAACCAAAGTCTAATCTCAACGCCGACGAATAAGATCCTCAGAGACTATACGTGATGCTCCCAGACAATTAGGGTGAAGATATAGTCCGGCCTCGTTAGAAATATCAAGGATATTCCTTATTTATCATTGGACTGGTTCGCCTTTTGAAGCGAAAAAAAAAAATTAGTGGTAGACTCTTGAAATGGTAACTCGCTGCTAATAAGATATACTACTATTCGGGATAACCTTAACTCGAGCGTAAATTGGATTCGAGAGTCCCTAGAATTATCCGATACTAAACCGAAAAAGATTCGAAACTGGCGATCAGTCCGCCGGGTCTAATGGTAATTCGGAAGGGCCAAAACGAAAAAAAGGCTCTGGAAATAGTTCTATCGTTAATTCTGACGGACTGATTACAGTCAAATTAGATCATAAATTCTCGATTAATTATCCATTAATTATTGATAATTTACCAGGGAAAAAACCACTTACTTTCAATATATGATAAGCTTGGTTAAATGGAGATCAAATCCTTTCTGATTATCTAACGGAAACTGGAATCTATCTTTGGCATAATTTAGTTAATGGGAAACAATATGTAGGTAGTGGTTATAAATTAAGCGATAGACTTGCTGAATACTATCACCCTTCCAAATTATCCGATAACAGATATATTTATAATTCCAGTTGGAAATATGGTCATGACAATTTTAGTTATTATTGAGTCATGTGGGTGGTTCAACAGGTACTATTACTGAATGAAAAGGATTATTTAGCTCGGGAACAGTACTATTTCGATCTCTATGAACCAGTTCTTAATACCAATAAAATAACTGATTCAACATTGGGATTTAAACACACCGAAACGTCTGAAGGACTAATTCCAGATGAAGAAGTTTACAAAAGAAAAATATTTAGTCACAATCCATTAACATTTGATAAATAAGGAAAAAACCGCTTGCGGGTATGCCACGTCGCATTCCTGATTATCCAGATGCTTACGCTGGATGGAATGCCTTTAGTAGTTTTGGCTCATACGTTTCTGTAGTAGGGATTTTTTGTTTCTTTGTAGTGGTTTTTCTTACTCTAACTAGTGAAAACAAGTGTGCTCCAAGTCCTTGGGCTGTTGAACAGAATTCAACGACACTTGAATGGATGGTCCCAAGCCCTCCGGCATTTCATACTTTTGAAGAACTTCCAGCTATCAAGGAAAGCATTTAGACGTCTCAGCAATTTGTGCAGCTTACTTAAGCACCGATCCGCTCCGCCCTATACAGACCTAGTCCTTATAGGGCGGAGCCCGCCCTGAAAGTTAGGGACTTGACCGAGGAGCCACCAGGCCCTCCTGGGTTAGGCTGGCGTCTACCCCTCCCCCTTTCTTTCATTTTCACCGAAGAAACAAACATAACAGAAAACTCGCTGGATTGGATCAAGGGCCTCCGTCGCTATAATATCGGGAATAGCGAAATAATGGTTAAACACTCGGTTTCAATTCGCACTTATACCGGAATAAGACTCTGATACAGAGTTCATAGGCTCTTGTCTCTTTCGCGGAGATAATACGGCAAGTTTATTTGGGGTTACAACCACCTCATTCTACACCTATATCAAAGTGCAAACATGCCTATTGTCGGAACAAGTACCGCCGCATGTTCCATTCAGAAATTTCGACTATTTCTAACCATCGCACAATGCCGCCCATAAAGGAACAGAAAGATAGTTTTCCTGGATAATTCAACCCTTTCTGAATACTAACTATGAAAGGGCCAAGGTCGCATCAATTACAGCTCCACCGGGGCGTGGTAGAACCTACGAAGCTCTCTTGGTAGTTGTAAAGCGGGCAAAATATCCATTTCAGCTTCTATGACGGAACAACTATTAATACAAAGTCGCGACGTACTCATAAAGCATATTCTTAGAGATGACCATAAAATAGTATAACTTAGACCCAGTTTTCATGAGACCCTGAATGAAGTCTCCTGAAACGCTATACAGCTAGCTACTTCCGGACGGAGTAAAAAGCCACAAATTCATTCGGAGGAGCTACACTCCAACTTCCGGTTATTCTATAACTTCAGTTGTTTCCCATACATCATTTATGACGTGCTTTAGCCAAAAAATATAGTTATTCATAGACGAGGCCCTCTTCCAACAAAATGTGAGAATTATTCCTTGGAACCGAATTTGTATTAAACGTTACGGTCAAAAAATTGTTGCTCGATCTTCGGAATCGATTGAATCCGAAGCTTTAAATGACTCGTAACTTTGTAATGGTAGGGTAAGTGTTAAAGAATTGAATTGGCAGACACCGGGAGTTTTCAAATGTCGTACGAACTAACGTCGACGAATTATTATTTTAATACTCCACCCATGAGACCAGATAAAGTTACGGGGGTTACCTCGAAAATGGCTAAATTTATTTCGGAAGAAGTCCATTCACCTATAGATTCTTGTCGACATCTTTATGATACAGAAGTTCGTTTTTTCCGACCGCTTTTGGAAGAGGACAATTTTAAACAATGTGCTGCATATTGATGTCCAACATTGGATAACTTATATATTAGCCAGTTTTAGACCTAGCCTAATTAGCAACTTTCCGTACGGCGTAGAAGAGAAAGCAGCTCGAAATTTTAATAAATTGACAATATTGAAAAACGAAAAAATCGAATATCCGGACGAAGAACCATTTCCGGAAAACGAGGAACGGATTGAAAAAAAAGATGTTATTACAATGTTTCTTTCAATTCTAATTCGATATGTTTTGATTCGTTGACAGCTGCCAAATGGACACCTGTATATTTGCTTTTGCGGCCGTACCCGATTCTGGAATAACGAGTCCTAAATATATAACCAAAGGTTTTTTGACTATTTCGCGTGTGCAACGACAACAGGAGCGCAAATTGGATGGATATTTTGAAACTTGTAATTCCGAATTCGGACTGGTTTGCCCAGTACGATAAAGATTTTTGAGAGGATTGTACTGGCCCAACCAACAACCCAAAAACTTTTATACACTTGGTTTTCACAAGTCTCAGTATGATGCAATAAATTTTTTCGAATACGTACGACGGTTACCTATAGGTCCAATCCGCAACGCTAATTGGTTAGACACCGTACCGGAATTGCAAAGTGTGAAGAACGACGTTGATTTAACTCCGATTGAATAAACCCCTTATATATTGTGAGTTCTATGGAATTTATAAGATAAGAATGGGGCTAAACTTGCCAGAAAGGAAGTTAATATTTATTAATATTAAGGGCAACCTCGATCAGCTTTTTGGTATACGGATGCAGGTGATTTTCGAGTTTGCGCGGCTACGGGCTAAGGACCCCCTAGACGTTATTTCTATGAACTTGGGTAGGTTCGCGAGGCGCACGGAAATGGAGGAACAATTCGAAACGCGCAGAATTGCTGTATTGCTTCGGCCTTCTCGGTTTCTTGAAACTAATTCTCAAGGAGCGGAGTTTCCATACCGTAGATCTGATTCAATCAGATAGTGTGGAGGATAAATACGTGAAGGGCAAAAGAAAAGTCTGAGGAAAGCTCGAATTCGAATAAATGAAATACGGAAATTATTTATGCAATCTGCCTGGCGTACAGGCGAATTGTTAGACTTGTCGTCAGACTTGGCCTTAGATCCGACGACGTTGGTTAGCCGATTTGACGCATTAATAAATAAAATGAAATTCAACATCAAGTACAGACTGATCCTAATGGAGAATCGACTCGGGTCTATGAAACGCTTGACCCGCAACGTAAGGAGAAGGATGAGATTTCAAAACCCAAAGCTTTTTTTTCTTAGCTCTCCCCGACCAAAGCATGGCATAGAAAAAAAGGAAACACTAATAAATTTTTTAATTCCTTGTTTCGTGTCGATGATCATAGGGTTTTTGATATAACCCGGAAGTTATAAGCCATTGCATGCAAGGCTTTATTGGTTCCTAACAAATCCTTAACCAATCTAAGTTCGAATCTTAGCATTTCCTATCGAAGCACTTGCCCCCAAAAAGAGCAAGTGCAAGGGGCGCTACGCGCACCGATGCCCTTGCACCTGCTCCAATAGCTTCTTTTGTGTCTCACTGCAGGGTTAGAGCCGGGGGGGCCCAGGGGGCGGCCACCACAAAACCAAGGACCTGTCCGACGGAATGAAGGGAAAGAGCCTATGTGCCTAAACAGGTGTTACCCTGCCCGAAGTTTCTTTCTCTAACCTATACGAAGGCCCCGAACCAGACGTGCAAGATTTCCCTGCATCCGGCGGGCGGCTATCCGATCCTCGGGCTCTGGCTCGGCCAAGTTGAATAAAGCAGGCTCGGCAGGCACGTGTATCCATCTGAAGATTCGAAAAAGACTGACTCTGTAGCAAGGAATCACGTTCCTGGCTAGTCATATGGAGTCCGTAGACTCCAAGTACGCGCCCGTTTTAGCCCGCACATCTTCCATGCAGAAGGTATTAGGTCCCGTGTCGGCCGGGTTCCGCTTCTCAGCGCATCCACCGGATAATTCCGGGTTTTCCACCTCCATCTCCGCGCTCGCGGCGGCCACCGAGTACAGCGAACTGTAGTTGTGTCTTCGGAGGGATCCGCCGAAGGAGCTTGCCGCGCTCGTACGGGGATCGACATTTCTTAACGCCAAGCTTATAATCCCTGCAGGCAACCGCCACCCCCCTGCCCATGCTCTACCTTTTTCATAAGCCATGGCTACCCGATACCCGGAGGGGGGAGGGGTGAAGCAAATAGCTGCTTCGCCCCCCTTCTTTTTTTATGATTGATGAGTTGCTAAGAAGCTCTGCGTGAATTTATGGCAAAAGGTAGCCAGTTGACTACTAATTTGCTCAGTGATGTTTTTTTGTTGTATAATAGCGGAAAGTATACCTGGGTCGATAGATTTCAATAGCTCTTGCTCATAGTGCGTTATGAGAACGACGGGTATTTGGTCTAAGTAACCTTTGACAGCTGCATAAATAACCACGATTTGTTTTTCAATAGGAATTGGGCTATATTGTGGTTGTTTAAGTATCTCAGTTAATCTAGCCCCACGATTTAATAAATACTGAGTCGCAGCATCAAGATCTGAACCGAATTGAGCAGAAGCGGCTACTTCACGATATTGTGCCAATTCTAGTTTTAAGCTACCGCATACTTGTTTCATGGCTTTTAACTGAGCCGCAGAACCAACGCGACTCACAGATAATCCCACGTTAATAGCAGGTCGACTTCCACGATAGAAGAGTTCTGTTTCCAAAAAGATTTGTCCATCCGTAATGGAAATCACATTGGTAGGAATATAAGCGGATACGTCTCCAGCTTGTGTTTCAATCACAGGTAGTGCAGTCAAGCTACCCGCACCAGTCTGGTCTGACATTTTAGCGGCTCTTTCTAATGAACGAGAATGTAAATAGAAGACATCTCCTGGGAACGCCTCACGACCTGGTGGTCGACGTAATAATAATGACATTTGGCGATACGCCACTGATTGCTTACTCAGATCATCATAGATTATTGATGCGTGCATTCCATTATCTCTGAAATATTCTCCCATAGCACAACCTGAATATGGTGCCAGGAATTGCAGAGGAGCTGGATCCGAAGCAGTGGCTGCTACGATAATAGAATATTCTAAAGCACCCGCTTCTGAAAGAATCTTAACTAATTGTGCCACGGTTGAACGTTTCTGTCCAATCGCTACATACACACAATACAATTTTTCACTATCAGAGGTGCCCTGTGCGTTGATTTGTTTCTGGTTCAGTATGGTATCAATAGCTATAGCGGTCTTTCCAGTTTGTCTGTCTCCTATTATAAGTTCTCGTTGACCACGACCTATAGGAACCGGGCTATCCACTGCTTTCAATCCCGTTTGCATTGGTTCGTGCACGGATTTACGTGCAATAATCCCTGGGGCTTTCACTTCTACACGTCTTCGTTCTACAGCGCTTAAAGCACCTTTTCCATCAATGGGTACTCCTAACGCATCAACCACACGACCTAACATGGCCTTTCCTACCGGAACATCCACAATAGATCCAGTGCGCTTTACAATATCTCCTTCTTTGATGGCAGTATCACTACCAAATATAACAATTCCTACATTTTCATTTTCTAGATTTAAAGCCATTCCTTTTACACCGCTGGCAAATTCAACCATTTCCCCCGCTTGAATCTTGTTCAATCCATAAACACGTGCAATTCCATCTCCAACTGAAACCACTCGACCGATCTCGTCCACTTGTAATTTGGTGTAATAGTTGGTAATTCTTTGTTCTAATAAAGTGGAGAGTTCAGCTCCAGCCAATTTGTTCATAAATGAATGGAAACATCGACTAATCCATAATTCCGCAATCTGAACCTTAAGATTGTTACCAATCTATCATCTTAGATGAGAAATCGAGACAGGGGGCCCCAGCGCCGGCCGATCAAACGCAAAGGCTCCAGGCCGCCGCAGGCCCATATGGCAAAAGGCGCGAAGCGCAGAAATATACCGCTGTCGGAAATCTACGAGCCATTTCCGGCCCTCGGCGCTTCTTTCGCGAAGCCAAAGAAGTAAGTCTCCTTCGGACCCAAAAGCTCAGCGAAGCTGAGCTGTTCCAACTTGCTTGTAAAAACCTAGTTTGGCGAGAAAGAGACGAAGCGGATGCCTACCGAGCCAAGCATGCGATTCCGTAGTCATTCAGGAGGGCTTTAAGCAACATGAAATATTTTGGTGCTGGCTTACTTCCGATTCGATCCGTTACTGCGCGACATTTGTTCCCAAGGACTTGCGAAATCAAAATAGCGAAATTCTTGAGTCATCTCAATAGGTTCAGAAACCACACGTTTCTCCGAATCATCATACCGTACTTCCACATATCCACTTAAAGGAAAGTCTTTTCTTAATGGATGACCCTCAAAACCATAATCTGTTAATATACGTCGTAAATCGGGATGATTGGAGAAATACACACCAAACATATCCCAAGTTTCTCGTTCCCACCAGCCGGCCGATGGGAATATACCGACTACCGAACAAATTGGAGTGATTTCATCCACACCTGTTAATATACGTATGCGCGTATTATAGTCAATACTAAGTGAATTATAAACTACTTCGAATCTTCGTTTTCGAGAGGGATGATCAACGCCACAAATATCAATCAAAACTTTAAAACGCGTATTGGTATGATACTTCAGAAAATATAATAATTGAAATAGACTGTTCGGGTTGGTATATAATATATTTTCATGTTTCGATGTTTGACATTTATGTATCCATTTCGGTAAAGTGGCTATCGGAGATTTGAAAAACAATTGGTTATGCATAAATTGTCTCTTTTTTTTCGTAAAACCGGTAGATATATTTTTTCCATTTATATATATATATATATATATATGTATTTGAAAAATTGATATATATTGATTTTTAAGCGCCTTCAACCTGATAGGTTAAAAGCGGCCCCCTTTTCATATCACTGGCTTTCACTGAACGAAGGCGGCGCGTAGGAGAGAGCTTCTTACGGACCCTGGCCCTCGGCGCTTCTTTCGCGAAGCCAAAGAAGTCTCGCCAACGAAGTATGTTGTATCCTGCGGGATTAAAAAATTTGATTTTTTTTTATCATCGTAATTACTTCTTTCTCAGGGACAACGAAATACATGGAATAAAGAGTTCAATTGCGGAGCCTCTCCCCGTGCACTCTCACGATATCATCATCAAGTGCTGGGATAATTAGCCATCACCTGGCTCTCCAACTCAGGTTCACCCGTGGTTATAAACAATCGTATGCCTCTAAGCGTTTCCCCAGTTTTGGCGGGCAATGAATTGGCTCGGTTGCCAGTTTTTGGTTAGCGGTTTCGTGTCGGGTAGCTTTATTTGCCCATATCGCGTGTAGGGAATGGCTGGCGAGAAGTGCCGTTCGCTCCCCGCCCCCCCCCGATTGGGCACCCTGGAGACCTTGTTGAGGCCCTTCCTAGCCTTAATTGGTTTTGAAAGGTCCCTGCCACCCTTGGCAAAAACCTTAGCTGCTGTGCCTAGTTTGAATTTGGCCGCATATGTTTTGGCCAATGACGTACGTAGTATGTAGCTCAAGCGTGTGACACATCGGCGTTTGGAGTTTGCAAGATGGTAATAGTTGGCAAGGCCGCGTAGAATGGAAGCTATGCGGGCAACCGAGTAGGTTTGGGGATACTGAAAGTAAGCAAAATTAGGTTTTGGGTGACCCGATTTATCACAAAATCCCTTCTCCGACAGACGGTTTATAACTTTCCGCATATCTACGAGTAAACTAAGCCCACCATATCTACGTATTCCGTACCTACGCCCCCGTCTAAGGTAGGTCGAATCGCGACTAATAAGGTATCCAGGGAAAGCAATCTTCTTTGCTCTGCCCCTTATGCAAAAAATTTGTTTCTTACTCTTTCCCGTAGCCGCGTGTGCGGAAATTGTAAAGTTATTTCCGGCCCTCGGCGGCCACGTCTCCTTCGGACCCATAGGCACGTAGTGCGCGGGTAGCGTGTTCGAGCGAGATTGAATGGATTCACGGGTCTTATCCAGGCTGAGCTTGAGCCGCACTTCAAGAAATCGTGTGACCAAGCTGCGTATCCTTTCCGCTAGAGCTCTTGGACCAATGACTCCAATGGGAAAATCATCTGCGAAGCGCACATAGTTTATTTGCCGGGTTCCCTGCGGGTGGCCTAGACCGGGGGGGGTGCCTTCGGCGGTCCCCCCCCGGGAGGTCACCCTGGCTATGTGTACCGGAGTGCGGTCGATCAGAGCCAGCGCAGATTGACGCCACAATTCCTTGGACTCCAGATTGACTGCCCGACGCTGCCCCCCGTCAACGATACGTTTCAATCGCATAACAAAAAGGTCTGGCTCATGCAGCACTATGTTGCATAGAAGGGGGGGGCCAACCCCCCCTTTGGCCGTGATGGCGACCTCGGCTCCTACGGCCGCCTTTAGGCTCGTTTCTAGCTCCTTTTGAACCGGGTTCAAGAATCTGTTGTCTCGAATTCTTCGCCGCATGAGGCCCATAAGCACTTGCTTATCTACTTCATTGAAGCATTGCGTTTCACCTTCTACGAACCAGACGGTACCCACAAAGTCACGGCGTATCTGCTTCAAGCAGGTATGTTGGGAGCGGCCCGGTCGAAATCCATGGGAACACGAAAGGAAGTACGGTTCGTAAACCGTCTCTAGGATGCTGCGAATCACTTCCTGTACCAGTATATCTTTGTCCTTTTGGGTAAGCCGTGGAGCTAGAGAAGCGTCTGAAGGATCTACGACCCAAGGGGCACGAGACACTTTGTGGGTCCGAGGGACACGGGGCAAGGAAGTGTGCGGAAATATACGATCCATTTCCGGTCTTCGGCTCTTCTTTCGTGGAGCCAAAGAAGTATCCTTCGTACCCTCCGGACCCAGGGCTTCGCCCCCTGTCCCTTGAGTCTCGTGCCCCTTGGGCCAACTCTGGCGGCGGCCCGTAGGGCTCCCCTCGTTTATTACAGAGTCTCTCAGTGTTTCTAGTGCTTTGATCAAGGTGCCTTTCGGTCTTTCACCACCGTTCTTCGAGCCCGGTGACAGCTTCTTATAGGCCGCTATCCACAGATCTATGTCTTTGATGAGCCGAAACAGGCCTTCTGCCTTGAACTGCTCTTTTTGACAGTGTTTCCAAAGGGCACGAAGACGCTCGGTCCAAGCCGCCGAACTTCCACCGGGGTGGGGGGAGCTGGAGGTTAGAAAGGCCCTTGTCCTTTGCCTTCCAGAGCTAAAGGCCCTCTGCCCCATTCGGAAATCCAAACGTACAAATGGTTCACCGGTTCCACCGAATGCTCGGAATCGGATGCTCTTGGGCATCTTCGCGCAGTTTTCAGGTGCTTCAGATACCGTTCGACATTCATGTGTCCTTTTCGGTGAAGTAGCTATTGGAGATTTGAAAAACAATTGGTTGTCCATAAATCGTATCTTTCTTTTTTCGTAAAACCGGTAGATAGTTATATATTTGTTTTCCATTCATATATATATTTTTCGAAAGAAGTAAAGTATCCTTCGGACCCTTCGTACCGAAGCGAGAGCACTACGTGCCTAACCGCCGAATTAGGGGACTGGCTCGTTGGGCTAGCTACCCCCCCCAGTCCCCTCAGGCATTTCGCTGCGCGTCATATGACGAGCTTCTCAACCGCCTGAAACTAGGCTCGGGGTCGGGTAATTGATCAATAAGCGTCCGCTGTTGATCAATTAGCGCCCTATCCGCACACAATTCGACTCGAAAAAGGAGTCATAAGAATTGTAGGGTTAAATTCTTGGTGTAGACTCTATATTCTCACCGGACAACGGGCATAATATTTTATTTACCACTCTACATTCGGCACCCTCCACGAGGCCCAGAGGGCGAGAATTCCTGAACTCACAGTCGCCCACCGGGTCGGGGGGTCGGTCCTACGGAAAAGTGGGAATTTCGGAATAACACAGCGTATAGAAGCCCTACAGTTTCAATAATTTAAGAAACCCGGGAAGTTACGAAAGTACATCATTGCTATTTCCCAATGTAGTAGGGAAGGAAACGTTCAAACGATGCTCGGGAACCAAGCTTGGATTAGACACGGCGGTTCGCAAAAGGCCCTGAACCTTTTGTCACCAGCTCCAGATCCGGAGTTAAATGGGACGACGAATGGCGGGCGAAGTCCCAATGCTTTTATTCCCGGTCATATCGCCCCCGCCGGTTTTTCTGTAGAGAGGAAGGCCAGAAGATGAGCGAGGCATCCTTTTTTTATCGTTGCCTCCGGATTCAGCAGTAGTACTGCTGTCACTAATGCTGATGTCACTAGTACTACGTTTACTAGTGCTGTCATCATTAGGTTTTTCATGGGGATCTCATCGTCTCCCTCGGTAGCTCCCATCGAAGTGCGATATACTTGGTGCAACTAATAACCTTTGGGAAAGGTATATTATTATTGGTCCAAAAAAGGGAGAATTGCGTAAGGCCCGGAGGGCTGGTGGTAGCTTTGGATTTCACCACCGAAGCAAGCCAATAGAAGTGAGAAAGCTTGCTAGGACGCTAGGCGCCTCGCAAGCATTAAAATTTTTGATTGATCTGGCTTCACATTTGCCAAGAATGGGCGTTATAGCAAAATAGAAGAAAAAACCCACTGAAGCAATTTGTCCAATAGTAACATATGGTGCTTCCACAGGTTGACATCCAATCCAACCTGAAAGCAAGCGATCTGCTACAAGCAACCGAAACAATTTTTGGTGAATTGGTCGAAAACTTGAACTACGTACATATGAAGTGTTAATGAAAGGTAGAGCCAATAATGACACAGAAACTGGTCCTATGGCGGCCACACCCCCTAATTTGTTAGGTATACTTCGAAGAATCGCATAGACTGGTAAGAAATACCATCGAGAGTAAGGGAATGGGGCCATTTCCGTTCCCAACCCTTCTCACAGAACCGTACGTGAACGTTACCGTTCATACGGCTCCCACCCCCAATCTTTTTCGTTGTAGAATTTAATCATCGAGAGTCACAGGCCTGCCCTCTTCTTGGTTTCGGGTTCAGAACCACAGATACATCTATATCCTGCAGACTGATATCCCCCGCATGCATCGCCTTGTGGTGCTCCCTGCATAGGGAAATTTGTTTCCGGTTAAGCGCCGCGTGAAGAGCTTCTAGCCCACTGATTCGGTCGCTGCTAGAGTTGACTATCGACAGGGTGCCCGCTCCACTGCGTTTCAGCGCACGGATATGGTGCATTTCGATCCTACTTTCCAGGCGACCTATAACCGAGCATCTATCTGCCGGGTGCCTAGTGGTGCGTAAGACCATCAGACAAAGGATTCTCTCCGGGTCTTTGATGCTCCTTACCAAGAATTGTTTCCCCATAACCCTCAGTTCAGTAGGTGTAGGGAAATATACCCTTGGGCCCTTCGCCGTTTCCACCCGCAGCTCGTGGGTATATTTGTTTATGACTTTACCCACGCCCTTGGCTTTCATCTTGTGTGATAGAGTGTGTAGGCAGGACCATCTGAGCTGATAATCTACCACCCTTTTGATCTTGTAGAAGTTATCACAACATCGGTAATAACTTAAGAACCCGTGCGCCACACTTCCGTACCATTGTGTGATAGTGACATCGTCTTGGGTCGCGAGGACAGGTACGGAGGTTGGTCTTCCCTCAGCGTTAATTATTCCTCTGGCCCTTAACTTGTCTAGTATCCGCGAAAGCGGTGCGTATATCTGTATTCGGAAGGCTCGGCGTTGGTTCGTGGGGACATCCTTTGCGTTCCTTTCGGGGCCTGGACCCGTTTCTTTCCGCTTAACCTCGGACTCCGGGTATAAGAGCTCGTGCACCGATACGACGAATTCGTCGAATTCTCTCACCACTCCCTGTCCATCCCGCTCAATAATATTCGTGAAGATGTCCCCTTCACTCGATTCAGGTGCCCACCGGAACATGGCGTCCCGACGAATCCCCGATGGCCTTTGTACCTCACTCACAATTTCTCGACAAATTTGTTCCAGCATTTTCCGCACTTCTTGGTCGGGTTTAATAAGTGTAAGGTTTCTACCAGCCTCCTTCGAGGCCTCCTTGGGGGCGCACACTAGTAACTTCTCTCCGAGCTTCTTAAGCCCTTTCTCCCACCCATTCGAAAGTTCCGACGCGGCCTTTCGGACGCGGCCCCGATATTTCTTCATGGCCCGAGTAACTTTGTCCGACCCCACGTGCAATTGACTCGGTTTTGGACCCAAGAGACTCATACCTAAGAAGGTTGCTTTCTCTCCCACTACGTGTCTCAGACGGGTTTTCTCTGGGTTTATCTCCAGGTGGAGAACGTCTTCGAGGAACCGGGAGACTCGTTCCATGACTTCGCGGGCCAAAGCTTTCGACCCCGAAATTGCCATCGGAATGTCGTCGGCGTAGCGGCACGCGTAGACTCGCACGAATTTAGGGTCCTTGGGATCCGCCGGTATACCCTTTCTTCCGACAATTTTGAGCCGTCCTCTCCTCTCTTGAAGCAAGGCGGCTGCTGGTCCCATCTTCATCACCGAGTTTTTCGGGATGTGCAGCAGTCGCTCATATACGGGATTGGCTTGACGATGCCTCGGGTAGCCCTTTTCGAGTTCCCTTCGGATCCTTAGGATCTCCCTGTCAAGTCTGTCGAGGTATAAATTGGTCAGGATGGGAGATATAACGCTCCCCTGGGGAACCCCCCCCGTCGGGTCTCCCAATTCGACATCCATAATCTTCGCGTTCCACATTTGGTTCAAGGTACTTTCGAGTCTACTATCTCGAATGGTTTCGCTTAATATTGACACTAGTATTTTCTTGTTGATAGTGTCGAAGCATTTCCGAATATCGAATTCGAGCCACCACGATGGGTTCTTCCACCGCATTTTGATCTCCCTCGGGGCTGAGTGAGTACCCTTGTTCCTTCGGAAGCCATGGGATATATCTTGGAACCTTGGTTCGTAGATAATTTCCAGTACCATCCGGAAAGCCTCCTGTATTATCTTGTCCCTCGGGTTCGCTATCGTTGGGGGGAACTTTTCAGCTTCATTCGGTCGTTCGGACCTCAGAATTGGCTCAAACTCGTATGTACCCTCCCTAAGTTTCCGGCCCGTTTCATGAAACCATTTCGGGCTCATGCCGCCGGGCGAAGCCACTCGACGAAAGAAGAGCGTGTTGCTCCCTGGACCCGCGGGCATATTCCCCGGGTTGGATTTGATGTTGTTATAGGCCGTAAGTAGCACTTCCGGTTTAGATATAATCTCCCTTACCAGATGGCGATATTTGCCATCGATGAATTGTTTCTCTACAAGTTGGGCCAGATGTGAAAACTCCAAGGGGTTAAGAGGAACGTCAAGATTCGAATTCTTAATCGCTCCACCCATCTGTCCATGGATCGGGTTCGCCTCATCTTGGGCCCGTACCTCATAAAGGCCTAAGGCTTTATTCAAGGCTTCGCTTATCAGTTCCGGGGTTCCCCCCGGCCAATCTTGTTTCGGTCCCAACCGATCCGAAGCACTCGGTGTGGTCCTCCCTAAGCATTTACCAGTCTGCGAACTTGGCGACGCCGTCTCGTTTGGTCCTTCCTCAGAGGGGCCCTTTCCTCCCCCGGAATTAGGAGTACTCGCGTGAGTCCGGCAAAACGACGTGACCGCCGGCCCGCCCGGGCGGAGGCGGCAGCCCCTTATAGTAAGAAGGCGGCTTGGGCTCGTATCAGGAACCACAGAGAGCATTTTCCCATCCAAAGAGCTTGCCCTGGGAAGGAGGTCACTCACTCCCCAGTTTCGGTAGGGATTAGCCTTAACGCCCTCAAGGCACCGATTTCCGTCGGTAGCGGATATTGCTGGGTCCGAACCGCGCTCCGGCACTATATGAGCCGGGGTTGACATGGGATTTGCGGGATAGAGTCAAGAGTCCACCCTATACGGCCCCAGGTTTACCCCCGTTAACCGATCCGGGCTACTTAAGTGCTCTCCGAACCGTACAAGATAGTCGCCCATCACACGGCTCTCTGACCTGACTTTCTTCGGAGCTTCTTCAAACCCGGAAGGTCTATTCAACGCATATTCCTTCGAGCGCCTATTACACGGTCCTTGGAAGATGGCGGCCTGATAGACTGCGTCAAGGTGAAACTTGCCAAACGGTAACCATTCAGTAAGTATATAGGCTCCTTTCCTGCTGCTTGTTATCAAGCGCTTTCCTATTGCTAGGTCCCTTTCAGGTAGGCGGGTAATACGGGCCCTCTGACTTCCTAGGGATAAAAGCCCTAGGACCTCACCGTTGTTTCCCACACGGCTCGTCCGAAAACCTTCGCTTTCGAACGCCCTGTGCTTAAGATGTCGTTTAGACTCCTGTCCCTAGTAGTATAGGTAATCCGCTCCATCTTGAACTCTACCCTTCCGCACGAGAGAGTAAGTAGAGGACAAACCATTTATGACCCGGTTGATATATACCATCAATAGGCATGGAGCGAGCAACGTACGTTCATGCGCTTCACCATTTGCAGAGCTCAGGTGCCAATGGTTAATTGCTGGTTGACAAGGACCGAAAGAGTCTCCGATTCGCCGGTACAGAACCTCATCTTAAATACAAGAGAGCCGGCTTGCTCCATACTTTCGGGTTACCCCCGGCCGGCGGGGTAGGAGGTAAATGAAACCCCCTCAACAGAGCTTCTTGCACATGCTAAGGTCTCCGTGTTCGTTGCCGAACAAGGATGAGTGCAACGCCTTTGCACAGAAATGGACTTGTGCTTTTTATCGTGCGGGATCTAGACCGGTCGCCCTATATAGTTGTCAGGATGCCCCAATACATTAGGTGCATAAAAAACGAAAATAGAAAAAAAGATTGCAAAAGCTACCCAACCTACTAAATCTTTTACGTAAATATAGGGATAAAAAGCTATTTTATCTACAGAGGAATTGATACCCAATGGATTATTGGAACCATATTGATGCAATGCAGCCAGATGAAGAATACTAGCACCTGCTATTATAAAAGGAAGTAAGTAATGAAGGCTGAAAAAACGATTTAAGGTCGCATTGTCTACGGAGAAGCCACCCCAAAGCCAAGTTACTATAGTGTCCCCTACGACAGGTATTGCGCTAGCTAAGCTTGTAATTACCGTGGCCCCCCAAAAGCTCATTTGACCCCAAGGTAGTACGTATCCTATAAAAGCTGTTATGATCATTAATAAATACCGATAGGGTTCCTCCCCCCCCCCCGGTCAGAACCACACGTGCAAGTTTTCCCGCATGTGGCTCGTCCATGATAACTTATTCAGGTTTTACCGGCCTTTGCGGCCCGCATAAGCGATATCTCCCATCCGGCGGGGCATCCCGCCGTAATTGAAAATCCTGATTCGGGGTATATTAATTGAGTCCAAATTAGGGCCGCTTAACGGCGGGCGGCTTACCAGCTATTACATTCATCCCCCATTCAGGACCCCCGCCGGGACTGTCTGACAGGGTTGGACTGACGTAGTAAGCTCTGTTTGACGGCTTCAAAATTGCCATCCAGCGTGGTGTACGGATTGGATTTTTTAGAACCCGCCGGCCGCCCGTAAGCATCTAGGCTGGAGCATCATGTCTGATACATTGGGGTGGGCTTTAGCCTCCTCCAGGTCCTGTCCGGGTAGGCCGGCCCAGATGGCAAGGGGGCCGCCGCTCCCTTGGATTATGGAGTTACTAAGCATGTCCGGGACATACGCCTCGGAACCCAGATTTCAGTGGCACGTCCCCTGTAAGTCGTCCTTTTCGGACGGGACGTAACCTGCTATACGCCATCCGGGTTGGGATTGTAGCTGTTGTAGGGAAGGGAAAATTCCAAGACATATTTTTTCCTTTCCCTACCTCACAAGGTACCTTTGTTTATTGCCCTTTCAGTTTCCGGAGTCCATCGCCAATTCCTCTGCTCAAACGCAGCCAACTTCGGGGTTTGCTACCAGCCTCTACTCCTACTTTGCTTTATCCGATTCCGCCGTGCTCTCCAGGCGCGGCGAGCGCTCACCCCTCACTACATGGGGGAAGGGGGGTGGTCAGTTACTATCAGAGAGCCTTTCCGCGTGTTTCCGGCATAGCATTTTATCATCTACAGCCCTTTCCTCCGAGCATTATTTCACTCGTCAGGGCTTCGTCGTATGTTCGACATTAATTGCCCGGTGTCTCTCTCGGAGTACATTTATGGCTGATCTGTCACCCATACATTTTTGGCCAAAGCTTTGTGCTCCTGGACTCGGTTCCCGCTTCTACCTAAGCAGGGTCCCTATAGAGTCTTTTTGGGTGATCCCTAGGTCTCACGTTTGTTCGTTTGCTCGCCGTTTAGGACCATGTACGACTTTTCCCGTTAGTTACAGTTACCTCCGGAGGGTTGTTCGCGCGAGAATATTTTATCGACCCTCTCGCCTTCCGGACCCCCGTGGTTGGGAGGGGGGGCTGTGGCTTGACCCTGTTGCGTACGAAAAGAAAATCTTTTTTTTGCCATGCGGCGGAACAACGGATAGGCCCCATGCTTTAGTTCCCTGCGGTCTGGTCCCGCCTCGGGTTAGGAGTCTTATCCGGGCGATCGCTTTCAACCTTCGCATCTTTGAACGAGACTTCCTAGGCGCACTGAAATTACCACTCCAAGGCACCAAACTAATTCTCTAGGACTCGCATAACTTCCATAATATAAACCACGAAAAAAATGAAGATAAACGACAATAAAAAACATACTGGCTCCATTAGCATGCATATAGCGAAGCAACCAGCCTCCTTTCACATCTCTCATGATGTGTTCCACGCTTAAGAAAGCTAGATCCACATGAGGTGTATAATGCATAGCTAAGAAAACACCTGTAAGTATTTGGATAACCAAACAAAGACCAGCCAACGAACCAAAACCCCACCAATAACTTATATTGCTCGGAGTTGGATAATCTATCAAATGATTGTTGAGTGTAGAAAATATAGGTTGTTTAAGAATCGAGAGTCGTCTTGCCATAAATTTCGTGCCTTTTTCCTTTTCGCGGATCATGGAAACTTTGTGTTCTTCATGATTGACGTCATACATCATGGGCAGGATTGACCCATCGGGGGCCTTAGGTTAAAAAAAATAGATATATATTTTTTTTCTTCGTTCTATAACGCCAACTTGAGCCAGCATCGACGGGGTCCATAAAGCAAATAAAAAGAATTCTTTGGCGATGATGTGCATTTCACCTTCTCTTGTCGGACAGTCCCCAGACCTTCGAATCGTAGTCGGAATCAATACAAAAATCTACGCGGTCCAATTCACAAATCTTTTCTCCTTTACAAGTGTCCATTGGATAATGCAAAACGTTGTTGTTACCCGGTTCTATTATTCGATCGATGCAATCAGCGCTGCCCTTAACTATATAAGGACTCCTTCAACTCGGTAAAGCGGTGTATCAGGGACAAGTACCTAAGAACCCCCCCAGGCCCAGAATTGTTGCTCAGGGAGGGGTATCGCTTCGTAGATGTCGATTCAGCGTCGTGCTATACGATGACACTCCCAGGCCCCTATCCGAAAGACCCCGGTGATGTAAGCCGTAACGCAAGGATTACTTTGGGACTATAAGGAATAAGGAATTTCCCCGAGCACAACAAAGGTTTTGGAGATTTATACAATTAATTAGCCAGCTTTAGATATTGCAATCTAATCCTCTCCTTTACGAGGAGGGAATAAAGCTATTATGATTCGAGGAATTCTTGAAGTTGATAGGAAAGGTCTAGCCATTTCCATCAATAAGTTGAAGGAGTTGCCACAGGTTACTGAAAGGTATTCCGAGGCAGAGTTGGTCGTAAGTGCCCTTTGTTTTGTCGGACAGTTTCCCGGTTTTGTGGTAGCCGACAGAACCGAGTCCCCCGCCCCGCACCCAACAACCAGATATAATTCTTGATCTTCGGAATGTAGCGGACACCGTTTACAAACCCCATAAAGACGAGATGCTTACGGGACCTACAGGCGGTACGTACCGCGTGACCGAAAAAAGAGTTCCCTTGTGCCCCTCGATCTATGCTTCCTATCTTCAGTCCAGTTCGAGCTCCTAGCGAAAGCGTACCTAAGGTTCTAGTAGAAGTGCCATGATCCCCGCCCGGAGTTCCTATGCCACTTCCACGATGAAAGTCTCTGGACGTTCCCAAGGGAAAACTAGGGGCCTATGTAACAGATCTCAAGAACGTGGTAACCCAGGGAAGATCCAGGTCCTTAGTATCTTCGGAGGTTGGAGGTCAAGGCTATCTCCTCCCCTGACCCATAAATTATCTATCTATATATATATATATATAGATAGATATATAGATATATATAGATATATCTAGTACATATAGATATATATAGATATATAGATATATATATAGATATATCTAGATATCTATTGCAGCTCATCGTCTCTCTCGAATAAGAAAAATAGTAGCTCATTTTCTTTCGGGAGATGGGCGAAGAAAGAATAAACATGAATTTAATAGTCTCTCCTATAAATAATAGAATCTATTTGATTTATGCATTTTCTCCGTTATACACAAATATATAATATGTATATATATATTTGAATTTCTTTTATTTATCAATCCATTCTATTTATTCCAATTCAATTGATTAACTCTTCCCAATTATATGGAATTCTTCCATATCCCATATAGATTCCTATTATATATTCCTTTCCCGACCCTTTAATTACATATTAATTAAGGGGTATTCCTCTCCGTATTATACTACAGATCCCCAACGGGTTTGGTCATATTAGGTAAATATGCGTCATTTAGCGAAGGTGTCATTAGCGATGAGGCTTCTGGAGTATTAATTACATATATTTATCTACAAATCCTCGGGATTTAGCCATATTAGCGAAATTTAGTCATTTAGCAATGCTTCCTTCATGTTAGCGGGGAGATTTCGGGTACTATATCTATCGTAAGCAATTTTATGGCGGTCTAGGATAGCTTGGCTCTTTTTAAATCTGATTGGAAATAACTTCTGTCATTATTTGTTCGCGGTTGTCTACTAGGTCATTACTTAATTTCTTGCCCGAAACGACGCAGCGTTTGATTAGTAAGGATTTGGGGCCGGGTGGCAATAGAGGTCATCATTTTTTCTCTCACATAAAGCGAGGTGCTAAATCCATGGGCTGCTATATCCGGCATCCGGACGAGAAAGATTCGGATTCTCGCTCCAAACCTTGCTGAAACGAAGCCCGGTGATTCTTGGCGTAGTTACTGTTACCTATTTTTTCTTTCCAATGCCGCATTCCCAAATTCGATAAATTTACCTTTTATATGTATATATCGGATTCCTCCTCCGCCAAGCCTCACATAAATTGGATCGTTAGCGCGGGCGGAGCCGCGGTCGATTCGTTTTTATTATCCCTTTCTATGTATAAAAATCCGAAGCCGACAAGAGCTTGGAAAATAAATGCAGCGGTTCATTGTATAGCTGTAAAGGATTCGGGGGGACATGAGTACCGGCGGCCGGGGGTAGGGAAACGGATATCTACACTGTCGCGCCTGGCCCGAAGGTCACTCCGGCGTCAATAGCTTTTTCAGCAGGCAGTAAAAGCTCTTGACTTGAATGTTTACTCGATACGGGTGTCTGCAAGTGCGATACGATGAAGCTCTGCCAGTTTGCCCTAGCGCCGTTACGTGCGGCGCGTGCAATATCCAACTCTGCCCGTGTATTCTCAAGCAAATTATGATAACTTGTCCCCGCCGTGTGCTTGGGCGGGTTCATTTTAAGCTCCAATGCCGCGCGCGCCATATTCGCCAAATTCTGTTTTCCTCCAGCGCCACCATTTTTGACTTCCGAATTTATCCGTTCGCGTCCGCGATCGTCTTAGTGGTTGCAATGCCGCCAACCGCCGTCCCTATAGCCACAACTGTGGCTAGTCCGCCCGTACCCGTAGTGGCTGGCAATGTTTCCGGGGCATGTTTGGGCGCTGCGTTTGCTAGCCCACAGTTTCTCCCCATGTTACGTTTGGGTATCCGGTTGCCATTCAAATCCGAACGATTTTAAAGGGTGCGGTTGGCATCGTTCAACCCGCCTGCGCCCCAAGAATCCTTATAAGCTATATAAAATTGGAGTTGATTATCATTCATAATTTTATACCTGAGTCGTATATAGTAAACTGATGCTATATATATAAATAACTCCATTTCGTTCCCCGGGTTCACCAAATAGAGACGTAATGGCATATGCTCTATCTATCATGGCATATGCTATCGGAGAAACAAGTATAAATCTACCGTAATAGTTGTCCCGTAACCATTCCTACAGCCGAAGGCAATAATAATATAAATAGTATTGGACGAATCTGGTTCTGCGGGGGGACAGAAAGGCGGAATCCGTGTCTGTTTACCCAGTGATCTATTAAACATAAAACCATGCTTGCCGTGACCGGGCTACGAAATAGGGATGGGCCAGGGGATTAGCTTGGGCGATATAACCAGAATGAGTAACCGGATGAAAAAGTACAAATTCATATAGTAAACTTTTGGCTTCTATTTTAAATGGAAATATAAACTTTTGTCGAGATTACTGAAAATTGCCTTTAAATGCTGGAGGGCTTGTAACCCTTAACGATTCATTCAGGGGCAGCCTCCTCCAGCTGGCTACATGCCTTAGGCCGGCTAAGGCTACAAACAGCAGGCCTAAGGCCCAAGGCGGAAGCCGAAGGCCGGCAGGGTTTCGGGGCGTAACTCGTCGAGTCGGCCAGAGAACCCAGCCGAATCAGTATTTCCGAAGGACTTTCCCGGCCATTTCGAATGCCCCCCCTTGGCCCCAAGCCCAACATATTACCCATTAGTCACCTTTGGCTGGTTCACGCCCCGGGCCGACGGGTCCATTACAAAAGAATCGAACAGAGTAGTAAGAATCATGGGAGAAACGGCAGAATGCATAGTCTACTTCACTAAATTAGGTAAAAAGCCAACACCCCAATCAATCCCGTTTTTTTTTCTGCGAGTTTCCCTCTACAAAATTACTAATATTTTAGAAATATTTCCATAACTATGAGCAATTTCCAATTAGTGAGCCATGTTTTTTGAGTCTCAGAGCCCCACTCCGGCCCTAGTTTCTTGGGAATATCTCCGATCGATGACACCCCAAAAAATATCCTATCCAAAAGTCCTGATGTTTTCGCAGGATCTTCGTAAATCGACAAGCTTTTTTCTATATATCCGCTTTCTTTCTATTCTGAGAGCCATGAGCCAGCAGCGCCACCAATTTGAGGAAATTGCTGAAACCTCTTTTCCAGATTTTTGATCAACCAGGATTTATGTGGAATTGGCGGTATCAACCAAGTGGTTCCAGAGAAAAAATAAGAGCTCCTTCCATCATGGTAATCCGTCCGCTATTAGTTCATAAATCTTTTCTTTGGTATAAGTAGAATTAGGATCGAAGTCACATTACGCGATAGAAAACTCAATTCAATTCTGGTATTTTTGCCTCGTAGTTTGCTTCCTCGAACGACTCGTTCACGCTGTTTATAATATACTAATGCGATTAAAGGCTGGTTACGGGCGCAACCAAACGAGATAAACACTCTTTATTTCTATATTCAAGTTTTTCATTTTGGCCCGGAATGCACTGTTCTTGCCTATGTTCTTCGGAAAGCACGTCGGGCCAGCGTGTCTTCTTCCAGGAGCGTAATAACGATCCGGCCTGAGATGCTGACGAGATCCATTGAGCTGACACGGCCTGCTTCTCATGGCGTCCCTCAAAGATTCATGCTATCTCACAATGAAATATGTGCTTAAAACCCATTTTTGGGTGGTTGGGATTAAGGATAACCCATAATATAGGAGTAGAACTGTGATCATTTTTCAAACAAATGATTCCCTATTTCGAGTCCCACCAATCCAGTGCCCGTTGCAGTCAGGGTGTTTTATATTTGGCCACAATCACCTGGATTCTTTCGACAAAGACCAATCCGAAAATTTGCGAACTTAGAGCAAATAGAAGTAAAAAATTACAAGTGACCAAAAATTAACCTAAGAAAATATAGGAGGCTGTCATGATATCGATGGTTTCTGGATGCTCTTTGCAACAAAAATTGAACGGAATTCCCGATTTCCTCATATGGAGAGGGAATCATGTAGGGACAGTAGCATCATTAGTCGGTCTAGCCCGTCTTCGTAGCATTGCCAGATATTCCGTCGGGACGCTATTTATTAGAGCCTCTCGTCATGATGGTTTTGTAATGGCCTATTAGCGCTATTAATTCGGGCCATTTCCAAGCGTCTCGGGCTTGCTGGTGTTGCCAGTTGCCAACCCCTTCCCTAGAGTAAGACCAGTCCATGCGACTGACTAATGATCTTCCTGCAGTAGGCCCATTCCGGGTACGGGCTCGCAGTGCATGGCAGTCCGAACCAAATTACAATCGAGGAGAAGGCGGCGCCGTGTAGGGTCGTATTAAACACGTCGGTTAGTCGCTCTATAGATACCAGTAAAGCTGACCAACTAATATTCCCATTTCAACTATTTGAGCCTCGTACGTACCCTGTTATCGTCAGCCCCCCGGTTTGAGCCAGGAGCCATTTATGAGCCAGGGGTAGCCGCCCCCCCCCTCCGTTGAGTTGTGGTACATCCCGGACAGGAGCTAAAGCGGATTCAGAATGAGCGCGTTTACGCCCAGATTCAGTCAACTCGCTACTTTCAGCAGAAGACTACTTTCCTACCCGCCGCGTCCCGCATACAGTGTGCGAGCCATGGTGAGAGGCGCATATAGACCACTAATCGAACATCGAATAATTGGAAAAATCCAAGTAGGATTGCGTATAGAAAACTCAGCAGTAGTATTTACCCAATTCAAATTAATTAGGAAGGAATAGAATTACTTAATCTGGCTTCTAATTTTCTGACAGGCATGGGCGTAATAACAAAGGAAAATAAAAAACCAACTGAGGCTATTTGTCCAATAGTAACACGATGGGGGAGAGTAGCACCTATAAAGGGAAGTAAGAAATAGGGGCTAAATCGAGTTAATCTCGAAAGGATATGTGGCGGTTCCCTGTTTGCTTCTTAGTCCAATTCATCGAATACCCAAAAGATATAATCATCCAAATAAAAAGCTTCTACGATAATCTTGGGACATACGGCGCGAACTAGGTCCAACGAGGGCAGAGCGTATCGTAGCTTATATCCGCCCCCCCCACAACAGGTCCTTTCAGCGCTTCGCGGACGCGAAGGAAGTGGGCAGAGAATATAGCAAAAAAATCTATTTTTTTGCCCCTCAAGCGTGCTTTTTGTTGAAAGGTCCGAGAAAGCGCAAAGCGCTGTCCGGGCAGCCCTTTTTCAAATAGGGACTCTATCTTCGTCGGCCGAAGTTAGTTCTATTGGTGAATTGCGAACTTAGGCATCACTTTCTATCACTAGATTTTTGTTTCACTCGTTTATGGTGAGATATCTTTGTACATAAAGTTGCGCAGCCTCACATTAAATCTCTATTAAATCTCTGAGGAGCCTACTAACAAAGAGTGTCCTTCGGGCTTACCCTCCGGGCCGGGAGAGAGCTGAAGGCAAAAAATCCATAGATTTTTTTTTCGCTCCGCGTTTCCTGCGCTTTGCGCCTTCGGCCCCAAATATATATATTTTTGTTTTAGCACTCCTCTTAAGGGAGCCATTCGAAGGCTACTAGAACACCAGATACAAAGACTACCCATGCTAATGATAAAGGCAAGAATACTTTCCAGCCAAGTCTCATTAATTGATCATAACGATATCGTGGAAATGCTGCGCGGACCCATATATATACAAACAGAAAGAAAAGAACCTTTGTACTAAACCAGATAGGGCCCGGAATTACCCGGAAAATAGGAATATCCAGGATGGGCAGCCAACCTCCTAGAAAAAGCAATGTACAGAGACTGCTCATTAAGATCATATTAGCATACTCCCCTAAAAAAAAAGGAGCAAACCCCATAGCAGAATATTCCACATTGTAGCCCGCCACGAGTTCTGCCTCGGCCTCTGGTAGATCAAAAGGAGCTCGATTAGTTTCTGCTAAACGAGAAATGAAAAACATGAGAAACACAGGAAACAAGGGAAAAACGAACCATATCCGTGTTTGCGCCAGAACAATCTCGCTGAAATTGCGGGAACCTGCGCATAGTATGACGGATATCAGAAGCAATCCTATGGAAACTTCGTAGGAAACCATTTGAGCGGCAGATCGTAATGCTCCCAAAAAAGCATACTTGGAGTTACTTGCCCAGCCCGCCGTAATAATTCCATACACTCCGAGTGAAGATATCGCAAATAGATACAAAACCCCAACATTTGGATCTGAAAAAACCATACCATAATCGAAAGGGATGACAGCCCAAGCGCACAAAGCCAGTGTGAACGTCAGAACGGGTGCCATTAGAAAAATAAAAATATTCGCGCTACTAGGCAAAATTGGCTCTTTCACCATGAGCTTCAAACCATCTGCTAGAGGTTGCAACAGTCCCAAAATGCCGACTACGTTCGGTCCTTTTCTCCTTTGCATAGACGCCATGACTTTTCGTTCTGCTGGTACCAAGAACGCGACGCCCAATAACAGGGGTATTATAATTCCAAGTATCTTAGCGACGAGACCAATTAGATAAATTTTCATATTTGTTGGCTTTTTTTTTTATTTATCGTGACCGAAATAAATTACGTAGTAATGGCATAACCGAAAGATTGGTCATCTTGGATTATCCGTAAAATTACATAATAAACTCACCAGGAGTAAGACGAAGGTCCTGAAATATTCAACAGATAACTGGCCGCACTCCCCGGGGATTTACGATTGGAGCGCTTCACGAACGGGGGGGGCGTAGCACTCGATCAGAGGGAGAGCGCTTTACCGTTAGAGGGCGCGACGAAAGAAACACTACGTGCCGCCGCCCTCGTTTCTCAGCCATTTCGGCGAAGTGCGCGGAAATCTACGAGCCATTTCCGACCCCTCGGTCCCTCGTAAACTCGACCCCTTCTTCCCACAAGCGCTGTTCCTCTGGTCAAGTGCTGCGCACCTGCCCCCTGAGCCGAAGGATGACTTCGGTTATGATAGAAAATTCGTAAAACTGAAGGTACTGTAGAGGCAGGGCCTTGGTAGCCTTATCAAAGTACGGTGAGATACTCCGCCACTTCTTTAGCCTTTTCGAGCTCATCATGGAAATCGGGCAAAGACTCGAAGTCATTCACTTTGATCCCTATCCCCCCCTCAACGCGGAGTGAGCGGCAGCTCGCACCGCTGATTTCGTGCTCCATCCGTTGATAATGAGATCCGAGATTGTACTCGGTCTACAGACTGAGTAACTTCTACATAGATGTGACCCAATCATAATATCCATAAAACAAGAGACCCGGGCGTGGATCAATCGGTAACCGAGTTCTAATAACCAGCCAGGTGGCTAGTTCCCTAGTGTCCCGGATTGCTGCTTAATAGCATCCAAGCTAGTTTTCGGGGCTTGGAGTATGATTCTAGGTGATGAGTTTTGCACCTTATGGGAAATTTCGACGGGGACACCAACGCTCATAAGCCGGGTAAAGCAGCGCTCTACGACGTTCAACGTCATGACCGTCTCTGGATCCTGCTGCGTTTATTTGAACGCCCACGCAAGCATCAATACCTACTACCAGCTCGTCCTGGGACCACGGCCAATGCAGAGCACCCTGGGCACCGGTCCCAGAGAGGTTCGCAGCCGCTCCATAAATTTCAGTATATATCCGCCGCCGGAGACATTTTTGCCGTGTCCAGTTCCATATCCCGGCCCCGCACAACCTTCACCAGGAGTTGACAGGGGAACCGGGACGACTATCCGGTCCGCTATGTAGTTGAAGATCCTTCGGCTGAAGCAGTGGAGGAAGAAGCGCCAATAAGCGCGCGTTACCGGCTACCTATCATAGTATTTCCGCGGACATAGCCTCCTTTAAATTCTCTTCTTCCGGTGCCGTCCCGACTGCCTGTTTGAACGTGGATAAAGGGTAAACTGTCGGAAATCGAAATAAGAGCTTTACCGATCGATCAGGTGGGTTCGGGGGGGGGGCTCGTATGCAACTCCCTGAGAGTTGTGGTAATGGTATTTTTTGTACCAATACATGTTATGAGAGGGGGCAAGCTTTCTCTGTTGCCCCAGGCCTCGTTCAATTGAAGCATTTTTGGGCGCGATTAATCGGATTAATCCCCAAAATCCAAGCTCGTAGGGATCTTATTTGGTCGGGATCGCTGTTCGTGAAATCCGTTATAAATACCTACGGGCATTCGTAACCATTCCATTCGGGGCAATGGGACAAATAATAATGAAAAAAAACGAGTCTTGCAGAAGGTTAAGAAGCATAATCCGTTTTTAACCAACCAAAGCGGTTTACTAGGAACAGAACCGCAACAAACACGGCTGATGAGAAAATACCAGCCGGAGACACGTGGATCATCTCAGGCAACAGCCCGAGAATCGGCAAAATGAAAAACCAGTAAACATTCATTTTATATTACGTTTTACTCACGGGTTCCTGAGATCCACGCGATGGGGGGGGGCAGCTTGCGTTACCCCTGAGATTGAAGCGGCGTACAGCTCCAAACCGCTTGTATTGATGAACCTTTCTTCGATGGTGCGTATGACGCGGCCGGCGTGGGTCTTTATTCCTCTGCTCGAACCAACCTCAGTCAACAAGATTTTTAGCCGGACCCTTATGTCCAATTTCATATTGATTTTATTTTTTTTTTTATTTGCAAACGGAGCCATGAAATGGCTATAATCTCGAAAGATTCCTATCAATAGATATTATCCTGGTGAAACTGGATCCTCAAGGATAAGATTGCTAGTAAAAAAGGAATCCGTGTCTTTCAGTTTCCACCCTTAATGCAGGGATACATAGGAAGACGGGCGTGTGCCATTGTAGCCGCGGCGGCTATTTGAATATCAACATTGGATTGGACACACTTCTTTTTTTTTAGTTGGGCCGCTGCCGCATCGTCTAAAATCTCCGACTGCCAATCAATCGTAACTCGTCCATGTATGTGATTAGAAATTTTTGTTTTCTTGTCTGAGAGGTTTTCGAATTCCTGAGAATTCCATTCCAAAGGATTCAAAAGTTTACCCCGTATGTTCAACTCACCGAAAAATTCGGAATTTGCGATAGGCTGGAACAATTGCCAATCTATGTATATTAACCAACGGATTGAACAGGAGCGGAAACAGGTGCTTCACTTTGTTATATTACGATCTTTCAAGAAAAGATTTGGGAGGTTTGTCAACGATTATAGAATCTTGCCGATTCGGTGAGTATAGAACCTATAAATAAATCTGACTTGGATCGATAAAAAAAATCCCGAGACGCGCTTGAGCAACTGCGCGATTTGTATGTTGAATATTCTACGGATGACGCTAATAAACTGGTTTCAATCTATACATCTTTTGTGAATCTGGTGCGCCGGGTTCAGAATGAAGTGATTGGAATTCCAATAGAAGATTGCATTACCCAGAGTGAGATTCCAATGACCATTGGTAGGTAGTTCGGTGGCACTTACTTCGGAAAAGTGGATTTACAGTCAAGGGTCCAATAAGATTGATTTTGCCATAAGGTAGATAAATTTGGGTGTTTTCGTTCCCGATACAAATTATATGCATGGAAATGTTCATTAATACCGTTTCACCGTTCCAGATTTATGTTGAGCAATGTCAAAATCAGAATGCAATTCTGAAAACAAAGATAAATTACTTCATTTATTCTCGTGAGCCAGATTGAAATTTATCTTTGTTCCTTCCCACGTCGAACTATTCACGATTCAGCATTTCCGGCAGGGCGGGAGAGCCCCCCCACTCATACGGCTATTGATCCGCAGAGTTGTTATGGAACCGCACCTAGGGATTTCATACTTTGTATCGGGTTACCAACCATTTACAGGTTGGACCCAAACCAAGTGCTGGGGCTCGCTCAAGAATTCAATTCGCTCAACAGCATCGCGGGAGCCCACACGAACAGTCCACTGTCCCACCGCCCTCCCTGGCCCACAACATCTCATTTACACTAACGTAGTCACTCACAGACAAATCAATGAAACTGTTTCCACTCGGCGAGACCTTCGCCACATTAAACACATTTCTAGCCACTTCGTCCGTCCTACTCCCAAAGCAAATACATAATGGCATTATTACTTTCATAACGCATTATTCAATCCCAAACTAGTGGCTTCTTATATTCCTCCAATAAACATAATGAGTGCGCGGATATCGATCAATGCTTAGAGGCAATAGTTGCAGACGGAGTATAGAGAAACAATCGAACTTATCAAAAAAAACATAGACTCACGTTCCAGCAAATGGCGATAAAGTTGGTGGACGAGCTCGAGAGGAGGGCGTCGAGGCGTTTAATTAAAACCGTATTGCATGCAGTAATACAGCAAGGGCTCCTCCGGGTCCATGGATGATTAATGAAGCACTTCACACTCGCCAATTACTTAACGCTTTTTTTTTCCTCGCCCCCGATTAGAAATACTGAATGATATTGGTCAATGGGACGCATAGATTGTGAAATAAGGGTACAACAGTATTAATATTGAAGAATTTTGTAAACCATGCCGCATATATACGCTCATTATGCTTCGTCTGCAACAAATAAATATATCGATATTTTATTTATTCATATATCTATATGATATTATTTGCAAAATCGGAGGGCTCGGCAAATCGCGGCCGCTACGCGCCTGGTGCTTTATAAGCTGCGTAGCGCCGCCTAGGGCAAGCGTCCCGATTGCGGTATGCGTAGCTGAAAGATCAGTCCGCGACGCGCCTCCTCATATTCAGCCGTTTTCGGCATGTTCTGCAAGTTATTGAATCGCGTACCCACGTAGCGATTGTGAGCGAATAAGTATCGAAAATGGGCTTTCCGAGAATATACATAACCTCTTAAATTAAGGCGCGTAGCGTTTGTAAAGTGTTTTAGTTCTGTACAGGGAGAAATGAAAAATAAGGTACTTTAAGAGCCCGAATGGTAGAAAAAGGAGGAAATTGCCAGCGGCAGAAAATATTACCAGATCCGTTCTTCTCATCGGTGCTGTCCTCGATCATCGGTCCATTTCGGCTTCCCATCGGCGGGCATTTTCTTTGTCACCGAAAAGGGATACAAGGAATTGGAATCATAATAAGGTAAAAAACATCCGTATGTCCACCACAAAAAGCGTTTCTTAGGGTCTTCCAAGGCCTTCTCCGGGAACTTTTAGCATAATAGTTAGAGCGGAAAATCTTCGTGATGGCTGGGGCTAAAACAGACAAATGACCTTGTTATATATGCGCCAAACTTATGAGATGTTGAGCTTTTTGCATAACATGGGCCCCGGGTCCGTTTCATTACCTCCATCCCTCGCCCCGTGCTTTCCCCACGACATAAGGAGGGGGGGCGAAGCTATATGCTTCGCCCTAATTCCCGCCCCACCAATATATAGAAACAGGGAGAAAAGGCCATACAACATCGACAAAATGCCAATAAAAAGCAGCTGCTTCGAAGCCAAAGTGATGCTTCGGGGTAAAATGACCCAGATATTGACGAATCCCACATATTATTAAGAAAATAGTACCTATAATGACATGAAATTGAGATAGGTAGGCTCTTTCAAGCTTCCCCCCCCTAAGAACCGCACGTGCGAGTTTCCCCGCATGCGGCTCGAGCAACGGAGAGTTAGTTCGGGCCCTGGTTGACCTGGGCCCGCGACTTGACGACTGTTGGTGCGCTTTGCGCCCATGATGCATTATGCTATCACTAAAGTGTTCTGTAACTCTGCGAGTTGCTTATGCCGCAACTGCGCGATTGGCCAATATTTACACGCGCACTGCTCGTAGTTTAGTTATTCACCCGAATTTCGCGTGGTGAGTGGCTTCTTCAGTGCTTCGTCACCCAGGATTCAGGTCAGCACCAGAGGCGAAATGTAGATTGTTCTAGACCGGTAGAGTCAGCCCTACGACCCCCGTGTGGCGCCCGATAGGGTAGGGGCCGCCGGGAGCCTAAATGGCTGAGAAAGGAGAGGCCGGGGTTGAAAAAAATAGATTTGGGCAACTTCGATTGGCTTTTTGAATCGTCTTCTGCCCATTGGACGGTATCCGATCTCACGATCGAACCTCCCGACGCCGGGGAGCCCATTGGGTTTACCCTGTTGACATTTCGACTCCAATGCAAGGTTTCAGATCCCGTGCTATACTCCGGTGATCATTTGCCGATCGGGGCACGCACCGATTCACCGTGTCCCGAATCACATCCGGCCCTACTCAATGAAAACTCGTCGTAGGTGCGGTTTTACGAAACGTCCCTGCACAGTTCACTTGCGTTGATCAGTAGCCTTGGCACTCCTAGCGGGTTGTATGCTATATCATAAACTTTTTACTTTGTCCCTCACGCTTCGAGCCCTCTCCGTTTCCAGGAGCGCAGGGTGAGGTAGGAGCATCCCGTCGGCAGGGATGGCAATATAGTCCGGTGGGCTATACGCATTGTCTTATGTCCCTCGGGTCGCACAACCATGAAACCCTGTGGCTAAAAAAAACGTAGAACCATAAATTCCATCGGAAATAGTGAAGGGGGCCTCTATATATTCAATTACTTGAAACCCAGTAAAGACTAGAGCCAGTAAAACGGTAGCTATTAAAGCGTAAACTGCTTGTTGTTCTAAACCGGCGAGTATAGCATGATGAGCCCAAGTTACGGCAGCTCCAGATGAAAGTAGAATAAGGGTATTTAGAAAAGGAATTCCCCAAGGATCTGAAACAGAAATACCTTTTGGGGGCCAGATAGCTCCGATCTCAACCGTAGGTGCCAGAGAAGAATGGAAAAAAGCCCGAAAGAAAGCTAAAAAAAACATCACTTCAGAAACGATGAAAAGAATCATACCATAGCGAAGTCCTAATTGGACCACAAATGTATGATGTCCTTCGTAGGTGGATTCACGTACAACATCGCGCCACCATACAAAGTAGGGGTCAGTCGGGTCTTTCAACACATCTGCCCTCCGAACCGTACGAGGGGCTTTCACCTCAAACAGCTCTCACCTCCGATCTCCACTTATAACTATGAACTTTAAATCTTATGATTCAAATCTCTATGGGAGGGACCATCCGAAGGCGTTGTAGCATAAATTTCCTAGCCTGAGATGGATTCATAACTAAATGCCGGGATTACTCCCAGGATAAGCTTGATTCTGTTCCGAATAATGGAGATACGAACGCGGACGGACCATTCAACTTTATGGGCGGCTGATTGGCCGCGCCGCTGGGACGAGACAATGTCTCGACATCCAACACCTCTACGGTAGAACAGTGCGATCGATAGCTAGGCTCCTTGACTGCCAGGCTGAACTGCCAAATCCGAAGCTATTACGAGCCCTCCGAACCCCATCACCCGATGGGTTATTTCCCCGACTCAACATAGTACTTATTTTTGTGTCCCTGGGGAGACAATGATCCAGAAGGGTTTAGGCCCCTGCGCAATTAGCTGATCTCTCAGCTAGTTCCTTGTCGGAGTGCCCCACGGTCTTTCAGGTACTGTACACACACCATGTATTGTGGACTGTTTCAGCCCCCTACGAGGAGGCCTACTTACCGTGCTCTTGCCGTAATATTCTGCTTGAGACAAGAGGAGCTATGTGACGCGGGCATTGCGTATCAAGTTAGTTATCCTAGCCCTACCTCCTGCTCTTTCAGAGCGTCTTAGCGGTGGCAGCCCCACAGTTCTCTGATTGAAACTTGCTGCTTCCAAGTAAGCCATGTTACTATGGCTCATCTGCAAGTTGAGCCTGTGTCCCAGCTTATAAGCTAGCCTGAACGGCACAGAAAAGAGTGGATAGCTCCTCTTGTCGTACGATGTATCTTCGGGCGCACCATGGTATATAAGATCATTCCCAAGCCTAAACAGAGAAGTGTTCCGCCTCCCGTGAAAGAGTGCATGTACATAACACCACCAATAGTGCTTGCCAAGGCTCCGAGTGAACCCAAAAGAGGCCATGGGCTGGGATCCACTAAATGAAAAGGATGTTTTTGAGAGACACTCATAATTGGTATTTTGTTTGCTTTTTAGTCTAATTCATTGGATACCCAAGAAACATAATCATTCGAATAAAAAGCTTCTACGACAATAGGCATAAAAGCATGATTAGTTACACCCCGTAGGTTTTGAGAGATGAAACAGTCAAGCGAGTCGACGGGGATCGAACGCACGGAAAAGCGAAATAGAAGACGGAAGCTTTTTTACAATAGTGACATAATATTTTAAGTCATCTATTTTTTGGAATACAAATCATGGAAGCTTCAATTGCGTTCCGTGCTATAGGTCCCAGGCCTACTCGCGGGGTAGTTAATTTTTTTTCCATTGGGTTCACCGGTCGGCGTCGTTACAGGCTTTGGTATATCATTTGCATGCGTGAGAATTCAATTCTGTCTGAGTCGCCTGCGCTACAACCTTAGCGACTCCCGCAATCACTATAGGTATAAGAGCTCTCGCTACGGCTTCTGCCCCGGAATTACCTATACAAGATATTACAAAATCTTTTCCGGTATAAAGAAAGTTTTTCATGCTCGCCAACCTTAGCAATAGCCAAACGACGAGGAACCTACCTAAAGCATAAGGAACAATAAGAAGTTGAATTAACCACAAATTTTGTTAAGAAGCACTCATTTTAATAATGAAGTCTTTATAAGTGAAAATGAAACAAATCATGAGTATGTAAATTCGGTAGTCCCAAGTGTTACTCGGGAAGAACCAAGGAATAGTAGGTTCAACCTTCATAGAAAATTCGAAAAGTTGCTTGTAAGTTTTTGAACAGAGTTGCTTAGAAAGGAATAGGACACACACAATCGGTATTTTGTTTGCTTTCTAGTCCAATTTATTGGATACCCAAGAAACATAATCATCCAAGGAAACAGCCTCTACGACAATAGGCATAAAGGCATGATTGGTTCCACAAAGTTCACTGCACTGACCATAGTAAACACCCTCTCGTTTAATAAAAATGGAAGTCTGATTCAAACGACCAGGTACAGCATCACATTTTACACCTAAGGAAGGTACAGCCCAACTATGAAGTACATCGGCGGAAGTAATAATCATACGTAGATGAGTTTTTGCTGGTACAACCATCCGATTGTCCACTTCTAATAAACGTAATTGACCCAATTCCAAGTCATCCTCTGGAATCATATAACTGTCAAAAGTTAGTGACTGTTCATCAGAACTGTTATAGTCTGAATACTCATAGGTCCAATACCATTGATGTCCAATAGCTTTGATAGTAGTAGCTGGATCTACTACCTCGTCCATTGAATAAAGAAGGGCGAACGAAGGTATTGCAATAAACATCAGAATAATACTTGGAAAAATAGATAGAGTAAAATATTTCACCTCATTATAAGATTACTCAAGTGCTCTCCGAACCGTACGAGCACGTCACCGTGCTACGGCTCACTAACTCGACTTACTTCGGATTACTTTCCGGGTTCAGATAGCGGGGCTGGCCCAGTTTGCCAGTTGCCCGGTGGGCACCTAGAACGAAGGCGCGGCGCTACTCGCGTAGCGCTTTTTTGGCCGGAAGGGCCCGAGGGAGGAGACTTCTTTAGCTCGTAGAACCTCTTCGGCTTCACAATTTCCGCGCACTTCTTCGGCCGGGCCCTGTAAAAGCAAAAAAGTTTTCGGACCCACCCATAGGCCCGGGGAGCGTGTTCGGGCGAGGGGCCGTCGGCGGGGCCCCCCCCGCACATGATTTTTACACTGTCCGGGGACACATGGGATTCTTTCCACTCCTTGAGCAAAACGCCACACGAGTAGCGCGTCATTGGGTCAGTCGGAACTACACAACTGTACACGTACTTCCGGAATTTCGCGCTCTCTTGTTAATATATCTCCCATCGCTCGGGCCAATCAACGCTTTTTCGCAGGAGTCTACTTCGGACCCTGTTCGGTTGGCTGATTCCCCAAAAGCCCGGGATGTCTCTAGGCGTACCTTTCCCACTCACAGACCGTTGCCAAGCTTCCACTTGTGAGTCAGTGACTCCCACCCACTGGATATCGGGTTTCGAGCACCCCACCTAAATCGTTACCTGCTATCTGGAATACCTTTCTCAGGGAGTGCAGTTTAAATTTCGCTGCAAACATCTTGGCCAGGGAGGAACGCAGGACGTAAGCCAAATAGGCGATGGCCCGGCGTTTGTTTCCGGCAAACCGATACCAATTGGCGTATCCGCGCAAAATTGAATTCATTCGTCGGTTTGCTTCGCTTCGAGGTAACCTCATCAAGCCGAAGTTTGGTGAAGGATCCCCATTCCCAGCAAGGTAAGCCTGCTGTTGCAATCGCAGCTTCAACTGGTTCATGTCTGCGTCCATGGTAAGGATAACTTCCTTTTTTCTCCCCCATCGCCAACCCTCTTGGGTCTGGTATCTCTGTTTCGTGCGTACTACTCGGCGTCCGATACGGTGCCCCAAGAAAGGAATTCCCACGGATATATGTTTTATATGGGTCTTTTCTATGTTCAGTAGCAATTTGAGTTTCTCTCCCAGGAAGGTTTCGCATTCCTGACGAATGACTTTAGCATCAGACAGGGCGCCACGGATAGCTATGAGGAAGTCATCTCCGTATCGTCTGTACTCCATTCTTCGATACAATGGGTCGAATGGGTCACTGCGGGGGCGCGCCTTACGCATCTTTCCCTGGTTCCGAAGCAGCACCCAGCTACGATTATCTTTCCTTTCTAGGTTGTATTGCCGGATGTGCTCCTCCATCCATATGTCGGACCCGTGTAGATATATATTGGACAGTATTGGACTCAATATTCTGCCTCCCGGGGTTAGCAGGTTCGACTTCTCAATGTTCCCATAGGGCATGTGCATCTTCGCTTCCAATCCGCCACTAATGAGTTTTATCAGTTTTTTGTCTCGGATCTTACGTCTCATGATGTGGCAGAGTACGCCATGGTTCACGGTGTCGAAGAATTTGTTAATGCTGCCTAGTACAATCCAATTAGTTCCTTTGAAGTCGCTGCGTATGGTTCGTAGGGCCGTGTGCGCGCTACGCCCCGATCGCCAGCCGTGGGATCTACGAGAGAATACTGATTCATAGATAGGCTCTAGAAGCATTCTCAGCACCCCCTGCACAATACGGTCTCGGAAGCAGGGAATTCCAAATGATATTATTTTCTCGCGCTTACCCGGCTTGGAAATAATTTTTGCGCCTCCCCATTCGTATGGGCTCCCGCTGTCCAGGACTGCATCTCTCAGCTCTTGAAGCTTATCAAAGGACGTGCCATCGATGGTCAGGCCGTCAGTCCCAGGGCTCATTGACCCTGGATTTGGTCTCAGTTTTTGGTAGGTTATGCTCCATATGTCCATACTCTTTAGGTAATTGCTTAGATCATGGTATATCCAGTCACGCCTTCGAAAAGACGAGATCCAAAGGTCCACGAGGGCATCAGCCCCATTCCGCACATAGTCGGACACATCCACCTCGGAATCCCAGGGGGCTGAGTCCGTAGACGATATCGAGTAAAATCTGCAAAGGTATGGCAGATGCTTAGATCCCTTTCCCGTTGCTTTGTGTTCGCAAAGCGCTTTCCTCTTACGAGGCTGCGTTAACAGTAGGCAGGTCATATGGATCCTCTGACTTCCCAAGACGTGTGACCACGCTGGGATCTCACCGGTATCACCGATAGGCCGTGTCGCCACGAGATGTCTTTTAGTTCCCTGTCCCCAGTGATGTAGGTAATCTGCTCTCATGCGGGGTGTAGGCACCGCACTATCTCCGGCCTGTACACTTTGGACCATTGTCAGGCTGAGAGCTTGAATGCGCGCGCTCGTGCGTGTCACCGGTTTGGACCCGGATAGCATCAGGTTCAATTCGACCGAAAGAAACTTAGATTCGCCGAAGCAGCTCCTCATCTCGAATAGCGATGGCAGGTTAGCAAGATGATCTTGGGCTTTCCACGGTCCAGCTGCGAACGACAAGGACCCCTCAATCCCGCTTTTACGACATGCTTCGGTCTCCCACCACTTACGTGGCAAGGATGAGTCGTATACCCGGCGCGCGGAGAATAGGCTCGCGCGGTTTAGAGCCCATGTGTTGAGCCCCATTGACATAACTATGGGTGACCTAACGGTCGCCCTCCAAATAATTTCTATAGTAGTTCCATGAACAATCCTTTCTGGAATTGGATTTCTTTTATAGTGAAAATGCCATAAAGCGCGAACCAACATCCATAATACGAAAATCAAAATAACGATTAAGAAGAAAAAAATATCATGATGTAAGTCAATTAGTTTGGATAGGTAGGCCCTTACGGGCTTTCCCCCCCTAAGAACTGTACGTGAAAGTTTACCCTCATACAGCTCCATTTCATTCTCGAAATTTCTCCACAGGCCTACGCACCGGAAATGGCTTGACTCCCGTGCACGAAGACTAGAAGGAGAGGCACGTAGTGCGAAGACCCTCTTTTCTCAGCCATTTCGGCGAAGAGTGTCCTTCAAACACTCGACCAAAGAGAGAGGGCGGCATTCTAGATTCATTTGCAAATTTTGTGTCACGGGTAGAAGCCGCCTACTTTCATGCGGTGCAGACGCACTCGTTCCCATTGCGACCCCCCGAAAAAAGACTACACACCGGTCATTACGGTATATTGTATCGAGCGGCGCTTCTCACTCGGGGTTGCCGGGAATATTGATGCGTAGGCCGTTCCAGTCCCCCTTGTTGCCCAATTTTAATCATCTACACCCCGACTGTTTTGTTCGTTTCTCCGTACTCTTTTCTTCGTCAGTCTGCTCGTGCCGAGCTGCCCCCAGACTTGCTTCGATCCCATTGTGCTGAATGCCGCCCCAAGTCAGCCACCCTTTTTGCTTCTCGCTTCGTGGGGCTTCCTCTACCCACATCTCGTTATGTGCCCTTACGGGTGCACCTCCATAGGGAGTGGATAAATCCGGGCTTACCATGTTACATTAATAGCACCTAACCTTTGCTGATTTTTCCGACTGTACTTTACCCCGGTGAACTTGCGGTTTCGATATGCCCAAAGGAAAGAGGCTAATCCGTTCACGTCGAGCCTTACGATTGACGAGGTTTATATACATTCGCTTACACTGCCTCTATCAGCTAACCCTACCCCCAAGGCTTCAAACCCAGTCTCTCGAGTCAAGGCATGCTTGAGTAGGGTCCGGCAGAAACCGTTGCCAGATGGAGAATCCTCCCCCCATATTGCTCTCAATGTCATCATGTCGCACTTCCTTGCATCATAGGAGTGGCGGGGTCTTGAAACCCTAATTGCCAAGGTTCCGCAGCATCACGAAAAGCAATTGGAAATATCCATATCAAATTCATTGGGTATATTCTGGTTCTTTTATGAACTACTCCAGCCCCGGTTTCAATATAAGGGCCCCTAGTGCTCGACCAACGCGAGAGGGCCTGCCAACCGGGAAAGATGTTGGGTCGAAAACCAAAAAAATTTTTATCTCGGGTCCTCTCCAATGGAGACTCTTTTGGCTCTACAGAGGAAGTCTCCATTGGAGAGGACCCATAAGCACTACATGCGCGGGGCGCAAGCAAAGAAGCCGAATACGCGAGTGCAAGGGCAAGAGAAATTTTTTTCCGGTGGCCCGCCCTGCAGGCACGCAAAACACGTGGGTCTTTCTGTTGCTCGATGGATTCGCATTGCCTCGATGCGCTTGGCCAGGTACGTCTAAACGATAAGCCATCTAGGGGGGAGGGTGAGCGCGAAGCGCGAACAGACGCTGTGGGGCCTCAGCGCTTCCCCACCCGGAGACAAAACAAATTTGCTGGACGGAAAAAGAAATGGTTAAAGCTTGGCGCGTAGTAGCGAACGAGATTTGGCCATGGCTTAGTGTTGGTCAAAGGGGGCTAGTTGCCTCTTATAAACCCGTATAATCGATGCGTAAAAAATGGTCAACTCTATTATAAAATAAATAGGTAGACAAGCGACAATTTGGCACCAGATATCCGGAGGTGTAAAAAGAGCTGCTACGAAAAGCGAAAAAACCATAAAAAAACGACGATTTTTTATAAGGGTTTTCACTCCTCTCGATTCCAGCAAACAAATCACAAGTACAGGTACTTGAGAGCATATTGATGAAATAAATAAGATACGAACGGTTAACATAATATGGTCAAAAATCTTAGGTTGTGACTTTATTATAAGTAAATTAGTTGATGTTGCATTTAATTCGTATAAAAAGTGCCAAACGTTGGGAACTACCCAAACAAAAGTCACGAGAAAAAACGGAAAGAAGCAAAAACCACTTAAGTAAAACAATTTCTTGTATTTTTGGCGCTGTTCTTCATAGCAACTGGGCATCAAAAAACACCAAATTTGATAACCTAAAAAAGGAAATAAAAAGTAAAAGCATGATATTAGAGACGTAGTAACATATGTGCTCAAGGCCTCCGTTAATTGTGTACAAATGAAAGATAGGTCTGAATAAGGCGAACTAGGAAAGGGTTTAGCTGATAAAAAAATGAACTCTTCTGGGAACCAATAACACGTAAACCATGTAAAACTAGAGCAAATCAATATCCAAAAAACACGAATTCGAACTTCCTCCAAAATAGTTTTTAATACAAAATTCATTATATTTCGTCATGTGTTGAACCTGATCAGAACCAGGGAAACGCAGAGCAAAAAAAAAGATTTTTTGTTCGTTTCATTCCAGTTTCATTCCATCGGACCCTTTCTTCTCTTTCGGCCTCCATTCGCGATGCGAATAAAGCGGGAGAGAAGAAAGAAGCAAGCTTCTTTCTTCTCTGGAATTCACTTTTTTTTTGCGAAATGGTTAGTAATGTGCCGCATTCTTAGCTCAGTTGGATAGAGCAACAACCTTCTAAGTTGAAGGTCACAGGTTCAAATCCTGTAGGATGCGTAAAGTGTGCAATGAATAATATATATCAACGGTACATCCTTTTACTTGTTCGATTAGTCCATGGGAACAACGGTACACGCGTGGATTGACCCATTTTTCGTCAGAGTCCCGTTGCACCGCCGGAAAATAGAAGCTTACTTATCATAGGGAGAGTGGCCGAGTGGTTAAAAGCGACAGACTGTAAATCTGCTGAAGGTTTTCTACGTAGGTTCGAATCCTGCCTCTCCCAACTATACTTCGTATTTGAGAACTGGAGGCGAAGCACATGTTTTGTGCTTAACCCTTCATGCAATTGAATAGAGTGGATAAATATATATATATATATATATATATATCTATATATTTGTTCTTTCCCAGACACATATTGAATGCATTGGTACTCGAGCCCTCTCCGAACCGTACGAGATGGTCGCCCATCATACGGCTCTCCGATTCAACCTTACTTTGGATTTGCTTCTGTCGCAAGGTCTTGGCTTGTTTTTTCAGTGACCTATGTGGGCCTACAAGTGGCGTGAGTTACATGAAGTAACTTGCTTTCTCACTATAGCGCTCATGTGAGATTCTAGTGGGTGGGAAGGAATAAAACCAAGCATTCTCTTATATGAGCCCCCCTCGTCCTTGAGACCCGAACATGGTGCATTTACGAAACGAGGCGCGTAGCGTATTTTTTTCCCAAAATCCAAAAATCCAAAGATCCGCGTCAGCCCAAATATTATTTTTCCGTGTATCGACCCGTCCGGCGGGGTCCCTGGGAGCCTTATTTGATGAGGACTTGGTTGAATCCGATCTGCTGAAATATAGCAGACGCTTAAGCCCCTTCCCCTGTGCCGAGTAGGGAAAGAAAAAATCTTTTTTTATTTCCCCACCCCTCGGGTAGGCGAGTACTACGGGCTCTCTGACGTCCACCTCCGTCCAGATGACTGAAGTGGACCTCACCGGTGTTGCCTACAGTTCTTGGCCGGTTGTTCGTGCGAGGCCGTTTCGCATCGAGATGTCGTTTAGTCTCTTGTCCCCAGTAGTTTGGGTAATCTGCTCCCTCCTTGAGGCTCTGCAATGTCTGCAGACCGGAAGTTACCATTCTGGTCTTACCGTAATTTATCAACGACAGACTGAGAGCTTGACAGCGCGTATTCGTGCGCGTCACCACATTCGCACGGTTCACCGCGGCGGGTCCAGTTTAACCGAAAGAGACTCCGATTTGTCACAGCTGGTTCTCATCTCGTACAATAGCGAGCTGACTTAGTAGTCTAAGGGTTCAACCTTACCTTCTATCCCCCTCAACTACGCTTCTAGAGCATGCTCCGGTTCCCACCCGTTTACACGGGGTTTAGGTAAGCTCTATGCCCGGCACGCGGAATAAGGTCTCGCGTGGTTTGCTGCTATATGGTGAGCACGGAATAGCGATTCTTCTCCATATGGCTAAACAATTACTGTAAGCGACGCGAACGGTCGCCCTAAATTCCACTGCAATAGTACCGCGAATTCGAAAAGTGATAACCAGAATGGCTAACCCAATAGCGGATTCCGCAGCAGCCACCGTTGAAACAAATAAAGCAAATAATTGACCCATCATATCATCCAAATAAACAGAAAATACCAAAAAGTTCAGATTGACAGCAAGTAACATTAACTCAATTGGTAGGGGGTGGGCCACCCGCCCGATAGCAGAGACCTTCTCCCTTTCGTCGAGCACTACGAGCCTGCGGGCAGAAACTTTTAAGTTTAAGGGCCCAAGGGGCACGAGACCCGAACCCTACAGCCCTTCGGGCACTTGGCCGCCCTCTCCTTCTAGTCTTCGTACACGGAAATCATCGAGCCATTTCCGGCTCTCGGCGCTTCTTTCGTGAAGCCGAAAAAGTAAGTCTCCCGTCTGTAAGTGCTTACGCACCTCCGGACCCATAGGGAGAAGCACGTCGTAGTGCGAAGACTAGAGGAAGGGGTTGCGTAAGGTAAGAAAATCTTTTTTATGCTTGGGTGGCCCCCCTCCGAACCGTACGTGCAAGATTTCCCCGCATACGGCTCTCCGAGATGAAAAAACAAATCCTCTATCGGTAGTTGCGCCCTCTCCCAGCAGGTACGAGGGGGGCGAAACCCGATAGACACATAGTGCTCGACCCGATAGGTTCAGCGTCCTTCGGACCCACAAAGTGCTATGCACCTCTCCCTATGGCACTCGTTCGCGGAAATAAGTTATTTCCGCAAACTTCTCTGCCTTTACGAAAGAAGGGCCATACGGAGCGAGGAGAAATGCGTGGCACTCGACTATATAGGGAAGAGGGCCTGTGGAACCAAAAGAGTCTCCTGACCCGGAGGCCCACACAATGATCTTACGGAGTCCTCCGTACGTAAATGACCATGACTAGATAGTCGCTGAGGTAGCTGGATTGACTTCTTCAAGTAAGTGTCTTTCACAACTCTTCCTTTCGAAAATCCATCAGCCTGTGGGCTTGAGTTCTCCCTCCCGTTAGGGTGCGGCGGGAATCTACAAGCTATTTTCGACCTCTAGGTCCTTCGGACCGACGAAGACCCCTTAAGTATCCGCTCCACGGGCAGGGAATGACAGGAAAAGTCCCCGGGCCGCTGGTCGCTCCTCGGGTCCGACCGAGACTTCTTTGGCTCCATGAAGGAAGCGCCGAAGGTTCCGAAGGACTTTACAATTTCCGCGCACATCCGACCACGCTCCCCGCGCACTACGTGCCTCTAGCCCCTCGGCTTGACGATTTCAGGGTTATCTCTCCCCTTACGTCCCCGAGTCCCGGTTAGTTCGGGGCGAGCCTTCCCCACAACGGGCGATACAACTCATACGAGCCAGTCGTCCCCGGTAAGTGATCTCTCTCTTGATCCCTTCGCGATAATCGCTACTACGGAACACCCGATGCCTTTCCACGACGGGGCCGCCGCCCCTCCCCTAACCCCCTAAGTAGATTAGCCGTCACCGACCTTAGGCATTCCCACGTTTCGTGTTTGTGTGTCAAAATAGGTTCTTTAGGATTCGAGTCATTACCCACATTTTGTGGTAGCCGTCCCGCAGTATGTTCCCACTCTTTCAACTAACCCCAATGCCAGAGGCGGTGGCTGTAAGAAGGCCGCTCGTACTGCTGGCGACATATAGTCAGTCTCAGGATCGTCGGGTCGTCGCTGCCAGACTGAGGTTACACCCTCCAGCTAACTTGGGAACGAATCCATAGCACCTAATAGCTCGGGGCAAAAAAATTGGTTTTTTCGGTTTCGCTCCCCTTTTCCCGGCATGCTACAATACCCCTTGGGATTTCCCCTGAAGGATAGCGGGATGCTTTACATGATGAACATATTCATGGTACGTTTCGTACGAGCACACTCTACTCTACGCGGCGCACGCATTGACATAATAAGAATATTTTTTCTATTTAAGAAAATTCCCCAAATACCTAAAAGAAAAAGAATCATAGAAAATGTTAAATATTTTACTAGATCCATAATAATAGTCTCTGTTTCGAAAGCCAACTCGATTGAAGTGCTCTAGGAAAATATATTTCTCTCCTATTTTCCGGGGAAAGCGCCGGGCCCGGAGTAATCACCGGACGTGCAACCCGATAAATAAATAATTCCCAAAGCCCTTTTTTTCCCTTTCACGTCTGACAGTCCCGGGGCCTCCTCTCCCTATAGTCGAGTACTCGAAGGGCCGCCGTTAGCCCAAGGGGCCGATGGGGCCGGAAATGGCTCATTTACGCGCACGAAGACTAGAAGGAGGGGGGAGAGTACGTAGTCGTTCCTACTCCACCTACAAGAGTCTCATGGCCTTTGGGCCGTTAGTCCCATGTCTCGCTCGGACCCGCCCCCCTACGGTAATACAGGAACGTACTCGGCGCCTACCTTTGGTTTAAGGCGCCATCTGAACCGATGGTTCTTAATTCTTTCAAAAAACAAAAAACACAAAAACATATTTGATAATTATTAAACAGAATACTCTGAGGAGAATCAAAATCCAATTTCGTGTTACTTCATGGTGAACATAATCTGCCAAAATCTCTTCGATTCCCACATGAATATGCCAGAATAACAAGATATTTAGCAGAATCAGAGTGGATACATTTGCTATAAGAATGGTGGGGATTGAAAAAGCAGCAGTAATTCTTTGAAGAAGCCAATGCCCCAAGGTTTCTCTATGAGTTTTCATCGCTTTCACCTTTTTTTTCCAGCCGCGAAATTCGTTTCTTTCGGGGCGCTCGGCCAAGGGCTCCACCCAGCGCGGCTTTGCTAATGGAATAAATGTCTCCGCTGAACGCAAGCGCCCGGCCCGTGTTAACCCAAATGATTTATACTTCGAAAAAACAAAATATTTTTTTGTGATGCGTCCCCATTATCAAGCTCATAAACATAGGCGAAATGCCGTTTGATGAGTAACTAAAAACAAGGAAGACGGTTATGGAAAGGAAGAACTAATAAAAGAGACAGGGATTGCTATCGTAGACCTATTTTTTTATTAATTGGTATTGTTTACCATTCAAGCCCTGGATATAGCCCAAATTGTCTGAGCAATTGTATGTGCTTGCCCCACAGCCCTTGGGTCTTGATGGCAAAAGCCCTCCCAGGGCATAGCATAAATATCTACGGTGGGATAAGCAAAGCGCATAAACGCTTTCTGTTTCGCGACAAAATCTATTTCTTTTCGTTCCCACCCTCTCTGAAAGTCCTGATGAGTGAAACCAATCAAGAGATAAACAGGAATAGCTATTTTAGGTGCAATCGAAGAAAATGCTGTAACCATAGTTTGAAACTGTTTCGACGTGATACTAAAACTATGGCAAAAGCATTAATGGTCATTAATAAATCTATATGGTTCCGCATGGGAAACCAATGAACAGATAACCTACGTGTCCAATAGAACTATAAGCTTATTGTTCAATAGGCCCGAGTCCTAAAAAAGAGACGCGAGATTCTCCGGAAACCGACAGCACCAATCTTTCCCTTTTGCTAAATATGAAGCTGCTCCCATAGCCGCCGGTTTTTCGTTTGATAATAAATCACGAACCCCGTACTTTTTAGCTAAATGCGAGGTGATAGCGAGTTATAAAGTATCCGAAGCAGGTGCGGCGAGACGTTGTGGTAGAGGCGGCGCCGGAGGGGGGTCGGTGCGGTTGAAGGCTGTGGGACGCCTAAAGGAACTTCGGGAGCAGGTACATGTGGCAGGTTTGCCAGCCATCGCCCAAAATTTTCTTATTATCTTCCAAGGCCTTGGTATGTGACTGTACAGCAGCCTCAGATTGCAATTCGTTGGCCCTGTATTTCACTGTAGAGCCCGACCCTGCTGTTATGCGGCGCCGGGACTCATCGTGCCGTATAGCATCCTTCAGTTCCTGTTCCGCGTGTGTTACATTATTATTAAGATAATCGCGTCGTTGGCTCCAAATGCTTATCTAAAGCTTATGCCATTCCGAGCCATTAGCGGTATGAGCTGCCCCGTTAGCAGCCTCCGATTTATCCAATTCGACTTTTAGGTAGTTCCCTCCCCACGGCCGTGGCTGTCGTACCCAGCACGGTCTTTATGGCTTCTATAGGTCAAGACTTGATGCGGTCAGCCACCGATACCCCCCGCTCGGGCGGCCCTTTTGATGCTACTATTAAATGTAGTGCCTAGTGGGTATATAACCCCATACATAAGGTTTATTTGCGTGAGGATATGGGAGTGGCGGCTGGTGCTACGAAAATGACCAAACAGCACATCTGATTTGTTAGAATAATGGTTAGGTCTTGGCAGTAGCTCAACAGCTATTTGCTCTTGCAGAGCAAATGCCCGGAGGTACCCTTCGAGCACGAGAAGAAGGATACTCCCCATGTGGGTGGAAGGCCTTCGCCCTCCAGGGCATCGGTCAATAAATTCGAACCTGGTGAAAGAAATCCTCCGTAGTTTTTAAAACTGAACCAAACAGCTGTTCCAAGTTAAATCCTATGAGGCCATCAAAACGTACTCCTTGAATAATTGATCCATGGAAATACATCGAAATCATAGGTCTTGTAAAATCTTAGAGCCAGAGTGTGGGAGCCGTAGCAAAAAGACTTTTCCTGTAACTGTAAAAAAGAAATAAAAATTACGTGTAGCAAAATACACACGGAATATACCAAAAATCCACTTGATCTTTTAAGACTCAGATGAAAAAACCAAGAATAGGAAAGAAGCGAATGGAAGTCGGGTACACTAAATCTAGAGCTATCCAACTCCCGGACCCACTTGGTTCACTCGTGAGAACATTCTGCCCTACACAGTCATTGCTCTGCTACGCGCCTACTTCTTCCTGCGGTACCAGTCGTTTTCCTAGTAGGATACGGGGCGGCCATTCAGTATTGGTAAAAACCAATACTGAATATGAGACGAAATGGGGAGTAATATGAACCAAACATAACCGAATGAATTGTGTCAAATACGTAAATTGATCTAGTTGGGGCCGAAGATGTAGGGCGTTAGTTCTACATAACATTTTTTTTACCTTCCCGTTACATCTCATGAAATTTTTTTTTTTCTTGGTCCGTTCTTTATCTTCGCCAGAGTTCTCTTTTGTCCGCGTAAAACATAGATTTTGTTAAGAGCGGTGGTTTGACGTGAAGCTAGAAAAGTTGTTTGATAAGTAGAAGGACTCGAGGTTGAAAGTGCGTTCTTTTTGATCACTTGTGATACACTAATCTCTCCCAAAGAAGATACATAATCTTTATTCATTCGTTGCAATTTATTAGTATTTGCGAGTTGGACCATTCCCTTACACCACTCAGATGCTCCGGATACACTTGAGTACAGATAGTTTGCACTGGCTTGAAAACATTCTTTGAAAACCACATCCTGTTCTACACGGTCATTGCTCTGCTTCGCGCCTACTTTTTCCTGCGATACCAGTCGTTTCCTTAGTTTTATAATCCGACTTATTTTGGGTAATCCATCATTATATAATAATACATAAAAAGTCATATAAAACACGCATAACCAAACGAATTGTGTCAAATACGTAAATTGATCTAGTTGAGGCATTTTTTTTAACTTTTTTTTTTACCGATTCCAATACTTATTGAATCGCGCTCCGCCCAGCCAAATAAAATATATACTTTATTTGCGCTCTGAGTCGTTCTGGGTGGGGGATAATTATTTTCTCATCCGAGGCCATGCGCGTAGTCTGGGTCCGAAGGACACGGAGGAATCATGCCTGTATCAGGCCAGAACAAAAAAGCAGAGCTTTTATTCGCTTCGCAAAGGACCCGCCCGAAACCTGGGGGAGGTACTCCGTCATGGGCCGGAAATTTTAAAGCCGGCCGGGAACGCAAAGAAAATAATTTTTCAGTGATTAACTAAAGGGCCGCAGGCAGCCTCCCCTTTTCATTACTGAGGTCCTGAGTATACATGTGGGCATACCCCCCCCCGCATCACCTGAGGCTTGGGGCGATGAGACATCGCTTGTAGTCGCACCACTGGATTATTTGCGTGACATCCCTTCTTCGCATCTAGTTTTTAACCGCGTTAACGCACGAACAAAAACTAATTATTTGCCCCGGCCTTGGTCTCTGAGTCGAAATACGTTATTTTTGGTGGATTGTTTAGTAGTTTCACGTTTTTTCTCGGTATAGGTGAGAGGAGGCTTTGGACCTAAATGCTTGAAGCTCTGTTTGGTCCTTTTGGTCGTAGGAACTTTCTCGGAAAAAAGATTTTTTTTCCTGACGTTCGTGTTCCTTTCCACGTCTCGCCGGTGTTTCGGCTTCGCGCCTAAATGCTTTGTTCGTTCCTGATGCGATCTCGGCGTCGAAAAATAATCTATTTTGCCATCACCAATCTCTTTTACCACGATATTACTGATTTCTGGTTTCATGTTCAAAATGGAGAATATTCTCCATTGACTATAAAAGACTTTTCTACTTTTGAGAAGACTCTTGGGGAGAAGAGCTATATACCCTGCGATTGCTACAGCATAACCTCCTTTCACTGAATTCAAAATAAATCCTTTGACCAAATTTTGGTCACTTCGCCAAATCTTGGTGAGTTCAATCCAAACTAGTTTTCCTTTACATCTTATTTCTAATGGTTTCGGCAAAAGCATCTTTGGTTCACCAAACACTTCTACATCTTCAATTCCAAAATTAAACCTTGCTTGCTTTGTGATTGGCACTTTTTTCAGTTCATGTTGGAAACAAATTATTGGAGTTTTCAGTCCTGTATCCACCAAGACCTTGTTTTGTTGTAATCGTATCACCGAACATTGTATAGCACTCCCACGTAATGGATTAAAACTAGAATTATATTTGGGAAATAATTGACTAAAGCTCATTTTTATTCTTTTTCCTTTTTCAGTACTTCTGTCACCTAATTCGCTTGCTTATAAGGGCCTTCGGACCAAGCAGTGCCCTCATAATCAGTTTCATGAGGCCCCTGGGGCATAGTAATTGCTAGGGGGAGAACAAAATTCTTTTTTTGTGCTGCGCCCAGCCTTCCCGTATTTCGACTTGAAACCATCCCAGATGGTTGAATAGGCCTGAAGTCGACGAGACTCGTTCAGTCCGGGAACGAAAACGACCCAAGCTCTATCATTCTCATTTTAGGGAGCCTGAGATAACCGTGCAGCCGTAAGCCGCAGACTCCCCATAGGGCATAGAACGAAAGAAAAAAAATATATATAAATTTTTATTTGTTTTCGGCCCTTCCCCGGCGTCGGCCCGGCCGGAGACACTGCGGTATCGGCTAAAGCCCGAACCCTATCGGCCCAAGGGCGCGATACTATAGAGAGAAGTGCTACGCACTTTGTGGGTCCGAGGGCCGCCGAGGGCCAGACATGGCTTGTAGATCTCCTTCTTCGCCTTTACGAGGGACGGGTTAAGCCCCGTGAAGCCAAAGAAGTATCCCAAAGAAGTCTCCCTCGGACCCTAAAAAAATTTTTTCTACTCTTGAACCTCAATTTACCATTTTATGATGACATAGCACTTTATGATGATATTTAAACACGACGTTTTTTAGGGGGTCGGCATCCATTATGTGGCGCTGGGGTTACATCGCGAATTTTGGTAATAATAAGACCTCCTAGTTTTGAACCACGTAGCGAAGATTCCTTTCCATAACCCAATCCTTTGATTCTCACTTCAACAAACTTAAATCCAAGTTGAATGGCAGCTCGCGCGGCATTTTCTGCGGTTGCTTGAGCAGCATAATTGGTTGAGCGACGAGATCCCTTAAACCCCACTGAACCCGAGGAGGACCAAGTTTTTGTATTTCCGTCATGATCCGTTAGAGTAATAATCGTATTACCAAAAGTTGATTGAATATAAGTAATACAGTGTTTTTTTTGCATATCAGTAATACCCTGCTTTTCTTGCATGATTGTTTATTGAATGTTTTTGGTGTTGCTCGATATCATCGATTTCGTTTTTTTATGATCCATCCAATCCGTTCACTAATTACAAAGATATTTTGTACGAACTGGAAAAAAACTTTTCTCAACTTCTGATCGAAATGTATCTAAATTTGCGAGAAGTCTTAGCATTAGTATGAGTCCGTTGGCCGCGTAAGGGCAATCCTGCATTATGGCGAAACCCGCGATAACAACCAATACTAATTAATCGTTTGATGTCCCTCTGAATGACTCTCTCCAATTCCGAATCGACTAAATAATTTTGACTTATTATTTCCAGAATTTGGTCAAATTGATATTTAGTTAACTTATTAACCTTAATGTTATCGCTGAGGCCTAATCGATCACAAACTTGAATTGCCTTTTTGGGCCCAATTCCGAAGATTCGAGTTAAGGCAATTTTCACCTGTTTATTGGAATTCAGATTGGTTCCTAAAATATATGACATGATTTATTTTTTTTTCCCTTGTTTTTTATGTATAATTTCGTTCCGATATTGTATACCCCTCCCTTTATAAACTTCGGGAGGTTTACAACTTTTGACAATGGCAGCAAATTGAGTGACTTTTTGATGATCCATTCCAGTACGACAAATAAGATTAGGCTTTAAGCAAAAAACGCGAACTGAAGGTGGAACTTGAAGTCGAATCTCATGACTAAATCCTAATTTCAAATATAAAATAGAGCCTTGTGCGTTAGTACTGGCTTTATATCCAACTCCAATTATTTCCAAAAAACAAAAGAATTTGGCTTCCATAAACTTTACTTGATTTTTTTAAAAAACTTGGCAGAGAATCTCACCGCCACCAAAATTGGTTTTTTGTGCTTCACGATCACATATCAAATTTCCCCTTGAAGTGGATAAGATGGTTATACCAAGTCCCTCCCTTTTTTTTGATAAACGATTTTTTGATGAATGAATCCGAAAACCTGGTTTAGATATTGTTTCCATTTTTTTTATTACACCTATTCCAGAAAAATGATACTTCAAGACTATTCTCAAGCTCCCGTCTGCTTCCCGAGAGAATCCGTGGATATAACCCTCATCGTACAGAATTCTGCAAAAATCCCAACAAAGACGCGAAACGAAAACACGAGGCGTAATTTTACAAGCGGAGCAGACAAAGCGTTTTTTTCTCTCGCTCATTTTTTTGAAGGGGGAAAAATAAGGAACACGCTTCTGAGCTTCTTGCGCATTTTTTATACCAGATAAAAGATTACTTAATGTATGCATAAAAAAAATCTTTTTTTTCGATTCGAACAGCACTTCGCGCCCCGCGGGGCGTTTGATTTATTCTTTATTAAGAGACATATATCTAAATTGGTGGTTTCACCCCTCCCTATAGTCTCGTGCCCGAAAAAAGCGTTTTTCGTCGGTCGGACAGTCGCGGGCCCTTCGGGCACTCTCGCCTTCTTTCTAAGCCATTTTTAGAAGACTTCGGGCACTCCTCCCACCTATTTCTCGTGCCCGCCGCCGGGCTGTGCGTAGCACCTCTACTCCTAGTCTCGTGCCTTTGGGGGCCGCAGGGTTCGGAAAAATATTTGTTGTTTTTTGCTCTATTCCTAATTCAGCTATTAGATTCTACCTGGAGAAAGTTTAGCGTGTAGTAACCAAATGTTCGAATCATAAGCAGGGGAAAAAACGTATTTCATTTTATGAGCGCCTCGTATACTTGGCAGGTTGGGAGGCAGTGAAAGAAGACCTATATATAGGTACTCCTCGAAGAGCTAACCTTTTATCGGCTACCAACACGATTTGTTTATGCCTATTAAAGAACCTTTAGAAGCTAATTCACGAAAAACTATACGAGAAATGCGAAATAACTTATATACGGAACGAGGGCGCCCTGTGAAAATACACCGGTTTCTTACTCGTGTTTTGGAACTATTTCTTGGCAACCTAGACAACTTAAAAAAATATTCATAACGGTTACAGTGGACGTGGAATTTCCTCCGACGCCCCTGATTCAAAACCGTACGTGATAGTCTCCCATCATACGGCTCCTTGCACCCAGATTGAGAAATTATTGCAACTTAAAGAGACGTTGTGTCTCTCATCCTCGATTTTGAAGCATATATGTTGACTGCTCTTTCATCCTTTGGGATGCATGGACACTTTAGCATATCCCGATCGTGACAACCGGGCAAAAAAAAGTTTTTTTTAGCTTTTTGCCCTATCCCAATCCCACACACCATGAAGTTAGCCCGCCTGAGTTTGAGCTCAGAGGTGCGCGGGATTACACAGTTCCGAGATTCCATTCATCCTTTCGGATTGGGCCGTAAGGCTCCCGCTCTACGCCGGAGGCGCACTAAAAGAACGGGAAAGGGCAGAAAATACCTTTCCCTGGGCCTCTGTCTGATATTCCGGACGTGGCGGGGGGTCTCCTAAAGAATAGGAAGCAATACCACCCCGCTTTCCTATTACGACGCTTCAGATGCTACGGTTCAGTAATTAGCCTTCGTGGGTAGAATAACCACCCTGTAGTATTCACCCGGACAATACCCAAGGGTATTTGTCACGCCCCTGCTAGAGATTATTCGTTCCCCACTTCCCAGGGGGCGAAACTCGCTTATCCCCGCGGGGGAGCGAAGACTGCGGAAAAGGCTTTAAAATTTCCGGGTTCTTCATCCCTTTTATACCCGGCTTCACACCTTTGGATGCCACTCCAAACGCATGTGGGTACGCTGTTACCCTGTTCTCGAGGGAGAAGGACTTTCACCTTCATGGAAACTCAGTTCACTCGCTCCGCCATCCGAGTGCGGATGAATGCGGAATAGAGCGCACAGGCGTGACTCAACGTCTTGACCTGTGAACAGGTCGCACTATCTTATTAGGAAGATTTCTATCTTGACAAATGGCTTTATAATACATTCGTTTCAATTCATATTTAGCCACAAGCAATCTACGTTTGTGATCCCGTATAATTTGATTTGACATATGACTAAACCTCTTTTTGCAAGAAGCCACTCCACGAAATTACAGTCTCATCTTGTGTGTTGGCTGAAGTGACAATAGTTACATCAAACCCTCGAATATGCTCGAAAATCTCGAAATGATCCTGTATTTCGGGAAATAATCGTAACAACGACGTTGCCATTGATAATTGAATGGAGTTTTTACGTATTTTGACCGGATAATCGTAAAAAGATATTATTGTAACAAGTTTTTCCAAAAAATTATACATGATATGCCCTCGTAGAGTGCTTCGTGCTGGGTAAGTGACATATCCTGTGTCTCTCTTGGACTCCTGATTTACTACTAATCTATTAAATTGAAACGACTTTCCTGTCGAACCTCTACTTCGTGTCTGTATGAATCTTTGACCACAAACAATTTCCATGGCTAATTTAACATTCTTTATGGAACTCGAGGGTGCCTTTGGAACTACTATTATTTTACACAATCTGGGAACTTCCATTATATTTTCGTAATTAATTTTTAGCAATAAATCTGGACGTATTACCTGATCGTAATGAAACTCGAGTCTATTTGGAGAGAACATAATTCGATTTGGCCTTTTTTTATTGAAATGGAAGCATCAGGGGCATCGAAAACCAATGTACCAGCCCAATTGTTTATCGGGGAGGGCGAGCAGTCATCAGCTCACCCCGATGGATATGGAGACAGTAATACTTGATGTCATGGTGCGAAGTTAAGACCACGCACCCTAGCTAGAGATTCGACCTACTTCACATCGCAGGCACTTTTGTTTGACAGCACCCATAATGACCACCACCTTCTTGATCCCTTCCTGAAGACTGGGCGTAAACGACGGCTCTTGGCGGGACTGAGTCCGAATCCTTTGTAAGTCTTCTGGCGTTTCCTGAAAGTCCGGCGATAACATTTCAAAGATATTTTTGGCGTTGTTATCCCAGTCATTAAGTCAGTAACAATATTTAGTGTGCAACGTGCGACTAGCGAAATAAGCAGCTATGCCGGTTTCCCAACCATGGAAAAGTGCCAAAGCCCACCCATTTGCGCGGCCAATCCGGGCTGAAGTCGCGTTGTAGCCGGAACGACCGGTGAGCGCGGTACGAGAGATAGCAAGCACCACGCGCCTCTATAAGCGCTTCAATCGACAAGCGCTTCAATCTACAGGCCCCAACACGCTTCCCGCGCACTCCGTACCGATGGGTCCGAAGGTGAGCAATGCTTGCCAATAATAAGCGACTACTTATAGTAAAAGGTAATATTCCTTTTCGATAGTAACACCGGATTAGCAAAATGGGGTTACTATTGACGGTTCATTGGGAGAAAACAAGTTGTCTCTTTGCAAAGAGTTTTTCATTTAAAATATATCATCTTTTTTTCCATTTTTATTTTCTCCCGATAGAAAAATATACACATATTTATTTGCGATGGGTCACGGATGATTAGCTCGGATTAGCTCAGAAGGATCTGCCTGCAAAATGTATTTCTTTTTTGCCGTCGGGTAACGCTTAGAGGGAGCGGGAGATCTTTGAATAAGGTCTCCCACCCACTGTGAGAGATTGGGAATAAGTAACCTTCCGCAACGATTGAAGCAGGATAATACGTATAGAACTACGCCGAGCTGTACATATAACAATACGAGTATCAGGATCTTAGTATACTTTGAGTACGGGAGGTACCGATCGAGAAGATACAAGAGCAAACGTTCTTAGTTTCGGGGGGTATTTCGGGCGTTGAACGCCGGCTCTCATAATCCCTTTGACCCAATTCGTGGGGTTAGCAAAATCAATCCACTAGTGGGGTGCGAAAAAATACAGTGGTCTTCAATCAAAATAGGAGGGAAGGGATCCATTTCGAGGGAGCTGGGCTTGCTGGAGGGAGTAGGTGTCATCCTATTTCTCCAATGATTCACGGCGGCTTCTAGCCCTTGTGTTGGGGGGCCCTCCAAATCCTTGGGTTAGGCCGGCAGGATGGTTGTCCCCAAATACTTGGTCTCCTAGGGTTCAAGGGCTACCTTCCGTTCCTAGAGCTGTGCGAAGAACCGCTTCATCAAGTCATTCTGTTTCGTATTCATACATGGCCGGAGTAGCTTCGGCCTCAGCAGCTCCTGCTTTCGTCTCATTACTAGTCGCAATAAATTTTGCTCGCTCGGTGCCCCCGATTTGTCGGATTCCCCCCTAATTACCAAGGGTTTCGCGGTCGGCGGCACCGCTCCGAGACATGAGCGACCCCCGTGAATATACCAAGGTCTACTCCTACTATCGGGGTCGATGTCGAACCTCGCAATATCGAATCGTATTAATCTGTACAAGAAAGGGACCCGGACTTTGTTTCGTCGGACACCACAAAACCAAGATACTGTCCGACAAGGGGGGCCTGCGACTGTCTGACATAATCCGGGCCGACACAAACAAGGGTGGTAACACTGAAACGCAGTAATAAAATAAGTAAAGGCGCGAAGCGCCATTGAGCATATACATAGGGCTGATCAGAACATAAAAGAAATCTTGATTGTAGGTGCGTGGGACTCGACCAGGTAGAGAGGTGTATAGCACTCGACCAGAAAGGGAGCGTGCGGAATGCCACTTTTGTCTCGAGGGCGGACTTCTCCAATAGAGCTGACTAACGTAACGAAGGTTACAAGCTAATTTTGACTTTTTGCCTCATTTTCTTCTCCTTCTCATGACCACTTAAAAAACTTTATCGACAACCCCAGTTTATGCGCGGCTAATGTAGCAGCTTGTTGAGCATTTGACAGACTGACGCAATCCATTTCAAATAAGATTTGTCCTTTCAACACACGAGCAATCCAACCTTTAGTATTTCCCTTGCCCTTCCCCATTCGCACTTCTGCCGGTTTACTGGTAATAGGAATATCTGCGAAAACTCTTACCCATATTTTAGAATTTCTTCGAAATTTTCTGCTTATAGCACGACGCGCTGCTTCAATCGCTTGATACGAAATACGGCCGGCTTCACAACTTCTAATGCCGTATTTTCCAAAACAAAGTTCTGTACCGTCTGCTTTGCAACCTTCACATCTGCCTTTTCGATATTTACGAAATTTTGTACGTTTTGGATATAGCACAACTTGTCCCTTTTTTTTGTGTTAGAAAATACGAAACCCACACTTTGACACCTAAGATTCCATAAGGAGTAGATGCTTGTGTTTTCGCATAATCGATTTGATCGGAAAAAACATGTAAAGATGTTTCGCCGTATTTTCTGCATTCAGTTTTAGCTATTTCCGCACCATTTAATCGACCTGAACAACCAATACGGATCCCCTTCACATATGGGCATTTTTTAATTCGTTTAAATATAGATCTACATATTTGTCGAAATGATTTTTTTTGTTCTGGTTCCCAAGATATTTCTTGAGCAATTAGAGAGGCACTTCGATAAACAGAAGCTATTTTGACTGGCTGAATTAAGGTATTAGTTTTTGTTTGATTAGGAAATAAAGATTGCATTTCTTTCAAATAATAATAACGACTGGAAAGAGATGTAGCTTTCCTAAATCGGGCGTACCTTAAGAATATGATAGCATCGAAATACAATGTGGACCTGGGTTGACGAATTGACTCCCCGCTTTGTGTTCCTTGCTTGGCCGGCGGAATTGCTTCCCCAATCGTGGATGTTCTAGCTAGCCTTTGTGCCACGGGACTTCTGTTAACCATAGGATCGAATTGAATTTGGTTCTTCAGATTGAAGAAATATTGCATTACGAAATAATCCAAGGAAGCACGCCCGGTAAAACCAAAGAAGTCTTCTTCGGACCCAAAAATCTCTTTTTTTTTTTCAGCACGCACAGCTACCGGGATGGAAGGCGCGAAGCGAGAGAACGCATAGCGTTCTTCTGAGGCTCTTCCGTCATCATTTTCGTCTTTCGGCCAGATACTTTGAAAAGTAGAGTGTATGTCGGCCATCCAATCGCTGACTCGAAGTAATTGGTCAATCTTATGTATTGATGGCGATCGACCATGGTATTCATAGCGGCGTTTTCCGGGCCAAATCCCGACTTCATTTCTCTGTTTTACTGTATCGTCGTTAATACGCCCGATCGACTTGACAGATGGTAGTGCCCCAAGGCCTTGATGTCTTGATCGGCTAAGTCGATCCAGAAAAGATACATGAATAAATGTCCTTTTAGGGGAATGGTGAATAATACACCTACCGAGACGAAAGCCAAACGTGTTTCCCGTAGGTGGACGTATTGAACCAAAATAATCTCTAAAATTTAAATCTTGATACAACAATTTTCCGTAGTAATAATCACTAAACCAACTGGAATCTGAACTACGATTCAGATTGAGTCTGACTGAAATCGGATTGACTTTTTGTGCCATAGTTTACTATCGTACCTTTTTGATTGGTTTGATCTTGGTTTTCGAGGGCAAAGCTCTCTTACCCAAGGAGGAGGTTTTCCGTGTGGAAGCAAACTCTCCAAATTTATGACCAACCATTTCTTCAGTAATCTTTAAACCAACAAAACCTTTTCCGTTATAAATTTGTGCATAGCGACCAACAAATTGAGGCAAAATACAAGATCTACGTGACCAAATTCTCCACCTAATCTTTTTTTGCTTGAACAAGCAAGTATCCACAAAGGGACCTTTCCATATAGAGCGTGTCATAAACTAATTTCTGCGTTTTCTTACTACTGTTTTAAATCCACCTTTGGTGGGCTTGCCCCAAGGTGATACCGAAGGTCTACCTCCTTTAGTGCGTCCTTCACCGCCTCCATGGGGATGATCAACTGGATTCATAGCCACACCCCGAACGATGGGGCGTCTGCCTAACCACCGGCTTTGTCCCGCTTTGTTAAGCTTATGTTTACCATGATTAAGATTAGAAACTATACCAATAGTAGCTCGGCATCGGGAATCTATTAGTTTGTCAGCACCCGAAGGTAACCGCACAATACATTGTGGTGTATTCTCAACTTTCTTAATTATTTGAGCAAAGGTTCCCGCGGCTCGAGTAAACTTTGCGCCTTGACCTGGGTTCCTTTCAATATTATGTACCCACGTGCCTATAGGTATTTTGGCTAATGGTATGCAATTTCCGACCATTTGATAATATGAATCAAGTATGTATTTATTCTCACTAGAAACGTAGTCTCCGTGTAGCCAAGCTTGGCTATCTCGCTCGGTCTCCACCCCGAGGCCCGAAGGGTCATTAGCTTTCTGGGAAGATTGATGGTAGTTTAACGGGGTCGAAGGTTTGGACCAATGAAAATTCATCACCGTCTTGCCTACTTCCAATTTTTCACTGGCTAATATATAAGTGAAAGGCTCGGAGGTGCGTAGCACTCGATCCGAACCCGAGGGCCCGACGGCACGGAGTGCGCGGGGAGCATGTTCGGGCTTGTAGAAGGAAGGGTCGAGCACTACGTGGCTGGCCCTTGGGTCTCGTGTCCTTCTCCCCAATATCGTGTGCGGGAATCTACCAGCCATTTCCGGCCCCCCGTCCCTCTTCTTAGTATCGTGTGCGGAAATCGTCAAGCTATTTCCGGCCCTCGCCCCTTGGGACCAAGGGAGTACTAGGCTTGTTATTCTCGTCGCCCCGCTATGCGTTCCCCATCTTTGGCCCCCGCTCCGAGAGAACGTATTTTCTACCCCTGGGGCCGACAGGCACTCTCTTCCCGTTAGGGAGGAAGGGCCTCGGGAAGCAAAGAAAGCGGGCTTTGCCCCAGCTACTGCTACGCTGGGTAAACCAAGACCCAAAGGTCTTAAGGCCACTTTTTCGGCCCCAAGGTCTCGTGGCCTTAAGACCCAAGAACTTTCCAGTATCTGCCCGCCTCCGGGCCTCGTTTTTTCGTATTTCATTCCCCCAGCTTGTCTAGGCAGCGAAGAGAACGAGAATAGTGGGCCGAAAAAGAACATATTTTTTTCTTTTCGACTATTTGCTCCAGCCGGGTGCTTTCCGGGGCGTAGAACCCCTTCGATCCATCGTACTAAAGCAATCCAAGACGAACGATTTGGGTCATATTCGATTCTTTCTACAATGCCCATAGACGAAGTGCTTCGTTTGAAATCAATTTTTCGCTGCAATCGCTTCGATCCACCCCCTCGGTGAAAAACCGTAATACGCCCTGATGAATTTCTTCCAGCAGAACTCCGTTTTAAATGAAAAGTTAATTGTTTTAGTGGTAGGAGATGGGCCACCAACCCCCATGATCTCTCGTCTGGTTGGAAGGCCTTCCCCCGAACCGTACGTGCGAGTCTCCCCGCATACGGCTCTCCAAGCGATCCTTTTGACTTAGCCAGTTGGTTAGGAGTATCCGTTAACGGGAGTCCTTCCACATGGGACTGTTGTCCGTACTTGTTCGGGTAAGCTCCCAGTCAGGATGAACGGAATAAGATTCTTCTTTACCAAAGTAATCTCCGCCGATCTTTTTTGCTCTGGCCCCCTTCGCGGTATTTACGTTACTACGGGTCCCCCGTTGCCCTCCCTTCCTCGGTTCTGACACAAAGGATGGTAAATATTTGTATTCTCCCAGCTAGCCAGGTTACCGGAAGTGACCCTAGGCAATCCCAAGTTCCGTTTATAGTGTGTCGGGCCGGTTCATTAGGCTTTTTGGTCTCCCCGTATCTGTACGGTAGCTGTCTCCCAGTGTGTTCCACTCCGTTTTCTAACCCGAAAAGCAGGGGGCGGTGGCTGGGAAGAAGGTCGCGCTTCCCGCTGGCGACATGATGGCTGGGCCGGGGCCACAGCCAGACTGAGTGGAATACCTCCAGTAGACCTCCGATACGATCCATAGAACCTCTAGCTCGGAGAACGGCTTAGCGTTATCGGTTTCACGCCGTGTTCCCCTTCTCACCTACATGCTACAATACCCTTTGGGCTTTCCCCGCGAGGATAGTGGGACGCTTTACACGGAACACTCCGTGCCGGCTTGTCGCCGGAGACGCATCATTACTAACTTGGCGCACCTTTTCCTTTCCAGCAACTATTTCTCATAGTGTATTTGCCTCTTTTTATTTCGTTTGAAGCATCAATGACACCGAAAAACCGAATGTACCGTAGGTACACCTCTCTTCGACTGTCAGTGTCATCAATCATCTACGATGATTGATGGCTTCGCTACTAGCCATAAAATATATCACGTAGGGCAGAAGGTCCGGAAGTAGGGCCTCAGCCTGTGGTTGGCCGGCGGGGGCCACAGGCACCCCCTTCCAATTAACTACATAGGTGTTACGATTTCATACGGAAGCTAAGTACACCAAGTGTGCATCATGTTTAGTTATGCGGCCACTATTCCATATGATCTCGGATTAAGTCTCTCTAAAGCTGGCACACGAACCGAACAAAAGCAGATTTGAAAAAGGGGGTGCAGCTCTCTTCTTGACGAGCAGAGCTGCCCCCCCCCTTTTAATCGTAAAGCGCTATCTCTCTGGTCGAGTGCCACGCACCTCTCTTTCCCCGAACACCCTCCCCGCGCACTCCGTGCCTATGGCACCGCCAAAGGCACACGACTCTAGGGAAAGGAGGCGCGTAGCACTTCCCGGAGGCCGCCGCCCCGTGCTACGCGCCTCCTTTATCGCCATTTCGTCTCGTGCCCTGTCAGTTTATTTCTCCCTTTCTTTCTGACAGTCTCCCTTCCTTTGTCAGTTCTTTCATTTCCCTAAAAGCATCGGTCAGACAGTGCCCCGCCCTACGGGCATGTTTCGCCGCGTGTTACGCAATACAACATCATAGATTTGGTAGCCCTTTGGCCCCTATTCGATTATACGTAGTGCTACGCCCTTAGGCAAAGCGGTGTGATTTTGTATCTCCAGAAATGTAGACTTCCCCCCTACTTAAAAGCAATTTGACTAGGGTTTGCGAACTTTATCCAAACGGGTCTGATAATAAAAGATAATTTCCAATTGAACTCCAAGTAGATCATGTAGTTTTAACCAATTCAACTTTTCACGCAATTTATGCGTTTCCGTTTCTATGACCAGCAATTGTTTATGTATTCTCGTTTCAAATTGTTCTCTAGACTTTTTATCAATATGAGGTGATCGTAATACCGTATATAAAATTTGTTTTTTAGGCAATCCAATCTTGCGTGTGTTAAGTAGAAGCCCCGACCTTTGATTCTCAAAGGATTTAATAACGATGCATATTTTGGCAGTCATTCCACGTGGTTTTTTAGTTTTTCATTATGCCATTACGTAATAATGGCATAATCCTGATGGTTTTCATGGGCCTCGAGCGCTTTCATCGTTCCACCCTTACCCATCATTCTCTATGCTGGGGTAGAAGGGGAGAATGCAGAAAAATCTTTTTTTTGCTTTCCCATGCGCCCCCCCCATGGAAAGCTGACGCTTTACGCGGGGGGGGGCGGAGCCCGAAAAATTTATATTATGCTCCGCTGCCCCTCGTTCGCAAAGCAAACGAAGTGCGGAGCTCCAGAGGAGAAAAGCCTCAAAGTTGTCAATTGCGCGCATTTAGCAAGTCGCTATGTATATACCTCTCCGCAAGCTACATCGATGAATCATCAGAGATTATTTATTCATCAGCGTTATGAGCTTCGCTAAAATAAATATTTTTTGGTTCGGGCGCAGCCCGGAAGCACGCGGAAAGAAAACAAAATATTGAGTAATATCCTTTTTTTTGCTCCGCGCAGTCCGAAACCGTTGGCCCTTCCTTATACGAGCCAAAGGAGTGTTCTCAGGTCCGAAGGCCCCGAGGTATTTGGCTCTATAGGATCCGGAGTAGACTTCTCTAGCTTTACGAAATAAGCGCCGAAGGCCGTAAATGTCTCTACCGCGCACCATACCGGCCAGAACACGCTCCCCGCGCACTACGTGCCTGGGTCCGAAGGTGCGTAAACACGTTCAGACAGGGAACGGCTTTACGAAAAAAGGACCTGAAGGGTTCGGGTCGAGCCCGCCCCCCCTGCTGGGGGGGGGGCCGAACCCGTTGGACCAAAGGGCACGAGACTATAGGAAGAAGGACGTACCCGAGTCTAGTGTCCTTCGAACAAGTGTCAAAAAAAAGATTTTACTGACGTTGCCGAACTTTCGCAACGGCGCGGGGGCAAAAAAAATATATATATATTTTTTTTTCTCTTTCTATCCCCTACAGGCCGTTTTTCAGGTTCATCTATTTATTGATAGATAACCGGCCATGTTTTTTGGAGCTCTCCTGTGCTTGCTTTTTGGCAATTCATAAGGCTGCCGAAGGGAAGCATTGTGGAGACTTGTAGGGCAGGTTCGAAGATTTTTAAATACATATATATTTATTTATTTATTTATTTATTTATTCCTGCCGCCTTCATTCGCATCATATCGGTGATAATCTCACAATCAAGCAAAATATATAGATATATCTATATATTTCTATATTCGAAACAGGAGGCCAGGGGCACTGTCGGACAAAAAAAGGGCGGGAAATGATAGGGATAAGTTTCTGGAAAACAATATAGATTTTTTTGGTCCTACCTGTGCAATTAGTAGTCTTATCTATCTGCCTCTCCGAACACAATATCTTGGGTACCTGGGATGGTGACAACATTTGCTAGCATGTTATGGTCGATCAGGGGGCCTGGCCGCCAATTCAGAACCGTAGGTGACAGTTTCCCGTCCTCCGGCTCCCCGCATCCGATCGAGCCAGTTTCCTGAGATGTGCGCTTTTCCGTCGCATTTTGGTCGTGACAGTGCCCCCCCCCTCGGGTCGGGCCTCATTGAATAGTTTTTCATCCTTTTTTTACTAGCCCTTACGCCCACAATGTGAGGCTCCCACAAGGTACTGACGGATACGGAAGTCGCCGGTAAAAAATCTTTTTTTTTAGCTCTCTGTCCCATCCTATTCCTGCCCACCTCCCGGTTGGCCCGTCCAACCTCAGAGGTGTTCGGGGTTACCCAGTCCGGATGCGAGGGTCTCTTATACATGGGAGTAGGAAACAATACAGCCCCCCCTTGTCCATGACGACGCTTTAGATGCTGCGGTTCATTAATTAGCCTTCGGAGAAGGTTAAATACCCGTCCGCACTGGTGTATTCACCCGGAGAATAACCAAGGAGGTTGTTATGGTCACGCCCTTGCTCGATTCCCCGGGTCTTCTTCCCTTTCATGGCCACCCCTCACACCCTTGGATGCCACTCCAAACGCGGGCGGGTACGCTGTTACCCCGTTCCCCGGACTCCCACTTTCATAAAAAACTCAGTTCGATCACTCTGTCATCCCGGTGCGGATGTACGCTGAGTAGAGCGCACAGGTACGACTCATCGTCTTATCCCGTGAACAAGTTGCGTTTGATGTTTGAACGTAAAATAAAGTTCTTGTAAATGAGCAATGGTGCTCTTATTTTACAACGATAAGGACGATTGGTTCTTCCATCTCACCGACTAGCAACGCACCAGAATAATCTCCTTTAGGCGCTTCTACTGCTGTATAGGTAGAAGAAGCTGGTATGGCCTTCTGTCTCGAGTTTAGAACGTCGAATCAAAGATTCCATGGATTGTTTCATTTTATATCCCGCTGGGACGTAGTTTACGATCATTTGATTGAGACATTGCGTAATGATTCGAATACTTTGTCCCCTCCAATACGAATCCAATAAGGATCATAGCAATCTCTTCTGGTACCCACACTGGTACGTCAAAATTAAATCGTTCGTAAAATCGATCGTAAGGTGCCGATTTTATTTTCGCAAATCCCAGCATACTACGGAGCCTCTTAACATTACACCGCTGAATCCCCAATCCGCCGCAGCTCGCTGTGCAGTGACAATACCAATATCCACTAATCGTTGTTTCCAGATACGGTTGTTGGTTAACACGTCTTATACTCCGCCAATACGATAAGCGAATTATTGTATAGATAGGGAAATATCTTCACTCAAACCCGAGGGCAGCGCGCAACTTCACCCGGTCGCCCGGAGGCTTACTTTGCTACGCGCCTGGGTGTTATTCGATCCTGCCTTGAGTGGTGAATAAGCTCCCATGGAATGATGGCCAGGGGTCCCAGCTTATCGTGTCATCAGCTGGGGTCATTCTGGATACCTTCGCGGTCCTTCTGTGGTGAGTGTCCAATAGACGGGCGTTCCTCCCTCGTGCCCTCCCGATCGTCGCAGTTGAAAGCTTGTTGCCTTGTCGAAAGCGTCCTTGCGGTTGGTTTACGCCGGCAGCAGCTGGTAGACCGGGAGCTGGCTCCGGCCGGCATGTCCCACTCTTTCTACGAACCCTCGAATCAGAAGCGGTGGCTTGTCGCAATGCCGGCGACATAATCTTCTGGCCTCAATCACAACCACGTGTGTTTGTCAAGTTGACCAGTCCGAGCCGGATCACTCCAAAGGAACTACTAAGATCGATGGAGCTATAGCTCGGATAACATGATAAGCTATCAGTTTCACGCCGGTCCGTTTTCCTTCTTCCCCACATGCCCCCTCGGGTCGGGCTTTCCAGGATAATGTGATGATGCTATTAGGCATCATTAATCGGCCTATCGCTAGAAACACACACATTGCTACGGCGCACATATGTATGAGATCATCCGAGTTATTCCGTCCACGAAATAACACTCGTATATATATACTGAGCTAGTGAAGATACCTCACAATTACAAAGTCTCTCTACAGCTAAAGAATAAGCATGTTCCTGGGCCATTATAGAAACATAATCTAACCGATCAGAAGAAGGTGAAGCTCGAAGATACGTTGGTTTTATAATTTCCCCGTGCCTCAGTAATCCATCCAATATGCGGTTCCGCGTGTTCCACCACTTCTCCATCCATTTCCAATACTGATCGTAAAACACCATGAGCAGCAGGGTGGGTGTTGAGGTCCAAAATTCAAAATCACATTCTTGATTTGTTTGGTGCTAGCCATATCTAATAATTCGTATTTGTTATTAATTGTTTTCGTTCACCATTCAAACCATAGCATAAATATCTACGGTGGGATAAGCGAAACGCATAAAAGCTTTCTGTTCCGTGACAAAATCTGTCTCCCAACCATAAGCCGTTCTAAGAATTGTATAGAATCAACTAACTGCCAGAGAAGCAAACTTAAACGGCCGTACTACTCTCCGTAAATCGAAGGTGGGCTAGAAGTTGCGCCCGCGTCGGTCGGGATATAACGGATTCTCTTGTTGTCTAAGGTGCTCTCCTTCAATCATTTCTCTATACGGACCCTGCGAGCCGCTCACCTGATGTAGCCCCTCCCGAGGCATCCTGGGCCTCTTTTTTCGTTCGTAAGCACGCCGGGCGACCTTACCTTACGACTTCGCTATTTCGGCGTCCTATTCAACTATAACTCTGGCCCGCGCTGAACCTCGTGGGTCCGGACGACACCGATAGACACGTAGTGCTCGACCCGAACCTGAAAGGCTAAAGGCACGTAGCGCGCGGGGAGCAATGGAAGGCCCCGCGGGGACAAAACCCAACGTGAGAGGATGGGGACGAAGACCCTAGGGAGGCGGCGGCTTGTAGATTGAAAGGTCTCCGCACTACGTGCCTCTTTTTAAGGTCCCGTCAGACAGTCCCGCCGGGCTCGGATAAAAACTTTTGACCTCGTTCTCCATCTTCAGTTTCAACGATTATATCCCAGCACATGCCTGCTGGCGCCCCCCCGCCCCGAAGCCATTGAGGTGCGAAGCCGAGATCTCTTTTTATAAAGTTGCATTCTTACAAGCATTTATTCTATTTTTCTTCCGGTAGATTACTCATATGGAGACGATCGGATTTGAACCGACAGCTTCATGCTTGCAAAACATACGCTCTACCAATTGAGCTACGTCCCCTACGGAGGAAATGGGATTTGAACCCATGATACAATATCGTTGTATTTGTTGGGATAGGTGGGCCCTCTCAAGCTTCCCCCCCCTAAGAACCGTACGTGCGAGTTTCCCTGCATACGGCTCAAGCAACCTGTCCGAAATGTAACCCTGCAAGAGTCATGCTTGCATCATTGGCTACTAGAAGTTGTTCCATGTATAAAACCCTTGCGGCAAGTTAAGTGTTACGGGTGAACCCACAGCTCTAAGCCCCTGTCCCTTGTGGCAAGAAAAAAAATGAATTTTATATCCCTTTTATCAGAGTCTCGAGAAAGATATGGTACAAGTCACCCATGCTCAAGTCCGCCACCTTTCGGTGTAGATCACAAGATCCTCTCCCATCAATTACAGACGGGTCTTTGCTTTCTGAGCTGTCCCCTACCCGCATTGCGTTACTCCGCATTACCACAGAGCCTCCTGAAAGGAGCGATGCGGGTTTACCAAGTTCTGCGCAATGTACCATTTCTCTCAACAGGAAGAACCTGGAAAAACCCCGATGGAAATCTGAACCCACGATGATATCAAAATCGGAGATACCACCCCCTTCCACGGCTGGCTTCCTGCTCGGGATGCCTACCATTCCAATTTTTCACCTAATTTCATCCAGGAGATCTTTCGGTTCCGCCTTGAATTGTTTGTTACGAGGTCTTTGTATTAGTTCGTTCGAACTGTTCATCTATTGAGGGCCCGCCGCCAAAGGGTCCGAAGGAGACTTTTTTATAGGCACTACGTGCTTCTTTGGCTTCACGGGTCTTCCGGCCGGCTTCTCGACGATTTCCGCACGCGAAGACCCGCCGGTCTCTTCACCCTAGCATTAGCTCAGTACGGAATCCCAAGCATCATTACATTGTCCCTAGAGCTTCACACCTCGAGATTACTCCCGACGCATGTCCAGGTTGGGTAGGACGGGGGTTACGTCCTGTGGAATTGAACCACATTACATTGCACAGTTTCTTGTCGCACTGATTTAGCAAACCAATGCTTTCAACCACTCAGCCATACCTCCAAAGAAAAACATAAAAATATTTTTGCTTACCCAGGCTTCGGCATATGCACGGGGGGTGCGGAGTGTAAGAGCTTCGCCAGTATGCCGGGGCTCAAAAAGAAGCTTATGTAAGCTGGTTTTTTTCGAAAAAGAAAAAATATATATATGAACTGGTTTTTTTTATAATCGGATTCCAGTTTCACCGGGAAAAACGGGATTTGAACCCGCGACTTCTGGCTTGACAGACCAGCGCTATAAACCACTAAGCTATTTCCCCAGAAAAACTTATCTACGATGATTTGTTACAAAAAAGAGACATTATATTTTTTGGTTGTCGATGATTTCGGGTATAATACATATAATTGTACATCTCAGAAGAATTGTACAGTGTGCGGTGGAGTTTGAGGGACGGCGGCGGGGACCGGGGACTGTCTGACAGGGCCAGGGGCCCTGTCAGACAAAAAAAGGGCTCGCGACTGTCTGACGACGGGGCCGGGGGGGCCGTCAGACGCAGAAAGGGAAAAAACCGACGGGAAAGGGAACAAAACTGACAGGGTTTCACGGAAAATGGGAAATATTACTGTTACCGCATTTTCAGTTTCCACGAATTGGATATAGAACGTTTTTTAATAACCTATCTTGATGAAATGGAGGTGATAGGCGATCCGTCTACGGATGTCACGAGACATGCAGCTGTGGTAGAGGCGGGTCTTGTAAATAAAAAAATGGTTTTGAGAGTTACAGTTCAAATTTATGCGGCGGTCACCGCTCACGCACGGATTCATATGTATCAGTTTATTCGAACAGAGTCCGGCTATTATACTGATACGGATTCTGCACTGACAAAAGGGCCTCCTCCGCCGGAGTCGGTTCATCTGCATCGGGTGAAAGGAAATTGGAAAGCGGAATAAATAGTGAAAGCTTTTTTCTGGCCCAGAGTTGTCGCCTCTGCGGAGGTTTGTATTATAACGAAGCGTGAAGGGCCCTTTAAAGTAAATTGGGATTGGTTCGAATTGCGTGAGGAAGATCCGAGCCGCATAACAGAAGAAAACTTGTAAATTTTAGAATCAATTGGAGCAAGTGTCTTCTCGAGTGACACCTTTCATTAGGTGCATTTGAGCGGAAAAGCGGGAAGGTATACGCACCAGAACGTGGTAGGGACTCGCCGCCGCCCCGTACGAGTAGCGAAAGGATAAATGCCAGAACCAGATCCCGAGTTAACTGCAACTCCGTTGAATTCGAGAGACTGGAAAATTGGTAATAAAAAGCAACCATAAGGTCCAGGCTTTCTTTATCGTAGCCCCTTCACCCGATACCTAGGGTGGGAGAGGGGGGATAAACAAACAGTGCTTATTCCAATAGTGGCCGTATATTCATACATGCCTATTCGTGATTCGAGCGAATAAGGTAATGAAGGCATTAACCGGCATGACCTGGCAATAACTAAGCGAGTGAAGGATAAAAAACCCCTGTGAAGCCGAAGAAGTCTCCTTCGGACCCAGTTTGTTTGGCCCAAAGCCATCTCCTAATTATCTATGGTACTAACGGATGCTTAAGCCATTAATATATCTCGTACTACTAAGTGGTAGGCACCGGGCGAATAAGGAACGAAATAAGCAAGCAGAAATTAAATGAATTTTTGCATTATAAACATTAGTAAGAAACCGTAATTATTAAAAACGATTAACCTACATGAACAGACTATGAAGGGCCGAACCCCGGTCATCAAAATCTGGTTTATCGGGAGCGGCCGTAGGAATTTCCGATGCGGCGGCCCACCGGCAGCAAATCCCGAATGCTCGTAGAACCACTGCATGTGGGCCTCGGCGGCAGTTTTGCCGACATTCGTGGCTGCTTCCAACGCCGACGCCGCTCTGCGGCGGGCATGCGCCTCAAGTCAAGCTTTTGCGGCCGTTTTCTCGAAATACGGCGAGAGCATTTTCATATACGTCGATGAAGTACATCAACTAATCGGATCGTGCGCGTGGCGAGGGATTGCTACTGGAGCATGCAGGAGGGCATCAAACAAGCGCGCTCACTCGCTGATTTCCCCCCCCGGTTTCGGAAAACCGAGGGTGAGGTCTTCTTCATCTATCACTACCAAAACCCTGTTCAAACGCTGCACGCGGGGTATCCGAAGTGCACGTACAAATTGAAGCTTGAAGATAACAAAGTCGAGCTCAGCTCAACATCATATGTCAAGCAAATTTTAGTTAATCAAAGCCAAGCACTACTTGGCTCCCCAGTGCAAACCCCGTACAATGCCTGTGAGTCCGGACAAAATTTTCGAACGTATATTGAATCAGCCAAGTCAAGATGATTCCCGAATCCAAATGCCGAATTTACCCGCGACATATTAAATAGCAAATATTCTTGGTCCCGGTTACAGGCCCTGTGTCGTGTTCCACAGACCTTTCGACGAAGCGCGTGGTAAGATAATGAAACTCAACGAATAATGGAACTCAACGAATACGCAAATTATCGCTCCCGAAGAAGGCTGGCGGAAGGCAACCCGACTGCGACGAGGAGGCGCCATGCGTTGCACGCGGCGCAGTTCCATTAACTTCTGCGGTTTTACATGTTCGAACGTGTGGCCGATCCACCTTATAACTCGGATAAAAGTGTGTTTCGGCAGGGCAGCAAAAACACAAATTTTTTATAGAAGGAAAATAAAATAAAGTGTTGGATTACCAGGTTATCCTGACCCTCTCCAACTGGTTCAATATAATGGATAAGGCTTTCTAGGATAGCGTTATAAGAACATGCTCCCGGAGCCGCCGCGCCATGGGGTGGTTCCCATCAGCCCGCCGCATGTTTGACAATTATGTATGTAACTCGCAAAAACCCATTTGTCAGGTTGGGACCTATCGGGAGTAGTAATGAAATGACTCTCGGTGGTAAGGTGAGTGAGGCCCGGCGACCTGTGGCATATCGCGGCTGGCGTTGTTGGGACAGGCCTTAACATGCCAGAACGCAACTTCATCGTAATTAACATGGCTTCCTTCAAACCGGCTCCAGCTCCATAGTTCTGTAAAACCGTGGAGGAGGCCGAAGCCGTTTCAATACAGGCTCTTTCGTAGGTTCCTACGCCGTCCATCGAAACATGAAGCGAAACATGAAGCGAGAGATGCAACTTACTTGTGCCGAAAAAAAGGAAGTAGAGCCAAGGGTTGTTTGCGTATGACTCCGGGACTTATACCGAGCTTCGTTTACTACATTTGTCATATGGCTGGCACAAGGAAATTTAAAACGGGTTATCGTGAGCTAGATGACATAGAGAGTCCAGCCTCGTGGCCCAAATAAGAAAGGTTCTGAGCCTAAAGGAGTTCCTGCCGCGCAAGGTTACGGATCCAATTAACGCACCGAACGAGAAAAGGATAATGATGCACCATTACCTGACACCCCAACCCTTTCCGAATTTCGCCCGAAGACTATTAGTTACGCTGTAGACTTCCCATTATGTAAAAATGATTTCGATAAACGGAAGTTCACGGACACAGCGTTCGCCCAACGGCAATTATATCGCTGAATTAGAGGTAGAGATTGCCTATTTATTGGCTAGGGAAAAACCCAGACATGAAATTTCGGCAGCTTTCGATAAAGCTGCATTGGAATCGAATACTACAACCAAATATTATCGAGGTATGTGGGGAACTTATGGAAGAAAAGAAGGGTCAAGCGCCGGCGCCCTAGTGGATCCAAAGACACAGGGGCCTGGGTGGGAGGCTTACCGGAAAAAACAAGCATCTGGCGCGAACCCTGTAATGGGTCAAGAGCCCAGCGTCCTAGTGGTTGGTTCCAAACCCCCCAAGATGCCGGGCCAATGGTGTCTTGGGGGAGTGTGCCCAGCACCACGTCATTGGAGGGCACCCCGCGCCCGCAAATATAGGTATTAGAATATTATCCTTTTTTTTCATGGTCAAATCAAAAATATTTTTGATTTGACCTAAACCAGTAAAAATATGTAGGTCTGGACTAGGGGGGGGCTTCTATAGCTTTGAAAGGTTAAGATCCTATTCATACTGGTTAGGGTGACCATAGAAGTAGGGTGGGCCCCTCAAGTTCGAAAGACTTTTCTGCATCCCAAATACTTTACTGCGGAGCAAAAGGGAACACCCCCTTCTTCTCTTTGTAGGGTTTCCCTGCCGATAACAACAACTCGATGTACTTATCGATTAGGTCCCTTCAACAAGCCAATTTATTGCGGAGTTCGGATACGAAATCGAACGCGAAATGTAAACTTGAATATTTCCGAAAAACGGCAGATTATAAACGAAATTGGGACTAAGGTCTCGTCAGCGCTAGCACGCAAAGTCGAATTGGAGAGGCATATGCAAGGAAAGCTCGCACCTACGGTTCGTAAGAAGGCCATTGATCAAACGATCGGATCGCGGCGCACATACATAGTGCCGATGGCTTTTCCCACGGTCTTTTGGGCGCGAGTCGTGTTCGACTGACCATTTTTACTGCACCCAGGGGTTCTCGGAATCGCTTTTTAGAAAATATAGTTTAGTAGGGTGGAACAGTGGCGGGATCCCCATCCGTACCATCCGTACACGGGGGTTCAAATTCATCTTCCGATACCGACATGCCTTGAAAAGCCTTGACTAGGCGTTTACGCTTCAGACCTGTCTTCTCATTTGTCTGGGATCATGGGAGCCAATATCTCGATGCTATATTTTCTGACTGGCGATGACGGGGTCGTCCCCCCTTCATCGTCTCGAAAAAGGAATGGAATTAATATGACGGGACTTACTACGAACTTTTCTCTTTTTATATTTTTGCCTTTCTGGTTCCACAAATTTCATTGTTTGATGTTCCTACATGTTTTACTTGGTCCCTCAACTGTCTATATAATTATATATCTATTCGAAAAAACCAAATTTGCCGTTCTATTTGATTCGTTCCATTCGGATCTGTTCTAACTGTTTGTCTCATTCGGGCCCCGTTCATAGAAGCGTGATAGGAAGGATTACTGGAGTGGCTGTTTTATCTCGTTCCTTATTTCGCATTCAATAATGAGCTTATTTTTCAACCCACGTGGCCAATTTCATATCCCATACTTGCGTGTCTGCCACCATTTATTATATACGCTTGCGTCATCATGTGGTAAACGACGATCAACTGGAGTTTGATGGCCCTGACCATCACTTCGAGTGGGAATCCTCCGTGATAGGTGGTTCGGATTGGTACTTCATCGAACAGCACCATAGCAGGTTCTATAGATGATAAATCGGATTTTCAACACAGCTTTAGGTTTATACCTAAACGAAACACGGGGCAATGCGCGGTTGAAGCAGCTTGAAAATCTAAAATTCCTTCTGTTGATACGATCGTGGAAGGGGGCAGACTTGTGGCCGGTATGTTGGTCGTCCGGGTCTCGCTTATTTAGCTAATTATAAAGCCAATGATGAATAGGGAAAATTCATAACTATAAAGGGAATAGGGATAAACAGCTTAAGTTTCCGCGGGATAATGCCCGAATGCAGTCGCTTTTAAAAGATGATGTTGATATCAAATTGGGGGCCGCCGCAGCCCTCCCGTTACAGATTACAGAGAACTAAACCGTCCCAGGGTAATTAATACTCTAAAAAGGAGTTATGGGCGTCAAAAAAAAAGTCGAACGCCATGAAGATACGATATCAGTATTTTCACAAGAAAGAAATAGAGATAAATCCGTTGCCTCTACCAGTAACACAGGCGAGATGTCCGAAGTTACACCTATAGCAACAAATCCTCTCGAACTATAGCCATCTGTCTATAGTTCATTTCGGGAATTGGTATAATTACTCGCTCGGGTAGTGATATTCTGAATTATTTCGTGAAAGACATTACACTTCGTTTTCATTACCCGTGCCTGCAGAATTTTGGGCTTTATTGATGGATACTACTAATTCAGTCAATTTGAAACCATTAGTAGAATCGGATCTTTTTAAACAAATTTCCATGCAGTTTAAAAATTCTTAAACGCATTTTTTTTTATGGAATAACAATTTTTATTGAAAGAAATAAAGAATGATGCATCGTATATGAAGTATTACGGTACGGTAATATTATATGAAATAGCAATTTCTATTGAGAGAGATATAAAAAGAAGAGAAGGACCGAACTGTAGCTATAGATAGGGAAACGGGCGAAGAGCTAAGCGTCGTGGACGGCTAAGCATCGTAGACAATTAGCCACGACGGACAACGGACGGGAAATGATACCTTCGCTTTCCGGGATGCGTCGGCCGCCGTTATTTCGTAGACGTGGTGCGAGGAAGGGAGTAGGGACCTAGTACTTGAGAAGTGTAGCGTCTCCATTACTAACAGGGGGATGGTCGATATATATTTTCTTTCTATTATCCTTTCACTCGGTACCCGGGTGGGAGAAAATCATTCCCGATCTATGGGGGCCCGACCGGCTCGGGCTCGACCGGCGGGGACGGCTTGTGGGCCGAAATATTTTGATAGACGGCACCGTTTGGGAAGCCGCCGGGCCCTATTCTTAGTTCCAATAGGGGCATATTGTATGGATAAGCCTTATCCATTATTAATAATAACAATAATAGTAATAATATGAAACAACTGTTATTATTATTATTTCCTAATATCTACGCCACATTCGTGATAATTCGTCACCATTGCGCATTTCGGTCCCCGGGAACTAGCCCCCGGCGGCTCATTTGATTTTTCTAGATATCAATCTATCTGTCATATCGTCACGTTCGCGGCAGAGTGATTTTCACAATTGGATCACATTCATTTACGGTTCCATCTTTCTTGTAATCCTTTCATTTGGTCCCTTCCCCGGCTGTCCCGACCCCTACTCCACTCCTCACGTGATCCGTCTATTAATGAGATCTCTCCCCGTTCACGTTACTCAAATTTGAGTAATAGGATTCTTTCATTATCCCGTATGGTCCGTTTATCCCATCTACCGTAATCTCTATAGCTCAGGTTACCGATACCATAGAATCCACTTTGTCCCCCCCTTTTTCATATTCTCGTGACCAACATCAATCGAATTATTACATGTATTCAGACGCTGGATCCGATTCATAATTAAGATAATAGAAAACCCTTGGGTAATAACGGACTTGAACCGCTGACGCTCTCGGTGTAAACGAGGCACTCTACCAACTGAGCTAATTACCCCAATGTGTCCAATAATCAACTATTGAGCAGACACAACGAGTGATTTGCTTCCGCGATGGTGTTCGTGGTTTTCCCATAGCGAGAAAGAAAGATCTCTTATTTTAGGCACATAGTACTACGGGAGAGAGCATTCACTGTGCGGGACATAGAGTCCCGCGAAGCGCTTTATATACTTACAATCCGGAGGATTAATTGAACCGCCGAGCGGGTCGGGGGCAAGCCAAAATTCTTTTTGGTCCAAAGGACACGATACCCGGCAAGTTTCGTGTCCTTTGGACCAAAAAAGTGTCCGGAGAGGGAGAAAGAGAGCGATGAGAGCTTCAGCCCTACGGGCCTATATTTTTTCTTTCCACTCCATTCGCTTTCGCGAATGAAGAGTTACTCCCAATCTAAAGCGCCCTTTTTCCATTCATATACAAATCCAATCGTCGAAATAAGTGAAAATACCATCATAGACCAGAATCCAAACGAACCAATCTTGTTAAGAGAAACTGCCCAGGGAAATAAAAAGGTGACTTCCGGATCGGATATGATAAATAAAATAGAAACGAGATAAAATCGTATATCGAAACGACTTCTGGCATCATCAAAAGGAATAGGGGTCAGGACTTCAGCCCATGTAGGGCCTACTGAAGTGCCCTCCGAACCGTGCGAAATAGTTGCCCATTACACGGCTCACTAACTCTACTTACTTTGGTCCCTCTTTCACTACGGGCGCAGCATATATATATATATATATATATATATATATATATATATATATATATATATATATATTTCTTTCCGGTTCTCGAAAACCAATGATCTGCTCTTCGGGTTGCTCCGTTTTTCCAGCGATTCCAGAGTTTATACTTATCGCCTTGCAGAGTTCGAGCATCCTTGGGAAGTTTCGCCGGGGGAGCCAGGGCAGGTGGACCAAGTGAATTAAAACTATTTTGTGCTGCGCCGTACCCCATAGCTCGCTGGAGAAGCTAGAGGACTTTCAAGCCGCCGCTTTGTCCGCCTGTTCGCTTTTTCTCATAGCTAGAGATCCAAGGGGCTGACAGGGAGCAAACCGCATACCGTACCGTGTCGGTCATAGCCAATCTGAGATCCGTCAGAGTTGCTTTGATAAGCTGTGTAGAGTTAAATCCGCTTAGACCAAGCAGATACCTAGGCCCCTTCCCGATTACTGGTGTTTCCAGTGCCTTCCCTTTCCCGAAGCGGAGGTTTAGCCGGGTACTGCGGGCCTTCTGACTTCCAACCCGCCGCCTTGGCCGGCGCTCATCTGGCTGGACCTCGCCGGTATCGCCTACAGGCTGTAGCACTTCGAGATGTCGTTTAGTCGTCTGTCCCCAATGTGTTGGGTGATCCGCCCCCATATTTCCACTCCGACCCGTGGCCTGGCCGATTCTGATCATCTGCAGGCAGGGGGCATGACTGCTGCGTCCCTTCGCGTGCGTTCCCGCGTGCGCAAGGCAGCACGGAGTTAGCTCCAGCAGGGTATGCTTTCCCGAAAACGACTCCGATTCGCCGTAGCAGCACCTCATCTCGTGAGTGCCGGGAGGCTCGCATCACGGTCTCGGGCAGAAAGCGAGGTGGTCCGTAAGGCCAAAGCGCCTTCGACCCGCCGAACTCTTTAGCCCAACAAAGTGCGTAGCACCTCGCACGGCAAGTCTCGTGCCCTTTGGGCCCGCCGACGGGTCTTTGCGTGCTGAAATCATCAAGCCATTTCCGGCCCATTCACCCTGCCAAATAAGTATCCTTCGGACCCTTTCTTTGGTCGAGTGTATCGCTTTGGTTGGCCCTCTCCCCCATCGTGCCTCCGGCCCTCAGTGATGCTTTTATGGCATGCTTCGGTCCCTCCGCCGTTACCAGCTTCCAGTGAGCCATATACCCCTCGTGCGAAGTTCGGCCACACACGTTTATGACTGTAGGTAACCTAACGGCCGCCCTCAGAACCACATTCGTAAGCTGACAATTTCTCTGGGTAAGCCAAACTGGAAGAAGAAGCGAATGGAAAAGAAACACCAATTAAGATCAAAGAGAGTAGCAAACTGATTACTAAATGGACAAAAATAGGTGCAAATTCCATGAACCAAGAACCACTTTTTTTGAAGGAGAATAGTTCCAATGGTAGAACAATGGTCTCCAAAACCAAAGGTTAAGGGTTCGAATCCCTTTTCTCCTGATTTAGCAACGAATGCGGAAACCCGAGGCGCTAAGCGCTTGTTTCCCCCATCCCAAATTCCGGAGAGGAAGCGTCGTTGCGTAGGGAGCGCGGTTACGATTATAACTAAAAAATGAGAGACTTTACAAACTCCCAACGACAAATTGCCCATGCTCTACCTTTTTCATAAGCCATGGCTACCCGATACCCGGAGGGGAGAGGGGTGAAGCAAATAGCTGCTTTGCCCCTCTTCTTTTTTTATGATCGATGAATCGCTAAGAAGCTCCGCGTACATCTATGGCGAGAGGTAGCCAGTTGACTACTAATTTGCTCAGTGATGTTTTTTCGTTGTACAGTAGCAGAAAGTATACCTGGGTCGATAGATTTCAATAGCTCTTGCTCATAGTGCGTTATGAGAACGACGGGTATTTGGTCTAAGTAACCTTTGACAGCTGCATAAATAACCACGATTTGTTTTTCAATAGGAATTGGGCCATATCGTGGTCGTTCAAGTACCTTAGTTGACCTAGCCTCACGATTATTCAATAAATACTGAGTCGCAGCATCGGGACGGGATTTAAACCAAATCGAGCAGAATCGAGCAAAAGGGTGGCCTCTTGGATGCAAGACCGGGCCGGGGGGGGCCACGAAATCAGAAAACCTTTTATGCACTATGGGCCTGTGGGGGCTAAAGCCTTGAGGGGGGATTTCTCTATATATGATAGATAATCAGCCGCGAAGATTTTTTTTTGTGCTGCGTCCCCCCGAGAAATCATTAAGCTCATAAACATAGGCAAAGTGCCATTTGATGAGTAACTAAAAACAAAGGAGAGGGATATAGAAAGAAAAAAGTAATAAAAAAGACAGTGATTGCTAGTAGTAACGATTTTTCACGATCCATGGGTTTATATAAAATCCATGTTTCGGGTGTATCAAAATACATTATTTTCACAAAGCGTATATAATAAAAACAACTGATAACGCTAGTAACTACTCCTATTGGGGCTAATAAGTAGGCCCCGCAGCCTAGAGCGGCAAAAAACAAATAGAATTTGCTACGAAATCCAGCTAATGGGGGTATTCCTGCGTATGGGAACATAGTAATAGACAGGGTAATAGCTAAAATAGGATTAGTTTTGGCTGAAACAACGAAGCCAGGTGCGTAGCGTTGCTCTTGGGAAAGTGAAAAAGAACGAATCGAAGATATTGGGCTCAAAAAGGCTTTTGTTACGAGCTCCCCTGGCTGAATGAAAGCCCTCCATGCTTTTGAATAAATACCGATTGTGGATCCTATGGAGTCTTTTCAGGGGCGTTAAGATCTTACTTACATGGCCGCCTCCCTTTTTTTCAACTTTCCGTACTCGAACTTTCGCTGATCCAGCTCATACTTTTCTTTATTCAGCTCATACTTTTTATCATTTTAGGCGAGCTCTTCATCTTTCTGCTCCAGGGCTTGGTCCCTTCGAGCGTTTCCACGCTCATTGACATATATTTTATAACCGAAAAACCCCGGCTACAATGACAGCAATAGACGCCCCAGAATTTTAATAGACCCAATCAGTTGCTCATTGTCCCGCCGCGGATTTCCCGACGGCCCCAGCGTCGGCGGATCCACCATCACCGGGTGCTTCTCTCGCAACTGGAGCATAATAAGGCCTTGTAAAGAACGGGAAGATCACTGATTTAAGAGGATTTGGTCGATAGTTTATTTACAAAAAAAGACCCGATAAACTCTTCAATATTATCCTTGTAGCCGGCCGACTGTTGCTCAATAGCACCTCAGAGCTGACTCAATATAAAATCCCACGTTATTCTTTTTTGTGAATTTCTGGTGATTTGGAACACCAAAAAATCGCGTCTTAATCGATAGTAGATTATTATAAACACGGTTACTATTTTTGCTAAAACACTTACGAGTTCATTACTGGAGGAAAATATGAAAATAGCAGAAATAAGTTGAGAAAGGGTCGAAAATTCTAAAACCCCAGAAGGACAAAACGTTCGCTCGAAGCATAGAATTTTGAACAAAATAAACTGGAACACTGTAGAATTTGTTTGACGGATATATTATACGAAATTATGGGTTTGCAGCTTGTGACTAACTCCAAGTCCGAAGTATATCAAGAGAGTTATAATGGTGGTTAAGATTGAGACCGTTCTTGGGATAGCATAAGTTTCGGAATATAAAACGGAATACTGAGAATAGGTAACGAGAATGAGCCGGCTAGTGTGGTAGTTGGCCATTCCGGCCAGTGCTGATAGTGATTCTTTCAGAAAGAATATTTCCTTTTTCTTTGTCTGATTCAATAAGGTATTTGGCCATTTGACCAGTGCTGTCGGATAATATTCAATGAAGCTAAGAAAGCTGCACAGAATAACATAATAATTCCGGAAGTATACACTTTGGATAATTCTAGGAAAAGACCCGAATCCCACAATAAATGACGAACTCCATTACTCATATGATAGCACAACGCTAATAAAGTGAAATTGACTAAGCTTATAATGACCCAATTCAGATGGAAAGTGAGAAAGAAGAAATACTGGTAAAAATGATAAAACGTGAGGCTGAGATCACCTATTTTGAAAAAGAAAGTACTGAACAAAACCATAGTGGCCAAGAACGCCCCGGATATTCTATGGAAAATAGAAAACGTCGAAGTAAGCTGTGGCTTATAGATGGTAAGGTGAGGTGATAACGGTCGATTTATTTTCATCTTTTTAGTTGACTCCGATTTTGATTCAAGGTGACAGGATTTGAACCTGTAACTTTCTGCGCCCAAGGCAGACGCGCTACCAGATTGCGCTACACCTTGCTTGGCTCGCCCAAAGAATATTATATTAATGCTTAGAATTTGATTGATCAGCATTAATAATGGGAAGGGCTGAGGAAAAAGAATAGATTTTTTTTGGCCTCACGGACGTGTATTAGTTCCTCAGCCTCTATAGGTGCGCTCAAGTAAGAGTCCGAGTCGGTCATTGTCCGCCTCATTGATTTGCTTAAAAATGCGATTCATTATGGATTTATTATGTAATTGCATTTTCAAGTACCGTTGTAATCGCAGTATTAAAGTATCATTCATCGGAATATACGATGAATTTTACAGTTATGCCATTAACTATGTAATTCCATGATCAATAGGGGGGAGGAACCCTCATGGATAAAGGCTGAATCCGATGGATCCTCATAGAGAAATATGGTAATGAGAGGCGATAAGGGACCCACCCTTCGATGAAAAAGTAAAATCCGAAACCTTCGGCCCTTTGGGCCGTGCGTAGCACCTCTCCTTATAGTTGTCTCGTGCCCTTCATCCATCAGGTCTTTCTTCCGTAGAGAAGTATCCTGTCTGAAAGTGCTTACGCACCTCCTCCTCCGTCCGGCGGAGGACCCATAGGCACGTAGTGCGCGGGGAGCGTGTTCGGGCCTGTAGATTGAAGTACTATGTGCCTTCCTTCTCAGCCACTTCAGCTCGCGGCATCCTTTTCTTCTTCCTTCGTCAATTTCTGTTCTCTTTTCTGTCCGACTGACGGTCCCCGGTCGGCTTTGTTTGGGGCCCTTGAATTCATTCATAGTAAGTCCAACAGACTCCCTTTCCGAATCCAGGAGCCCCTGCTTGCTGGAGCATGGCGTTGTTCCACGGTTGTCACCTTCTCTCCGTTGGACGGATTCATTACCAAGGTAGCACGACGGCAGATCCACATCTATGATCCGGCGTCGGAACCCACTACCAACGCCCCTTTTTTTCCCTAACAGCGCGCTTGACGGAATTAACGGAGCCGGCCCCCCCCGGCCCTGCTTAGGGTAGGGAAATGATCCGGTTTGTAATAAAAGGGCTCCTAATAGTTGTTTGTTCTTTTTTCGGTAATCCGACTTTTGAGACTCCGAAGCAAGTAGACTTCCCAACATATGCCCTCTTCCCCGCCGTCTACCGGCTCTTCGGAGGCCGGGGGCCTTCGCTGAGCAGCTATGTCAGGGGCCGCCGCGCAAGTAAGCTCGGTAAATTGTATTATACGTTACGCTTCGAAGGACTCGATAGCCCGGAGCAAATCACTTAGCTCCGTGGCAAGAGGTCCCGGGTACGGGATTATGGTGGTATGACCCGGCGACATAAGCGAGAAATAGGCGACGAGGAAGGAAGGTAGACCCTTGATCCTATTCATGAGACGATCACCTTCTTCTATTATCTGCTTCGTAACTGCCATGTCCCCTTGAGAAACTTCGACGTCAGATATAAGGACAAGCAATTCTACATACAATCAACTAGGCTTGTTGGCTCAAAGGCATTCGTGTTCAGTTCGCGGAGTGTTGGAGTCATGAGAATCCGAGGGAGCTTATTATCTCGGCTTCGAGTATGGACATAGCGCTCGTATCCCAGGTTCCCTCTATCGGATCATGTAATAGGAATGAGTATATCCCATCGTAATTACAAAGGTTTCCAACCGGATTATTTACTAGGATGTCAAGGTCCCTTTTTAGTTCCATTTATGAAAAGTTGAAGTCGAGTTTCCCGACTTGGGAAACCGAATTAGTCATTCGAAAATTCTCAGTATTTAGTAGTATCAGTTCCCATTCTGAACCTAATAATTATTACTATCCTTAATATCTTGTCTAGTAATAATAATTTCATCTTACGTATAAGGGGATCGAAGTTCCTGGACCATATAGAGAGATAGATAAATAAATAAATAAAATAAAGAAATATATATATATCTATTTAGCCCGTAAGCAACTATTCTATATTAATTGCCACGTATATATATATATATATATATGTAATGTTCCAATCTTTTAAATCGCGGTGGTGGAACAAAGCGAATATACTCGCTCTTCGAAAATTATCGGTGGCTCTTGCCGAAAGAAAAGGGCGCCACTGCGCGCCTTTCGGCCCCCCCACTTCTCAAACACTCGGGGGGGGGCGACAGAACGGGAAAAAGGATTGCTCTGTTCATAAAAATATATCAATATATGAGGCTAAATACTAGGTACCCGTCAGCCACGAATAGAGAAACGATTAAAGGAAGGGCAAAAAGTCGGTCGACCAAAGGGAGAAGCACATAATACGGCCTGAGAGATGCGTGCAAGTGGGCGGCAGAGAAACTTAATCTTATATTAATCGACCTGACACTAGGGGCCAAGCGGACGTAAGCCCCATCACACGGGATATCTGCTTGGATAACTTTTGCCATTCCATAATCTATCAAAGGTTTATTTTCCTACTTGGCGCTTAGGCCAGAAAGCTGCCGCAATGGATATCCCTGGCCGCCTTGTAAGATGGATGACGAAAGGCTCACATACAACCGCGGCGGAGAGTGCTAAATAGACAACAGAGGAGCGGGAAGGAACAACTGACCAAGGAACACGAGAAACTTTGTGGGTCCGTCCGAAGGGCCGGGGACTGGCGGCTGACAGGCCCCCTGAGAGGTTGGACCGTCAGACAGGGGCCGGCCGGGGGGCCGTCGTCTCTTACGAACCGTACCGGGCCAATCTGCCCGAGTAAGAAGCTCAGACAGCGCCTCGGGGCGGCGAGGACAGAGGCGTATGTCCCTTCCGACGCCTGATATGCGCGCCTGGACGACCGATAACCGGTATGGGTCCTGCGCGAGAAAAAGTACAAGTCCACGATGCACCGAGGCTGGCGCACTTATCTGGGTTCCGCAATCAATAAGGACCAAAGGTTCTTATTTTCCATCAAAATGCCTAAAACCCTCCTCCGGACCTTGTTCTCCATCAACTTTAAAAACCCCGCCTTCGTCGCATACGCTGCATCATCTTCCGATTCAGCAGCTTTTGAAACCAAAAGATTATGCATTTTATAACCGAAAGATTATGCAGTTTTTTCTTCTCCGTATATTTAGAGCAGTGTATCGGGTAAAGAAAAGGCACAAGGCCCGTGGCCCCATACGACATCACATTACGTAAAACACAGGCCCGTAGGGTCGGTCCGAAGGAGGCGAAACGTAATCGGCCGAAAAACGACCGAACCGAACTAGCGATGGCGAATCGCTGAATCAAACCTCTTAGGGCCAAAGGGCACACTTCTTTGTCCCAGGTCCCCCGGCCCGGCCAGAAATGGCTTTACCGCGCACGATACCCGAATATGCTCCCTGCGCACTAGGTGGTGCCACCTATACCCCCCCCGTGCTCAATGGACCATAGGTTATGTGTTTGGCCTTCGCCAAAAGAGGTTCGGCAAAGGTCGTTGACCGGCGGCCTGGCGATCCCCGCCGAGTCGGATAATCGGATTTCAATACGGCCGGTTTCGAGTGGGTCAACGCAATGGGGAAATAAAAAAAATTGCGTGAAATACTCTAATTGATAAGGTGTCGAACATCCTACATAACATTTATTTGGTCTCACTCCTTCCCGGTGATTCGGTCTCTCTAGGTTGGATTCGAACCAACGACCCAATAGTTAACAGCCATTTGCTCTAACCGCTGAGCTACTAGAGAATAAGCAGCGAAGGAACGAATCATGGGGAAACAAAAATAAATTCTGGAGCCTTTCTTTCTTTATACAAGCGTCATAGTCCGCGCCTCTTTCAACTGGATGAAGGTGGAAGGGCCGCCGGGCCCGACGGCCCGGAAACCATAAAAGAGTCGCGAACCGATTCAGGTTCGTATAGAACCCCAGCGGATTGCACTACGCGTGTTTTGTTGAAGAAATTGAATAAATCCGAGTAGAACTTTTTGCGGTCTATAGGATTTGACACATCATTGACATATTCCAGAATGCCGTAGCGGGGGGGGGAGGGAGAATGGGAACTAGAGATTTTTACTTATATTTATTTGCCCTTTTTTTGTCTGACGGGTGGCTCGCGGAAAAACTCCGGGCCTTTGTTATAGATATATCTATATATTTCTCTATTCGAAACTTCGAAATAGGAGGAGTCAATTCAGTCGCGGTCCCCGGTTATCTTAATGGCGTTCCCCGACGAATTAGGACTTCGAATTTATTAAAAATTCGGGACTGGGGGATAACCCACTTCAAGCCCTCAATGTTGCATAAGCCGAGGCTACCCACGTAAACGGAGGCACGTAGTGCTTCTTTATCAGCCATTCCTAGAAGTTTCTGTTGGTCGAGTGTCAAAAAAGATATTTTTAACTCTTCCCGAGCACGTAGCGCCTCTCTCCATAAAGCCAATTTCTATTTCTTTCATTCCCCGCCCCACGGGCCGCCTTTCTTTGTATCCCGGTGCTCGACACCGCCAAGGTCGTATACACTGCAACAACCCGGTCAGTTATCCATACCACCCGATGATGGTCATGGGCGGGCACTCGATCTGCCGTTTGAAATACAGCAGGGCCGTAGGCCTGGTTGTTGTTGCTGCGCAGTTTTCTCCCCAGAGCCCATAGGTAGGGCTCTCCACAACTACTCATCAGCAGGTTCTGAAAGTAAAGAGCCGTAGCCCTTGTGAGGGGATTAGTTAGTTCAGCTGTCATAACTATTTCCAGAATTATTCAAAGATTTACTGGCTACGTGCTTAGCAGATCTATACTTCTTGTAATAATATCTTGCTCCCGCTTCGGGTTTATACACGAGCAAAGTATCGCCCCCTGCGGCAGGACCTGGAGTAGCTAGTGCCAACTGTAAGTGGGTTGGCTAAAGGCTTCAGGTTAACCGATTTATACACAAATAGCGAGAATTGAACAATAAAGAACTTATTGGTGAGGGGCTACACTGGCGGCGTTTACACCAAGCGCGATCTGCCGGGTTGTTTCTTAACCGGGCGCATGTGCAAGGGGTAATTTATTAGGAGATCCCAAACTTATCCAGTTTTGGTATAGGTCCCGCCGCCGCAGGGCAGGCCTCGGATTTCCAAGCATTTGGTACGCTCGAGGCTCATAGTGACGAAATGAACGCCGAAGCGATACTAGACTGATAGTTAGTCGCATAAACAAAGATGAATTGGTAGATAGAAAATGCAAGTTCCCTATATGAATCGATTTAATAATTGCAAATTGTTTTAGCGGACTCCAAGCCATATGATTAATTTCATTTTTTACGATCCTTAGCAAGGCGAAACCATCAAGCCGCTTCGTGGCCTGATGGATTTCAAGCCCAAGTCTTGAAAGGAGAAGCCCTACGGGCTTTACTCGAGGATAAAGAGAAAGATAGACCCGAGTTCCAGACAACCTCATTTGAAATTCTAATCGATACCATTATGTTTTACCAAAAAACGAATTGACAGCATTTTCAACGAACTTTTCTGATAGTATTCCGAAAATCTATAGCATTTTGGATGAAAACATCCTGACGTTTGACCCTAGTCGTTTTATGCATCGTAAGTACTATTGCCCCAATAAGTGCTACTAATAAAATTAGACTAGAAACCAGAAACAAGAAAAAATAGGTTGTATAAAGTAAATTGCCTAATGTCTCCAAATTAGTCCAACTATGTATCTTTCCAGCATAAACTGTATATGTTAGGTAGGTCGCACCCGATTTCGTTGGTAATATTGGGATGTAATCATTATCTACCATTAGAAAGATTTCCAACAAAAAAATAAGTCCAATAATACCACCTACAGGTAAATAGCGCAATACATTCTCGTGAATTTCTTCTATCCTTATATGTAACATCATAACGACAAACAAGAATAAAACGGCAATAGCCCCTACATAAACCACTAGGAAAATCATAGCAAAGAAATCAGGACCTAACAAAACGAGTAAACCAGAGGTATTGCGAAAAACTGGGATTAAAAATAAAACAGAATGAACTGGATTTTTGGCACGTATCACCATAGCGCCTGACACTAGAGCGAGGACCACAAAAACATAAAAAAGTATCGTGGTGAAATTTTCCCCTTTTATTTTATTAGCTGTGAACAAAAAATCTATATTTTTGCTGCGAACCGCATCGTCAGCCCGAAATTTTCCAACGACGTACATATATATGTCTGAGATCTTTCCATTACGGCATTTGGCACGCTGATTATGATTCCCAACTTCAATAACGGGAGATTACACACATCGCGAGCTAGCCGCTTCGAACTTCCACGAAATAGTTTCTACGACCCTCTTAAAGAGGGGAGGAGCCCGGCGTAGCAGCCGCACGCACCTTGTTATTCCTGCAAATCAACGAGAAGAGTTGACGAGCAGCTCTATCATTTGCTCGCGAGCCTGGTATCGCTAATCTCTTTTTCGTTTATTCAGACAAAGCCCCCCCCGGGCCTCTAACCCAATGGGTAGAGGCCCGGAGGAGGTTTGACCCTTTGGCCCGGCGGAACGACTATAAAGAGAGGTGCTACGCACTTCGTGGGCGGTCGCGCACTCCGTGCCTATAGTATCGTGGCCTTTGGGTCGCCGGTTAATGCCCCATCCCGCGTAATAGGAACTGTTAGGATTCGAACCCGGCCGCGGGTCTAGACTTTGTCTCTCCTTCGTACCCGGGGGGCCTTCCACCAGACCCACAATTCCGGGTGTACCCGGGCGAGGATACAGTAATGAACGTAGAAAGATAAATCCTTCTTTTGTGATCCGGTAAACCAAAACCTAAGGTCTCGAAACCAGCACCCAAACAATTAAAAAACGACTAATCCAAATAGTCATGTGCTTGGGGATTCTAGCAAAAATATGGAACAGAGAGGGATCGCTATGAATAATAATAATAGCTATGATTTTACGCTGAAAGGACAATATACGTAAAGTCCTCCCACTGAACCACAGTATTAATTGATTAATACAAGGTTTCTGTTTTACAATGGTTAAGGTTCGCATTTCTTCCATAGACTGAATTAGTACCAATTTTATAGAAATGCCAGAAAGATCACAGATTAAAAGCATTACCAATGATTGGCGGGCGATATATACCAACAGCCTGGATCCGTGGCTGTTGAATCCATTGAAATATCCTACTGGGGGGGGACCACAAGGCCCACGGCGCTGCGGGAGCGCTGAGGCCACCGCAATCACCCTCGTCAGAGTCCAGTTGCTTGTAGCACTTGCTACGACGAGACGAACTCACACCGTGCCCTCGTTTTTGAGCCTACGCCAGGTTGTTACGGCGCCAACATCGACGAAATGTTGATCGATCATCTTCATACCGCAAGGTACTCCCTCCCGCGCCGGCGCCTGCAAGCGCCAAGAAAGCTCTGGAATTAAATGGGTTTTTCATCGTCTCCGAAATGATTTCGATAACTAAATGCGCCCATAGCTTTCGCCGATTCGACGCCGCGGCGGTATCCGCCCCCCCCAGGCAATTGGCGAAATCAGTAAGGGTTTTTGTAGATTTTCCGTTACTGCGGTGATTTTTACTGGTACCATAGGGACCTACACTTCTATTCGACCCGATATTGTTGCTTGAGTTGCCAAATCGCCGGCACCGGGGGGCCGGAATACCCGAAACGAGAGTATTAAGAACTCGTACTGGAAAGAGCCTCTCCCTAAGGTCCTGTGTCCTGGCAGTTTCTTTCTCTTCTTGTGAGTCTGTTCCTTCCCCGTCAGTGTTTTCTCTTTCTTCCCCCTTTCTTTCAGTTCTCCGTCCGTCTCCGTCTGACAGACATGGTCCGGAGGCAAAGATAAAAGAAAGTCCGGCTTTTGTTTGGGGGGGGCCTCGGCGGACCTAGAGAGCGCAGATACTGAAACTGACTCGGCGGAGACAGTAGCGGATTTGGTTCGTTGATACAGCTCCGAGGAGACCCACCCCGTCAATATCTGAGACTATGGCAGATTCGGTCCGTTGATAAAGCTCAGAGACCGGCCCTTAGACTTTATCGACGGATCATCTCATCCACGGAAGCACTCCACGAACCAAACTCGTATAGTAGTGCGAGCTGCCGCCGCAAATTATGGAGCTCTTAGACATTCGGGACAGGGGAAACGCGACGCCCATTTCGCTGTCCCCGCCCGTAAATAACATTCGGTAATTGTGATAGGGCCGCCCCCCTTTCCAAGTCCTCTACCGTCGAGGAGGAAGTGGAGCCTTGATACGAGCGCCTCAATCAATTGGCCAGCGAAATAATCGCGGTCGTAAGCCCGAAAATCCGTCCGATTGAGTCGCGAAAATCAAAACCAGACCCCGTACCTAGCCCGCCACAGCGAGCTAGGTACAGATTCAACGAAGAGTGCTGTTTGTTGCGTAGGCCCGTAACTCTAAAGCTGAGGCGATCATGAGTGAAACCAAAAGAGGAAGGCAGATGTATTGGAAAAATTCGTAATCTGCGACCCTCCAAGCATTATACCTTTCTACGAATAATTCGGCTTTACATTCGTAAACAGTGATCGTTGCAGCGAAGTAGTAGAAAAAACCCACTGGAGCAATTTGTCCAATAGTAACATATGGTGCTTACACGGCGGGTTGACATCCAATCCAACCTGAAGGCGAGCGATCTGCTACAAGCAACCGAAACAATTTTTGGTGAATTGGTAGAAAAAATCGAACTACGTACATATGAAGTGTTAGTGAAAGGTAGAGCCAATAATGACACAAAAACTAGTCCTATGGTAGACTCCCTAATTCGTTGGGTATACTTCGAGAAATTGCATGGACTGGTAAGAAATACCATTCCAGCACTATTTGAGCCGGGGTTGACATGGGATTTGCGGGATAGAGTCGAGGGTCCACCCTATACGGCCCCAGGTTTACCCCCGTTAACCGATCCGGGCTACTTAAGTGCTCTCCGAACCGTACAAGATAGTCGCCCATTACACCGCTCTCTAACATGACTTTATACCTCCTTCGGAGCTTGTTCAAATCCGGAGGGGCACACCCCACGGTCCTTTGGAGATGGCCCGATTGATAGACTGCGTCAAGGTGAAACTTGACAAACGGGAACCATTTGGTAAGTACATAGGCTATTTCGCTACTGTTTGCTATCAAGCGCTTTTTTACTGCTAGGGAGCTTTCGCTTAGGTGGGTAGGCCCCTCTTCCTAGGGATAAAAGCCCTAGGACCTCACCGTTGTTTCCTATACGGCGGCTCGTCCCTTATCTTTTCCATAGAAATAGGGATGAAAACTGTTTCATCTACATAATAATTTCTACTCAATGGATTATTGTAACCATATCGATATGCAGCCGGATGCAGGATACTAGCACCTACTATTATAAAAAAAAGTAAGTAATGGAGGCTGAAAAAACGATTTAAGGTCACATTGTCTAGCCGCCCCAAAGCCAAATTACTATAGTGTCTCCTACGATAGGTATTGCGCCAGCTGTGGCTCCATGAAGAGGACCCCGAGATAATACGTATCCCATAGAAGCTGTTACCATACTTGGGAATAGCGTGACGACTCCGGGACACCGAACTAATTTGCTAGGACTCACATAACTTTCATGATATGAACCACGAAAAAAATAGAGATGAACGACAATAAAAAACATACTGGCTCCATTAGCATGCATATAGCGAAGCAACCAGCCTCCTTTCACATCTCTCATGATGTGTTCGTTCCACGCCTGAGAAAGCTACATCCACATGAAGTGTATAATGTATAGCTAAGGAAACCCCTGTAAGTATTTAGATAACCGAACGAGGACCAGCCAACGAACCAGAACCTCACCAATAACTTATATCGCTAGAAGTTGGATAATCCATCAAGTGATTGTTAAGTGTAGAAGATATAGGTTGTTTAAGAATCGAGAGTCGTCTCGAACTTTTGTGCCTTTTTTTTGCGTATCATGGAAACTTTGTGTTCTTCATGATTGACGTCACGCATAATGGGCAGGATTGACCCATCAATACAAGGCCCCGCCGGGTTGAGAAAAATCAATATAGATTTTTTCTTCGTTCTATAACGCCACCTCAAGCCGCCCGCATTGACGGAGTCCATAGAGCGAATAAAAAGAATTCTTTGGCGATGTTTCGAAGCATTTTAACCTTGAGCTGCTATGGCCTGCTGGGCCTAGCTCTATCCCCGTAGGGACAGAGGGAAGGGGCGGCTAAAAATATATATTTTTTTTGCTTGTCGTTCTATTGCTTGAAGTTCATGATTCCCACATGCTGAGTAATACTCGTGTAGTTTTGTTTTGCGCACCCTTGCGGGTAGCGCATGAGTACCCAACCCCTAAGAATTAGGGGCGAAAGGGACCATTGGTGTGCATTGCTTTGCGTCAGCAAACCCGGTTCTTTTATTACGGTTGATTATGACGCGCGAAGGAAGTGAGGCCCTTTAATGAAGGTTTATAGCATCATTTAGGTAGATACATAGCGAAATTGTGAAAACATAAGCCTGTGGAATGGCAACACCTAATTCTGAACCAGTTAATGCGAATACTATAAAGAAGGGAGCAAGCTGCGCCAGATACAGAATACCCCCCATGGATAGCATAGTCCAAGCGAACCCGCTTAAAATCTTGACTAAACTATGACCAGCCATCATATTGGCAAATAAACGTATTCCTAAGCTCAATGCGCGAAAACAATAAGAAATTGGCTCGAGAAGTACTAAGAAAGGTGCTAACGGTAGGGGTACTCCTTGCGGTAATAGGATACTAAAAAAATGGAGCCCATGTGTTTGAAATCCAACTATAGTTATTCCAATAAAGAGAGAGAATGAAAGACCTAGGGTAATTATAAAATGACTCATTACTGTAAAACTATATGGTATCATACCGATAAGATTGCGAAATAATAAAAAAGTAAAGGTGACATAGATTAAGGGGAAAAACCGTTGTTTCACCGAAGAAGCACCACTTATTTGTTCGTTCACCAAGTTAAGCACAAAATCATAAATCATTTCCACACAGGATTGCCAAGCATTTGGTACTAAGTGTCCTCCATTCAGGGTGACAAAATGAACCAGAAGCAATACTAAACCGATAGTTAGTAGCATGAACAAAGAGGAGTTGGTAAATGGTAAATGCAAATTTCCTATATGAATAGGAATCAATTGAATAATTGCAAATTGTTCTAGCGGGCTGCACGCCATAATTGATTCTATTTTTTTTAGAAAAGGAGGCCGCTGATAGCGACCCACCATAATGAGAGATAAACAACTGAGTTTGGGCAAGAAAGGCGTATTATTTTTTTGGATAACCGGTGGGAAATGCCATTACCCAGCCTAAGCATTACTGGGCGGGAATCAGAAAAGGTTCTGTGATAAGCCGCCGACTCGGTCTACTATATGGGAAGTCCCGACGCATGACACACAGAATTTAGCTACTTCCCATATTTGATGAGGTGTATACCAAAGAAACGGTTTGAACCGGAAAGTTTCTCATTATGAATTTCTTACAATGTCGAATCCGGAAAATGACCAAACTGAGGTAATAAACACCTAAAAATTCGACCCGGTCCCTACGAACGAAAATGGAAATATTACATAAGAATGAATCCTTATCTACATATTTTCTGGAAACAAAAAGGGATACGTATAAAAATTCCAACAATTTGATACTAATTAACCTTTCTAACAGTAAAACAAATCTGATTTCATGGGGCAAATAAGTTTGCGTAAATTATAGAGCCATTTCCGATCCGTGGGGCCAAAGAAGCACGTAGTGCCCGCAAAGGAAAAACACTCCTACGAAAGAAGGGGCTAAGGGTTCGGCATGAAGACCCACCCGATAGGGGAGAGTCCGATGCCCGTTGGTTGCGCGTCTTGGACCCGCGTAAAATTGTTTTCTTCATCCCCGGGGGGATGAAATTAATTGAAAAAGGTAATCCGAGTAATCTCTATATGAGATAAGTTAATCATCTTGTACCAACCATATGAATATTCTAATAACCAATAGTCTCTAGTAGTTTATCCCTGTTTCGTATCATATCATCTAGTACTGGAAGCTTTACAATCGCTGCGGGCTTCCCTATCAAATTGACAGAATATGGCGGAACAATCAAAGTGAGATAAAATTTGGCGCATAGTCAGATATTTCATTGCCGAGTCGGAATTAGGAACGAAGTTTAGGATGGTGTATCCGCCTAAGTATAGCAAAAGATCACCCTGCTAAATCGAAATGAAGAAATGTTTTCAGTTGCTCGCAGGTGAGCTTTTTTATAATCGACAAAGTAGATAGTTCACCACCATCTATAATGAGAGAAACTACGATTGGCTTCAGCAAGTTTATGAAGATCATCCCTTTTTTTACGGGCAATCCCCATCTTTTGGGAAGCCTCCAGTATCTCGGCGTATAAACATTGATCTAAGCTTATGCTCTTTTTGCCCATACGTCGTTTGGCTGCTGATTCAAGCATCCAACGAATAGCTAAGGTTTCTTGACGAGTTGTTGCTGTAATAGACGGTACTAATCGAGTAATGCCTGAGATTCTTACTTTTTTCACCCCACAAATAGGCTTGACATTTTCTATGGCGTTAACCAAAAGTTTTATTACATCGCCATGAGGAGCTAGACGATGAAACGTTTTATAAACAATAGCACGAGATCTCGTTTTTTTCCCATCAATCATGCAAATGTGAACCAATTTTTTTATTAATTGTCTTTGTTTACCATTCAAGCCCCGGATATAGCCCAAATTGTCTGAGCAATTGTATGTGCTTGCCCCACGGCCCCTGGGTCTTGATGGCAAAAGCCCTCCCAGGGCATAGCATAAATATCTACGGTGGGATAAGCAAAGCGCATAAACGCTTTCTGTTCCGCGACAAAATCTATTTCTTTTCGTTCCCACCCTCTCTGAAAGTCCTGATGAGTGAAACCGATCAAGAGATGAACTAAAAACACAGTTGAAATTCGATTTTTCGAATAAATTCATATATAATCTTTGGGTTTTTTCGTACCATATTTAGATCTGCCTCGACGTCGACCCGGTATTCCTTGAAGATCTTTAACTCCTCGAATACAATGGTATTTTACGCCTGGCAAATCCTGCACTCTACCTCCTCGAACCATAACCACGGAATGCTCCTGCAAATTATGACCCTCGCCGGGAATGTAAGCAATTATTTCATTTCGATTGGTTAGACGTACCTTAGCTATCTTGCGTGAAGCCGAATTAGGTTTTTTCGGCGATCTTGTCGAAACACGCAGGCAAACCCCCTGCTTTTGAGGACATTTATTTAAAGCTCGAGTACGCTTTGTCCGTCGTTTCGACTCCCTGCCTTTACGAACAAGCTGATTCATTGTTGGCATATTTCGCTCATTTCGTTTTTTTCCATTAATTTTTCAATCCTTCGTACCCAAGATTCGGCTCAAAATCGTTCGATTAATCCCCAACCGATAAATATGAATTTCTAGATATTTTCAAGCCCTTTGGCCCCGTACTCTCCTTTCTTTGTTTCGTCGGGGAGACTTCAAAAATTTATCATTTCGTTTATGCTACTTGCGCCACCTTCGGGCCTCCCGCATATCGCTCAGCCGGGGTCTGGTACGATTCATCCATAATAGGTAGAACTAATTTTACGTCACCGAACCGTACATACTAGTTTCGCATCCCTAAAACGTTACGGAACAGGGATTTGGGTGGCCTGCGTAGGCCTACAATTACTAGTCTTCGGGCGTCGGCCTCCCCCTGGAGGGAGGTAAGAGGCCGCGGGGCCTCGAAGTAAACTTCTTGTTTGCTAGCATCAGTTTCATTATGCTAGGAAAGTTGACTAAAAAAAGAAATATGTTACTGCTGCTTGACCAAAGGGACGCCGTAGGTGTCCGATAAAATGGGTCCGACTTCAAATTTGCCTTTGTTGTTTCGAAGTCCTGTTAAACACCAGCCGGCTCGCCACTTCTCTTTCGAGTCGCACTGAGGCGGCGTAACAGATCGTCATCCTCGACTCCTTCCAAGTCTCGCGCGAAGAAGAGGATTAGCTAAGTCTGGACATACTTCTTCATGGATAATGCTCGTCCACGAACACGGATCTCTCCAACCCCCTACGTCAGACAAGCTTTTTATCCCGTTTCAGCAGCTGCATATTGTGCGGAATGAATGGCACATTACATTGATGGCGAATTCGGGGGGGATACTCTTCTTGGTAGCCGGGCTAGCATATTCTTCGGGCCAGCCAATGTGGTAACCAACCGGAGTGGTTCTATAAGGTACGATGCTAGTACGAGGTAACGGGGACCACCCACCGAAGAGGTCGGCGGCCATGAACCTCTCGCTTCTTTGCACGAGATAGCGTTATTAGTATGTATCGCACATTGGAAGATGAAGAAGATTAAATGGATGGACATATTTTTTACTTATTTTTATGTCGAAAGGAACAAGTAAATTTCCTGATTTGCCAGAGGAGCGCAATGGTGGGTACCCAAGTAGTAACGTAGTCGAGGAGGTATGGAATCAAAAACTCATTTGTTTGATTATAGGTTTTTCTTCCGAAGCGCAACGATTCGCTCAGCATCATGCCTTCACCGGTAGTCTTAGCGAGGGAGACGACTTCTTCTCGGCTTCACCGAAGAAGGGCGTTCTTCATGTCGGCGTAGCTCTCTCACAAGAGTTTTTTGGGTATTCTAAAGTTTGGGCATCCCTTGTATTTTCGTGCTGTCTTAACGAGATAGATTTAAATCTCGTTTTTGTTGCTTAAAACCCAACTCTGTTTGCTTAATACGTTCGTTTGCACGTATCCCCTTCATACGTTTTTTTGATCGTTGCGGGGATAACTCGATCTCGTCTTCTTTGATGCGTAAAATATCTACCTATAGTTAGTCTACAAAGCGACCCCTTTCCGCGGGGCAGATGGTTAACCTGCGATAGGTTTCCAATTTTCACTTGCAGTGCGCAGCGCCTCCCTGCCGGCCGGCGACACCCCTAATTTGAATATGGTTCATAGGCACCACTGATACGTTCCCAGGGCGCACTAGTAAACTATTTAGCACTTTCCGTTGGGTGCGCGGATTCCGTTTCAATGTAGTGTAAGTGGAGCCAAAGCCTCATACAAAGAAGATAGAGTAAAGTTGCAGCAGTTACGATAATGGTTAGGAAGACACGAAAACGTAATCATAAATATCTGATAGACCGCTCAAATGTGCAAATAATGCAATTACAAGTAATAAAAGTGGTTGAGACTGACAATAATAAATTTCGAAATTGAGACATTGAAAAAGACACTTTTGAAACACCAATAAGATTCGTGCTCTTTCCGAAAAAAATGCCAAAAAACGAGTAAAAAAATAATGAATTCGAAACAAATATCTTCAAACTTGATTCAATACTAGAAAAGTTAATAATTTTGTACCGAACGGAAGCCGGGATAATTAAAAACATTGAAGTTTCTTCTTTTTTTTTGTCGAAACCGACGCCATAAAGCCTTTTCCCCTCGCTTTTGGAGCAACCTCAGTGAAGGTAAGTAAGATTATCCCTTACGGGATTTGAACCCGTGTCTTCGACATGAAAAGCCGATGTCCTATACCCCTAGACGAAAGGGACGAAATCGCTTCGAAAAAAGGTGTGCGGTGTCCTAAGTCCACTATTCCGTTCCGAAGTGAAAGTATAAAAACGAAAATATTTTGGGTTTTTTATCGGTAGTCCGTATTCACCGGAAGGCTTATTATCCGCTAGGCGGCAAAGCCCGAAGCATTACGGGGGCCCGTAGACCGAATGGCTCTGCGGCGGGTCAGCCGCTTCATCGATCGATGGAAATAGATATCGAAGTCATAAGGGACTTCTTGTAGCATCTTTTTACTACCACTCAGCAGTATACCATATCCGTTTGAGGCTGCGAGCCAAGCGTTGTATTGCGCTGGAAGTGGTTGGAAAGGTTCTCAAGTAGAATGGAATTGCCCGTTGTATATTTCGGGGTCCGAAGGTCGAGACCTGCGGTAGTTTTGGGTATTCGAGATGACGAATTACAGGTTCAAGATCCCCGTACGCAACGACTTATGGGAGAATAGCGCCCCCTCGTTCAACAGTGACGCTGAATTCGGAAACAAAAAAGGGGGTATAGCCAAACCTTTACGGGTTCCAATACTGTAAGAGATGTATCCATCCCCTCCATAACGCTACAATGTTCGATTCTCTATCAAAATCCGAGTTTCTCTATGATGTTGGTCACGAAGGGAGTGCGCACGACGAGTAGGATCTTGAGCAGCACTTGGAGCCGTCGCAAACGAATGACTATTTTCCTATCGAGATAACTCCAAATTACTTGCTTCGGATTCTTCGTCCTTATCAGATGTATGTAGACCAAATTTTAGATCGATGATGCTATGTCGACCTTACGGCGTATTATGTGTATTCCCGCCCACAATTGAGGGCCTCATTCAGCAAAGATCCTAAACATTCAACCCATACATTTTGCACGAAGCACTTTCTACTGGAGCAATCAATTATCGCACAGGCTATATAACCTCAATCCCGACTCTAGATGCTCTTAGTTTACCGGTGTTGTTTTCGAAAAGAACGGAATATTACGGAAGAGCAACACACGTCATAAGTAAATGATGCCGTTGTAAAAAAACGGCAACTGGCCGAATGTAATAACCAAAAGTCATACGAGCATCTTTTTCGAATAAAATCTGTAAGCTACTATACGGTTTCGAAAAATATCAACTCCGAACTTAGGATTGACGGTTCAGAAAACAACAAGTTTTCTTGTTGCATAATAGTATTCTTATTTATGATTGTAAAGTATTTTTTTATTTCGCCGAAACCCGTGCACCAGCCCTTCGGCTCCGTTTCTGGAGCAATCTAACGGTAGGTGCTTCGCCGCCGCCCCTTACGATATTTGAGTGTCTTCGACGTCCAAAAAAATTGTGTTTTCTCGGAGAAACAGAATGGAATGCGCCTTCATCCATATAACGCTTATAGAACCATCCGAGAAATGCTAAGCGGGGAAATATATATCCGTACGGCCCGGTAGAGCTTTAGCCCTATAGCTTATCGGGGAGATAGCCTCTGGCCCTCTCCCGGAAACAAACCGGTTTCCCTTCTTTTGTCGGTTCTTTTCCTTTCCTCCGTCTGACAGTACCCCGCGCTATGGGCCGCCTTTTCTCTCGGCTTCAGCTCTATTCCCGACACGGGAATGGGGAAAGAAGAAGATCCAAGAAACACAAAATATGAGAGACGAACAAAGGGAAGAGAAGCTTATCGCGCCTTCTGCTTGCTCCGCCGATGATCACGATCATTTCGTGCCTGTTAAACTAAAGACCCGGTACCTACAAGCGGAAAAAGGGACTTGAACCCTCAACCTCAGCCTTGGCAAGGCTATACTCTACCATTAAGCTATTTCCGCCCGCCATAAATTACGATATATATACATGACTTGGCACAGGGTATAATGGCTCCTCCGTCCGCCTCACGGCGGACCAGTCAGGCCTTGGATCTCCGCCCTCCCTCTCCTGGAGCCAGAGACTAGGGTAGACCGAGTAATTTAATACTCATATCTAGTCCTATACCGAATTTTGGGGTAAAGCCACCAGGCTCTAGTGGTACCTGCGGCGAGCAGTCCACCACATGTGTAGTAAGATCACCAAACTGGCGTTCACACCACCCTTACGGACTCTTTACGATTTGGAACCCCATGTTTCTCTCGGCGCCACGGGTCCATGATAGTCGGACAATACAAGAGCACAGTGTGCTTGAGCCATTAGTCGGGGGACGTAGGTATATATATATTTTTTTTTCTTTCGTAGCCCTTTCCGCGGGGGCGGAGCTAGAGAACGTCTGCTTGGAACCAGTTATTCTCTACTTATCTGACGTATTCCCTTAGTCCAATCCGATGGATAGGCCCATGCTTGGAAAGATTCGAACTCTCAACCCCCAAATCCGTAGTTTGGTGCTCTATCCAATTGAGCTACAAGCACTAGTTGGCTGTTCTTAAGCACTACGTGTCGTATACGCTTGATCGCTGCAAGATAAACATAAAAAAGAGATATATATATATATACATATTTATGCTTCATCCTATTAGCTTAAGCTGTGGTATAAAGCATCGTAAATAGCCGCATGACTAGCATATTGCGTTATTAGGCGTTCGTGCCATAAAACTGCCCTTTTCTGCCCATCCCCCAACCAACGTCTCTAGATCTCACTCAAATAGAACCTACCTCAGAGTGCTAGGCCCTACGGGCAGAAAAATCTATATATATTTTTTCCGTTACAGTTTAGCGCCGAGTACTGTGTCAGTCAACATCTTGATCGTAGTCCCGCAGTCTGGCCTCGTACAGTCAGTGTAACACGCTAGTAATCAAGCATCAAGCGATTGTTTCTCAATTAGCAATCAATCAAAGACTAGCTCTCGGTGAAGTTTTCTCGATATTTTCGTTGAGAGGGGATGGAAAACGAAATAAAAAATATAAAAAATTTTTTTATCCTTTTGACGGAAAAGGAAGTGCTTACGCACCTTCGGGGCGGCTCCCCGCGACCCCCAGCAGGCCTCAACCCGAACCCTGTGGCCCAAAGGGCACTCGCCCGAGCAAGAGGCTTTTACTACTTTTGAGTAATTTTAAGCTATCGAGGTCCGAAGGGGACGCCATTTGTGTAACTTAAGCACTGATCCGCTCCGTCCCGAAATGCCGAGTCCTTGGAAGGCGGGGGGGCCCGCCCCGTTAGGGACTTGACCGAGGAGCCGCCGCCAGGCTCGGAAGTCGAGTAGGCGTAGCCTACCCCGCAGCGGATGAAAGAAAAGGGTTCAAGGGGAATTTTTTCTTTATGAAGATTATGGGTCCATAAGTTCTATTTGCATATGTATCCGAGGTAGCGCTCGACCAAAGGGAGAGGATCTATTATGTGTTTCTGCATCCGACGTTTGGTCCAATAATGTTTCTGCCCCTCTTTTTATGTATGCGGCTTTCGGAGTTTAAATTCCTTATGTTAAGTGCAATGTGTTTGTTCCCTAATGGGATGACCTTCCGGATTGCATGTTTTACCGGCATTCTATAAATGGCTCGAGCGATAATTTACCGCTACCCGGCTAAAAAAAAAAGAGGGGGGGGCGGGAAACGCGCCGTTTTCGGCTATCAGGAGGCACGGCTTAAGTAAAGCTGCGTATTGTGCCGGTCGGACGATCGACGCCCTAGTTAATGACTGGCGGGTGGAAACTTATGCAAGGAAAATATCTAATCACATGCAAAAGGCCCCAGACTTTCGACGCAAGCAGATCTGAACAAAATTTGGCAGCAATCCGGAGCATTGGCCCATCCCTTACGAACAAGGTTTCAAGATGTCTCATCGAAATTCTCGGGAGCGCGTGTCAAGGATGTAAGTACTATGAAATAGTCGATAAAGGACGCGTATTCTTTTTCTTCAGAGATTTCGGGCGGGCTACTAGATGCTTCTATAGGGCCGACATCTAGAACGTGCTCCCTCTTTGTATAGCTAATAACTTGCTCTTGTGATTATTGCTGGCTCCGCTGCATCCATCGCCTTGTAACCCCCCAGTACTTCTCTTTGGGCCAACAGCTACAATTTGAGCTACAATTTGCCCTGGTGTCGTTATATATACGACATAGGCTCTTGCGGTGGCCAATACAGAACTATGACATTGCGGTTGTATCTCCACTCTACGGATCCTGGCGGACATCTCGCTTTCAGTTTCATTAGATCCTTTCCCTTCGGCGGCTAAATCGGGAACAATTGGTAAAAGAGAAATGGGAAGCGAACATCGACTCGATGCAAAAAACGTGGACATAATCCGACAAACACTACGTGCCCCCCCCCGTCGATATCGTGGTTTCTGAGGCTTGGATCCCAGCCTCCAGTTCTCAAATACGAAGTATAGTTGGGAGAGGCAGGATTCGAACCTACGTAGAAAACCTTCAGCAGATTTACAGTCTGTCGCTTTTAACCACTCGGCCACTCTCCCTATGATAAGTAAGCTTCTATTTTCCGGCGGTGCAACGGGACTCTGACGAAAAATGGGTCAATCCACGCGTGTACCGTTGTTCCCATGGACTAATCGAACAAGTAAAAGGATGTACCGTTGATATATATTATTCATTGCACACTTTACGCATCCTACAGGATTTGAACCTGTGACCTTCAACTTAGAAGGTTGTTGCTCTATCCAACTGAGCTAAGAATGCGGCACATTACTAACCATTTCGCAAAAAAAAAGTGAATTCCAGAGAAGAAAGAAGCTTGCTTCTTTCTTCTCTCCCGCTTTATTCGCATCGCGAATGGAGGCCGAAAGAGAAGAAAGGGTCCGATGGAATGAAACTGGAATGAAACGAACAAAAAATCTTTTTTTTTGCTCTGCGTTTCCCTGGTTCTGATCAGGTTCAACACATGACGAAATATAATGAATTTTGTATCAAAAACTATTCTGGAGAAAATTATAATTCGTGTTTTTTGTATATTGATTCGCTCCAGTTTCACATAGTTTACATGTTATTGGTTCGGGAAGACGGCGGCCCGGGGCGTGTCGCGGAGTGCGGCGGCATAACGCATAGCATGGAGGAGGACTCTATCGTATAGAATAAACGAAATTGGAGTTTCGCATACAGAGAAATCATTGGAAATAACATATACATATACAGAAACTGAAGTTTCGTATATATATACATATAACTGCAAATAGTATGTACAACATATGGAGAAACTTCAGTTTCGTTTATATAATCGCTTTTCACATTCGTTGTCGAGGTGCACATCGAAAGAATTGATGTAACTAAGCTGCCGAAGTTACTATCTAGTTGCAGCAGTCAGAGGCGTTTATGTGCCAATCCGCGTTTATTATACCTAATTAATGTCCCTCAACTCAAAATTTTGTTTGAAAGTTACTTATTTCTTCGGAGTGCCCGAGTTAGCCCGCGTATCGTACACCTTATATGTTTTTCTACCCCCCGTACGCGGAACGACAGCGCGTACTGGACTTTTCCGAGCCTTTCATTTATTCATGGATGGATAGTCTGCGCAGTTTGCAGTTGATACGTTCTAGGCCTAATTCTAGCCCCTGCGCTTCCCTCGAGGTAGTGACAAAGCAATTTGTGGAATACTTCGTAGATCGGGGTTATGCGACAGCTCACATCGGCAATCATCCAGCATTCGCGAATGTCTACCGGATTTAAGCGTTGTATTATTCGATGGAGGACTCGACCAGGGGCAAACCATTAGGAACAAGGTGGATGCAGCCAATTATATCGAGTCAATAAAATCGTCCAATAAGGAACCGGACCCGCGGCAGATGAAATATTTTCGCAACAGCGTCGGCACAAACGCATATGAGATGCTATTTGGGGGAAAGAATAATATGAAACGGAAGACCGAGCCGGGTAAAGAGATAATGGAAGAGGGAAGCGTAATGGAGCACGGATAACATAAGGCTTCTATTTTGTGTATACGGAAATAATAATACATAAATCAATAAATTTGGGTGGGAGCAAATTATAATCATTATATATGCATATACGACGAATCCATAAATCGAGAGATTGAATCCATAAATCGAGAGATTGAATCCATAAGTCGAGAGAGGAAATCTATAAATCAAGAGATTGAGGCAAGGGTTGAATCCGGAAATTTGGAGCAAATAATAATATTTAATCATATGAGTTCACGAAGTAAGAGATCCGACAGGAGTTCTCGACCACCATATTAGATAAATGGGTGGGAATGGGCCACCACCACATTAGATGAATGGATGAAAATCGTCAGGATTTAACCATTCATCTAATCTTGTGGCCCGTTAGAGAAGACTTCACGGACCGTAACCGGTTGGATTAGCTATTCCTGCGCGGGTGGTACTTCCGCCTCTTTGCTGAGGTCAGATGGTCGGACAGACCTTGGACCCTTTGATTTTTATGGCTATTTGAAAAACAAAATAGAGACTCGTGACGATATATGTTCGTAATGAGATATGTAAAAACTCTAACCAAATCTCCATCTTTCGAAGCGCCATCAATGATTCCCATTATACGGCAGACGCGCTCCTTTTCCGCTTCCAGTCTTACCCCTTTTGCCTACAAGGTTTCAGATAATGTATCTGAAACCTCGTAAGTTTCCAATAAATATTTACATAAAAGCGGGCGGGATTGTACCAAAAATCTTTGAAAAAGCATAGATAGGATAGCGTTTATTGAATTGATTGATTGTCAATAAGCCATTCTTTTATGGCTGGATTGCGGTCCCGGGAGAAAGATGGAATAAAAGGATATACGAAAAAAAAGGAGATTAGGGAAAGCAACATAGTAGTTAATATCCGAGAAGTCTAGCGTGGTAAGGGCAATCGGGAAATAAAGTACTACGCAAAGACTGATATAATTTTCGTATATCCAAGTAGAGGAGTCAAATATGTGCAAAGAAACAGTAAACAATGGACATTGTTTTTTATCGGGGGGTTTCCTTATACCAGATTGGGCAACAAAAAATAAAGCAAAGAGGGCGGCCCCGAGTCCTAACTCGAAGGGTTTCCCGTGGGTGTGGGGCAGATCTCTCCACCCCCCAACTCTCAGGGCCGCTGAAAAAATGCGTAGGAAGGGCCAAGGGAGCCAACCGAGTCAAGGTGGTGCCACTATCGTGCCTCAGCGAAGAACCTGATGACAGTCCCGTTTGAGCCGCACGAAAAAAAAATATACATATTTTTTTTTGCTCCCCCCGTGGGGTGGCCCTTTGGATGTAAGACCAGAGGGCCACGAAATCAGAAAGCCTTTTATGCACTACGGGCCTGCGGAGAGCTAAAGCCTTGAGGGGGGATTTCTCTATATATGATAGATAATCAGCCGCGAAGATTTTTTTTTGTGCTGCGTCCCCCCGAGAAATCATTAAGCTCATAAACATAGGCAAAGTGCCATTTGATGAGTAACTAAAAACAAAGGAGAGGGATATAGAAAGAAAAAAGTAATAAAAAAGACAGTGATTGCTAGTAGTAACGATTTTTCACGATCCATGGGTTTATATAAAATCCATGTTTCGGGTGTATCAAAATACATTATTTTCACAAAGCGTATATAATAAAAACAACTGATAACGCTAGTAACTACTCCTATTAGGGCTAGTAAGTAGGCCCCGCAGCCTAGAGCGGCAAAAAACAAATAGAATTTGCTACGAAATCCAGCTAATGGGGGTATTCCTGCGTATGGGAACATAGTAATAGACAGGGTAATAGCTAAAATAGGATTAGTTTTGGCTAAAGCACCTAAATCTGCTATATATTTGAAACGATTTTGACGTAACGCTAGAACCATAGCGAATGCATTAACGGTCATTAATACATAAATAAAGGTACCAATTAATAGTGATTGAATTCCTTCTATGGTTCCGCATGAAAAACCGATTGAAAGATAACCTACGTGTCCAATAGAACTATAAGCTAAAAGTCTTTTGATTTTGTTTTGGGCCATGGCAGCCAGTGCTCCTAAGATCATAGAAGCAATGCTGCAGAAAAAGAATAGTTGTTGCCATGTTGGATCATAGAAACTATAAATAAAAACACGTAACATATTGGCAAGAATAGAGATTTTAGGTGCAATCGAAAAGAATGCTGTAACTATAGTAGGTGAACCCTCGTATACATCGGGTGCCCACATATATAGAGTCAAAGATACATTCACCGAGTCGCGCAACGAGTCAATAAAAAATCTATATTTTTCTTATCCCCTATTGGTTCGAGGGCTCAAAAGCCCTTCAATCAGGAAGCGCTCCCCCTCTGGTCGAGTGCTATGTACCTCTCTTCTCTCCCGGAGCACCCTCCCCGCGCACTGCGTCCCTATGGCCGCCAGAGGCGCGGGACCGTAAGTAGGAAGAAGTGCGCAGCACTTTGTGGATGGTTCCAAGGGAGACTTCCTTAGCTTCACAGGGTCCTCCGAAAGGTCGAGGGCCGGAAATGGCTCGTGGATCGATTCCCGCGCACTTATTTCTTGGCCGGGACCCGAGAGGCCGGTAGGTCAATTTTTCTGTTTCACAAAAAAAGGGCCGGGCACTGCCAGACAAAAAAAGGGATGATTCTGATAAGTTTTCGGAAATAGATATATATATTTCATATTTGTCGTTCACTCGCTGTTCGCTTAGCAAACGGTTGAGAAAATTCCCAAATGACTTACTACAGTGCTCTCCGAACCGTACTAGATAGTGGCCCATCATACGGCTCTCTAACTCTACTTAACTCTCGGATTATATATCCAAAGGGCGCCGCCGCAGCACCATCCCCCTTAGGGAGAGAGGGCACAGCGAGAAGTATATATTTCTTCCAACCGGCGGGTCGAGCTCCCCTGGGCCTCTCCCTCTTCGCGCCTTCGGACCCTTCTTGCTTTCAGCTATTCCACTCCACACGCAGCCGGATCCACTTGGATCACCTGGAATGATATCAGTTGATTTTGTAGAGTCCAACCCGCCAAGTATAGGCAGGTACCGCATAGACCCCTTCCCTTATGTTGTTGCCAGCGCTTCACTGAGCCGAGAAGAAAATTTGTTTTCTTCCCTCGCTTTCGCACTTGATTGCGGCCGAATAGAAACAAAATATTTGGCCCCTAAGGAAGGTACTAAAGGTCCTCTGACTTCCAGCCGGGGATTTGTTTCACCGTTGGATCTCGCCGGTACAGCCTATGGTTTTTTTTGGTGCCTCGAGATATCGTTTTGTTAATTGTCCCCAAAGAGTAGGGTAATCAGCTTCCATGCAGTTTACAGCTCCAATCTAGACCTTGCCGCCTTTTCACTTCGACAGGCAGGAAGCACACCAGCGTGCGTTCGCGCGTTTACCCTTCGACGGGTGAACTGGGTAGCCAGTTGACAAGAAGATAACTTCGATTCGCCAGGCGGGCTTATCTCGTGTGGCACTATTAGAGCTCACGCGGTGCTATTGAGCAGCGAAAAACTATTTAGCTCTCAACCGCGTTTTTGTGACATGCTATGGTCTCAACGCTCTCACGAGGTAGTGATGAGTTCTCCACGCTCGGCGCACAGGGCGCCCCGAAAGTATTGAGATTGGCCGCAATCTGTCGGTACCCATAGGCCGTCTAACGGCCGCCCGAAAAGGAACTGCAGTGATCTTGAATAAAAAACCTACAGCGATAAATAAAATTCCCATAAAGATACCACTAGATTGAGCACCGAACAAAGTGATTTCATATCCAGTGAAAATCTTAGCTAATTCCTCAAAGTTGGTAACTCCAGTAAACCCATAAATCATGGAACAACCAAACAATAATATTCCGGAGGAGAAAGCACCTAAAATAAAATATTTTAAGCCGGCTTCCGCGGAAAATTCAGAGTCTCTTTTTGATGCTGCGATCACATAGAAACATAAACTTTGAAGCTCAATAGCTAAATACATGGCGATTAAATCATAAGCCGAGATCATAAAAAGCATACTGCAAGTAGAAAATAAAATTAATACAATAGATTCGAAAGCATTCGAACTCTCCTGTTTGGAATAATCCAAACACATAACTATGGTACTAGCCGTACTTAATAATAGAAAGATTTGGCAAAAATATGTAAAATTGTCTATTATTAAATTATTATATACTAAATTGGCAACAGCTAAGGGTGAGCCAACGGCGACCAATAGGATGGTTATTAAAACACTAAGTAAACCAAGCCAACCCACATTACGCACCAACGGTGGATAATCGTATTTTTTAGAGGTACTAAATACAACTCCATAAATAAGCAAAATGATGGTTGCGTTAATAAGAAAGATCTCCGGGAAAAGCGCTAAAAAATCATGCTCAAACGTTTCTTCGAACCTCTTTTTTATGTTTTTTAATCAAATTTTCCATGTTGCACTAAGTTACTCACGGAAGTATGCATACACTCTGGGAACACTTCGGGGTAAACACCCATCCAAATAACTCCAGCAATGAAAGGTAAAAAGATGAGAACTTCTCTTCTATTCGAATCGGAGAATTTGAGTAGAAAATTGGGTTTGAAATTACCGAAAACCACACGATTATATAGCCAAAGTGAGTAAGCGGCGCCTAAAATCATACCAAGTGCTGCCAATGCGGCCACTAAGCTATTTCTTTGGAAAGCCCCTACTAAAATAAGAAATTCCCCGATGAAGCTGCTAGTACCGGGTAAACTCATATTGGCTAAGGTGAAAAATAAGAAAATGGTAGAGGAAATAGGCATGGTGCTGACTAAACCTCCATAATATTTAACAATTCTTGTTTTGTGTCGGTCGTATAAGGCCCCAACACATAAAAAAGGGGCTGAGGAAACCGGTCCATGACTTAACATAAGTAAAATGCTACCTTCAATTCCCTGTATGTTCAGACCGAACATACCAATAGTCACAAAATTCATATGGGCTACTGAGGAGTAAGCAATAATTTTCTTCAAATCGATTTGTCTTATTGTAGTTAAGGAAGTATATATAATAGCAATCACACTTAAAGCATAAATGAAAGGAGTGAAATAAAGTGTCGCTTCGGGAAACATGGGTATAGAAAATCTTAAAAAACCATAGGTTCCCAATTTTAAAAGAATTCCTGCCAAGATTACAGATCCAGCCGTAGGTGCCTCCACATGAGCTTCAGGTAACCAAATATGAACTGGTACCATAGGCACTTTCACGGAGAAAGAAGCGAAAAAAGCAATCCATAGCAAGATCTGGCGCCGCTCACTAAATTCCGTGGTTAGTAATATCTGTAGATCAGTAGTTCCTGTTTGGAAGAAAATAAATAAAATGGCTAGGAGCATGGTAAGAGATGGGCCACCAACCTCAACTACCCAATAAAACCAAGTTCTCTGCACTTTCGAGGCGCGCGCGGCTTATACCTCAGTCATGGTGATATCTTCATTAGGTATCAATGGCCTTCCTCCGAACCGTACGTGCAAGTCTCCCCGCATACGGCTCTCCGAGTGATCCTTGAGTTTATAGATTGGTTGGAAGTTTTTAGGGCCATCTGGCCTCTCCTCGCTCTCAGTATACCCTGTGTCCCTCTCAATTCCAATCCAACTAACCGAGGTCGGACCCCGCCCGGGCCTTCTTGTTTGGGTTCGGCCTCTCGCCTCAAGACAAGATGAACAGTATAAGGTTTTTACTTATAATGTCATCATCTGTTCTCTCTGGGCCCCTTAGCAGAATCATGTCCGTTATTACGGGCCCCCCGTTGCCTACCCTTCTCCCGCCGGGTCTGACATCCCCCCCCCCAGAGAGGTTAAAAAGCCAGTTCCCCGGAGCAACCTTAGACAATCCCACGTTTCATCCTAGTGTGTCGAATCGGTCCCTTAGGTTCTGAGTCCTTGCCCGTATCTATACGGTAGCTGTCTTCAAGTGCGTTCCACTCTTTTTATTAGCCCCCCGTTCAAGGGCGGTGGCTGTGAAGAAGATCGCTGTTCCCGCTGGCGACATAATAGCTGGGCCGTTTCCCAGCCAGACTGAGTGGGATACCTCCAGTAGACTCACAAGACGAGCCATAGAACTTCTAGCTCGGGGAACGAACTCCTTAGCGCTATCAGTTTCACGCCGTGTTCCCCTTTTCCCACATGCTACAATACCCTTTGGGCTTTCCCCGCAAGGATAGTGGGACGCTTTACATGGAACACCCCATGCCGGCTTATTTTACTGTTGCCCGGAGACTCACTGGTACCAACGTGGCGCACAACAAGGATCCCATCAAGGTGTACAAGAAGAACTGATATGCTGCTTTGATTTTCCTCTGTCTGGACCCCCAAACACCTATAATAATAAACATGGGAATTAACACGCTTTCGAAAAAAACGTAAAATATTAAAAGATCGAGTGAGCAAAACACAGCAATTAAGAAAGATTCACAAATGAAAAACGCTATCATATACTCTTTTTTATAACTCTCGACGCTGTAAAAGCCAACAAGAATGCAAATAGGGGTTAGAAACGTGGTCAAGATCACAAAGAATAACGAGATACCATCTATACCTATATAGAAATTTATATTTGGATACGGAAGCCATCGAATAGTTTCCACAAACTGAAATTTTGCTGTATCATTCTCGAAGCGTATCCAGAAAGAAAGAGAATATAAAAAAGTAATCAAAGAGGTCCAAATTGTGATACCTTGTATCAGACGTACTCTCGAATTCGGGATCACCAAAATAATAAGGCTTCCTAGCAAAGGAAGCAAAATGAGACCACTTAAATTGGAATAAAATGGAGCTAAAACTTGTAACATATACGTTTACTCTTTTTCCTAGAGATCCCGAAAAAAATATATATATTTTTGCTGCGAAGAATATATATGCTGCGAAAAGGCCCGTAGCGCTGCCCTACGGGCGGGAGGCCTCTGCTTGTTAGGCAAGTTTTTGCCGCCCTTTTTTTGTCTGTTTCCCTTCTTTCAGTTTTTGGATAATAGATAGTTATTCACAATGGAATCAGAATGCGCTGATCTAATTATTATGAAAAATGCCGGTACAATAATAAATAGCCTGAAGCAAAAAATCAGCATTTGATATTAAAAATCTGTGGACCCGGTCCGTTTTTGGAGAATCGAGTTGATTATTGCCATCGGGCGACCGGTCTGGATTCCGCACGATAAAAAGCACAAGTCCATTTCTGTGCAAAGGCGTTGCACTCATCCTTGTTCGGCAACGGACACGGAGACCTTAGCATGTGCAAGAAGCTCTGTTGAGGGGGTTTCATTTACCTCCTACCCCGCCGGCCGGGGGTAACCCGAAAGTATGGAGCAAGCCGGCTCTCTTGTATTTAAGATGAGGTTCTGTACCGGCGAATCGGAGACTCTTTCGGTCCTTGTCAACCAGCAATTAACCATTGGCACCTGAGCTCTGCAAATGGTGAAGCGCATGAACGTACGTTGCTCGCTCCATGCCTATTGATGGTATATATCAACCGGGTCATAAATGGTTTGTCCTCTACTTACTCTCTCGTGCGGAAGGGTAGAGTTCAAGATGGAGCGGATTACCTATACTACTAGGGACAGGAGTCTAAACGCCCTTCCGGGGACCGACGTGTAATAGGCGCTGGTGCGCCGTGAAGCTCCTAAAAAAGTCGGGTCAGAGAGCCGATGGGCAACTATCGCTTCGGTTATTTTTTTCTGTTCCCGAGGTCCGAAGGTCTCGACCCGCGGGAGAGTTATTTTATATCAGAGAAAAAGCCCGAAAACCAACGGGCGGCTCTACCCGCCCGGGGAGGCCGGGGGGTACCCCCGGGTCTTTCATAGCTAGCTTTGCCCCTGCGTTCCCTAAAGATTAAATATATTATACAATGAAGTGTGGCCCTTTAGTTCGTACCAATGTTTCCTTAGATATTGATAAATAAAAAGCTAACTATGTAAATGAAATACAATCGATTATCTACCCAGAAAGAGATGAAATCCCACAGGCCTATAACGGAAATGAATATTGTTAATCCGAGCAACATAACAAAGGCATAATGATAAACAAATCCACTTTGAATTTTACTTATTTGCTGGGCCATTTTTCGAATCGTGTATGAAATTCCATAGGGACCCAAGATTTCAATAGCACCTTTGTCTAAAGCTTTGAACGAAACTTCATATCCAAAACGCAAAAACGATCTAGCTAAAAAGTCGTTAGAAACTTTATCGAAAAACCAACGCTTATTAAAAAAGCAATATAGTCGATTACCAAAAGTACTAGTTTTCAGAGCGAGAATGAGTGGATTCACCACAAAATTTACACTATACGCCACGAATGAACCTAAAGTACTAAACAAAATAGGAATTAGTTTGATAATGGTTGGAGTAGCAAACTCAGATTCGGCCAGAATTTCATTTCTGGGTAATATGAAAAGTGAATTAGCCCAAAAATTGGTACCTAGACCAATCATCATATCTTTGGCCAAGTATCCTACAAAAATACTCCCAAAAGCCAAAAGGATTAGAGGTATTGCCATAAGAATGGGCGCATCATGACATTTACTTAAATCTCGCTTGAATGAATTAGTTGGTGCTAGAAAGGTTAAAAACAGTAAACGGAAAGAGTAATAAGAAGTGAAAAAGACCGATACACTTCCCAACCAGAAAGCGAAGTTACCACTGATAGTATATTTCGTGTAAGCAAGTTCCGGAATAACATCTTTTGAATAAAATCCCGTTAAAAAGGGGAAACCAATTAAGGATAAGCTACCTATAAGCATCATGGCATAGGTGAAAGGTAACAAGGAAGCAAGCCCTCCCATCTTACGCATATCTTGCTCATCCGACATGGCATGAATCACTGAACCTGCACTCAGGAATAACAGTGCTTTGAAGCAGGCGTGATTCATTAAATGAAATACGCTAACGGAATAGTTGGAAATGCCGCAAGCAAAGATCATATAGCCTGACTGACTACAAGTCGAATAAGCTATAACCCTTTTTAAATCGTTTTGTAATACTCCGGTGGTTGCCGCGAAGAATGACGTCATAGCGCCTACAAAAGTAATAACAATCAAAGCATTGGGTGAGTATTCAAATAAAGGAGAACACCTTGCTATCATAAAAACGCCTGCTGTTACCATAGTAGCCGCGTGAATCAAAGCGGATACTGGAGTGGGCCACTCTTGCATAACCATTTACGATTTCACAAGGCCGGAAAATATATATTTTCTCCACAGCATTGGGTAATTGGTTGGTGAGTCTACCTCTGGCAAGAGTAGGGACTGGATCTTCCACTTATGAAATATGGGCTCTCCCAATAATCTTACGGGTGGCCGCTGTGCCATTGAGAACTAAGATGTGGTTCTTCCTTCATACATAAATGGGCTCAACGCCAAAAATATAGATTCTTACAAAAACTTATCAGTTTCTTTTTTCGTCCATTTTTTTTCGTAAGTCCGTCAGGTTTTTTCCTTTTCCCCCCCCCTTTTTTCAGTTCTCTTTCCTTTCTTGTCTGACAGAAATAGTCCGGGGGGCCCCGTCGGACAAAAAAAAAAGTACTACGACGCCCTTCGGGGGGGCCTCTTCCTCTGGTCTCCGTGCCCTTTGGGCCAGCAGAGCGGGTTCGGGATAAGAAGAGATTCTATTTCGAACAAGAGGTCTTACGTACAGTCTCTGGGGACCCTATAGAGCTCCTTCGGCCTTGACTTCGCCGAGTGGGCCCCTGATAGGTTTCCTGCTGATTGGTCGAAATGAGATATTTTTCCGATAGGGACTCTCATTTGGACGACGATTCCAGCATACAGTGAGATTGTTGGAATGTACCTAATGGCACATGAGAGCCCTCAAACAAATATTATAAAACCCTCCATTGCATCGGGTAACCGAGTATGCAATCCAATCTGTGCGGATTTTCCAACAGCGCCAATGAACACTAAAATACGAATAACAGTTATGGCATGAAATTCCATGTTACAAAAAAGTAAATAATGATGGGGTTCGGAAAAGGCACTGGCACAAGCAAAAATAGTAGAAAAGTCAACTGTTTGAAAGATGGTAAAACAACCCATAATCCCGAGAGCTAATCCAAAATCACCTACGCGATTTATGAGCATAGCTTTAATAGCCGCTTTATTCGCCTGAATGCGCGTAAACCAAAAATTTATCAATAAATATGATGCGAGTCCGACCCCCTCCCGTCCTAAAAATAACTGAATGAAATTATCTCCAGTTACCAACATCAGCATAAAAAAAGTAAAAATTGACAAATAGCAAAAGAAACGTGGACTATGCGGATCCCCAGACATGTAGGAAATTGAATAAATATGAACTAAGCTACTTACAATTGTGACGACCAATAATAAAATGACTGTAAGGCTGTCAGATAAAAAGCCCCAACCAGCGTCAAAGAGTTCCGAAAAAATCCAAGGAGCAATCCTTATATAGCAAGCACTGGCACACAGCGCGACTTCGTAGAATGCAATACACGATAAAATAGAAGATAATGAAACACACGTGGTTGTGACTACAGCCACTCCCCTTGAACCGAGAAAACGACCAAAAAACCCTGCCGCAAAACTCCCGATCAACGGTAAAATGACTATAAGTAAATACATAAGTACTATTTTTTTTTTTGCTCGAATCCGACCTGCCGGAAGGCATTCTTATTTATCGATGGAAAAAGGATCCAATTTATGTAGGCTCTACTTTTAATCCGCGGAATAGATTCAGGCAACCTCAGGGGTCGGCCGGGGTTCATATAACCTACGTTTATAATATAGCGAGTTCCCATGGAGTTGCTTCTATCCCTTGTAGTCTCTCGCTCAGCTTCCCCCACATTGGCTTCGTACTCAGCCACTAAGTATTATCTTTGCTCTATTCTATGAAAACAGTGTTCTCTCGGTCCGTGTAGGGTTTACCCGTCTGACGGTGCCCGGCCAGCAGTAAAATTTCGAATGGAATTACTTATCCACTTTTAACTAATGCGATAAATAGTTGAGGACTCCGGCTCGTAAAATCGAAAACCTAAAAGATATGTTTTCTGTTCGCCGGAGCCGTACCGATAACTTAAACTTTTTATTTTCAATAATGTCTGTTTTTCGATTCCTACCTTGATTCAGTAAAGTCGGTCTAGTCGGTTCCGATCGCCTATACACCTTTTTTTGCCATTCATTAGCCCATTGCTAAGGGAATTGCTTCGCGATAAGATGATCTCGTTTTCATGTATAATCATATATTAAAGAATAAGAATTGAATAATAAATTTACCTAATAATTAATTAATGTCCCGTACTCGAATTACGGTTTGATTTCGCGTCAGCGAATTACAGTTGGATCACGAAAGAGAGACTAATGCTTCAGGACTCGAGAAATATATGGCTCAGTATTAGCCATAGAGAAAGAAGGCTCTACGCTTTAGCAGATGTTGTCGAGCGCACAGCGAGGCGAAAGAAACAGAAAGGACTAAAGCAATATATCTATTTCTGTCTCCGCTCTTTCGCGCATTTGGTGAAAGAGGTAAACACGACGGATTTAAAATCCGTTCCTATTGGTTATTGGTTCGAGTCCAATAATGCGCATCTCTTATAAACTCCATAAGAATGAGAAATTATCGTAAAAAACAAGAGAAAGTCCTACGACCTATGGAAAATCTAAATATTAATAAGGTTAAAGCGTCGGCAAGGAAAGACCACTGGGGAGCGAGTATACAGAAATTCCGTTTGGGATATTCACCTCGGTATTATGGTAAGCGTGTGGTTAACGAGGCTACGGAGTGAGTGGTTCACCTGAAACTGGAGGCAGACAACGGGATAGCTTCGGTTTCAGAGGGGAGGGTCTAATATTGGATTGATAACTGGCTCCAAGCTCATCCTTGCTTAAGAAGCAACTATCCTTACAGTGTGACAGGAGGCCTCTTTGAAAAAGAGCTCAAGCAGATAACGGGTGACAGGATTTTGAACCCGATATTGAACCAGACACACCATCAGGTAACCCGTTGTTGATCTATCATACGTAGAAGGTCCCTCCCGTCTGACATGGGCTGCTTCAAATTGCTTACAGATTTTATGGCCTTGAAGACTTGTATTTCTGTTTCTGCGACCCTATCCGACTCGAAGATTCAGTTGTCTATCCGCCGGTTGGCTGTTCATCCCCAATGACTCGTTGGTTATCTCTCGTGCCAAGCGGTAATACCATAATTGGACGAAATCACGTTAGTGGCCGTAAATTCGAACCGGTTTAATAAGCTAGATCTTTATTTCCGGAGCATTTTTTTTATCCAATCAATCATACGGATCATTCTGAGCCTCTCAGAACCACGCCAAAGGGTTGGTTCTATGAGTTCGCTGGACATACTCACTGGACCACCGGGGTCTCGGGCGAGAATGATCTGACTGCTGGTCAGTAAATTCAGTGCGTAGCGATCCAGGTTCCTGGGAAGACTGCGGAGGAACTAAGGTCAGCAGTTCAGGATAATTTGTATAGGACTGAATTTGCCCGATCGCAAGCGGCTCTTGATCAATGTGTTCAAGGCGTATTCCGCCCACGGCGCCCTGTTCGATGAAATACGCATTAAAATTGAGGGATATTTCATTGTTTTAGGTGTATCAAAATACATTATTTTCACAAAGCGTATATAATAAAAACAACTGATAACGATAGTAATTACTCCTATTGGGGCTAGTAAGTAGGCCCCCGCCCGAAAAAGCGACGAGAAACAACTAGAATTTGCTACGAAATCCAGCTAACGGGGGTATTCCTGCGTACGGAAACATAGTAATGGACGAGGCAATAGCTAAAAAAAGATTAATTGTGGCTGAAGCACCTAAATCTGCACCCCTGGTAGGTTTATGCAACGCACGGAAAAGTAAACTGCCCTACGGGACTCGTGCCGCGCAGAGTGGCTTTGCTTTCTCGACCCCGGGTCCCTGGCCTTCCAATTCTCATCGATAAGTGGTCCTTGATAATTTTCATAATTTCATCAACGGTCGACGAGGAATGCAAAAGGGGGGGCGGGACAACCGCTGCAGA